GGAGAGTTTGATCCTGGCTCAGGATGAACGCTGGCGGTATGCCTAACACATGCAAGTCGAACGAAAACTTTTAGTTTTAGTGGCGGACGGGTGAGTAATACGTAAGAATCTACCTTTAGGAGGGGAATAACAATTGGAAACGATTGCTAATACCCCATATGCTGAAAAGTGAAAAGAGTAATCGCCTAAAGACGAGCTTACGCCTGATTAGCTAGTTGGTAAGGTAATGGCTTACCAAAGCAACGATCAGTAGCTGGTTTGAGAGGATGATCAGCCACACTGGAACTGAGACACGGTCCAGACTTCTACGGAAGGCAGCAGTGGGGAATTTTCCGCAATGGGCGCAAGCCTGACGGAGCAATACCGCGTGAAGGATGAAGGCCTGTGGGTTGTAAACTTCTTTTATTAGGGAAGAATTATGACGGTACCTAATGAATAAGCATCGGCTAACTCCGTGCCAGCAGCCGCGGTAATACGGGGGATGCAAGCGTTATCCGGAATTATTGGGCGTAAAGAGTCTGTAGGTGGCTTACTAAGTCTGCTGTTAAATATTAGAGCTTAACTTTAAGAAAGCAGTAGAAACTATTAAGCTTGAGTATGGTAGGGGTAGAGGGAATTCCCAGTGTAGCGGTGAAATGCGTAGATATTGGGAAGAACACCAGAAGCGAAAGCGCTCTACTGGGCCATTACTGACACTCAGAGACGAAAGCTAGGGGAGCAAATGGGATTAGATACCCCAGTAGTCCTAGCCGTAAACGATGGATACTAGATGTTGCGCGTATCGATCCGTGCAGTATCGTAGCTAACGCGTTAAGTATCCCGCCTGGGAAGTATGCTCGCAAGAGTGAAACTCAAAGGAATTGACGGGGGCCCGCACAAGCGGTGGAGCATGTGGTTTAATTCGATGCAACACGAAGAACCTTACCAGAGCTTGACATGTCATGAACTTTTATGAAAATAGAAGGTGCCTTCGGGAACATGAACACAGGTGGTGCATGGCTGTCGTCAGCTCGTGTCGTGAGATGTTGGGTTAAGTCCCGCAACGAGCGCAACCCTTGTTTTTATTTGCCATCATTAAGTTGGGGACTTTAAAAAGACTGCCGGTGACAAACCGGAGGAAGGTGAGGATGACGTCAAGTCAGCATGCCCCTTACGCTCTGGGCTACACACGTGCTACAATGGTCATGACAATGAGTTGCAAATCTGTGAAGATAAGCTAATCTTTAAACATGTCCTCAGTTCGGATTGTAGGCTGAAACTCGCCTACATGAAGGTGGAATCGCTAGTAATCGCCGGTCAGCTATACGGCGGTGAATCCGTTCCCGGGCCTTGTACACACCGCCCGTCACACCATGGAAGCTGGCCATGCCCAAAGTTGTTACTTTACTTAAAGTGCACCTAAGGTAGGGCTAGTGACTGGGGTGAAGTCGTAACAAGGTAGCCGTACTGGAAGGTGCGGCTGGATCACCTCCTTATTAGGGAGAATATATAATTGAAACTATTCTTATATTATAAAATTAGTATACTAGTATAATTTATCCTAGATCGTTAGTTTAGTTGGGGCTATTAGCTCAGGTGGTTAGAGCGCACCCCTGATAAGGGTGAAGTCCCTGGTTCAAGTCCAGGATAGCCCAAACAAAGGGGGTATAGCTCAGTTGGTAGAGCGCTGCCTTTGCAAGGCAGATGTCAGCGGTTCGAGCCCGCTTATCTCCAAAAAATTATAAATTGTAAAAATATTAAGCATAATAATATATACTATATAAATTAAGTTTTATTAGTCATATCAAGAAATTAAGAGCTTACGGTGGATACCTTGGCATTTAGAAGCGATGAAGGGCGTGACTACCAACGAAATACTTCGGGGAGTTGGAAGTAAACTGTGATCCGGAGGTTCCCGAATAAGGTAACTTTTTATACTACTTATTGAATAAATAGATAAGCAAGAGCAAACCTAGTGAACTGAAACATCTTATTAACTAGAGGAAAAGAAAGCAAAAGCGATTCTCTTAGTAGCGGCGAGCGAACAGGGACAAGCCTAAACCACTCTAATGAGTTTTAGTGGTGTTGTGGGACAGTAAATTATAGCTATTCGCGTTAGGTGAAACAACTGGAATTTTGTATCATAGAAGGTGATAATCCTGTAACTGAAAACAAGTTTTAGCTTATATTGTATCCCAAGTAGCATGGAACACGTGTAATTCCGTGTGAATCAGCGAGGACCACCTCGTAAGGCTAAATATTCCTAAATGACCGATAGTGAACTAGTACCGTGAGGGAAAGGTGAAAAGAACCCCGAAAGGGGAGTGAAATAGAACATGAAACCGTAAGTTTACAAGCAGCAGGAGAACGACTTAACGTTTGACTGTGTGCATGTTGAAGAATGAGCCGGCGACTTATATGTAATGGCAGGTTAAGATAAAGAATATCGGAGCCATAGTGAAAGCGAGCTTTAATAGAGCGTAAGTCATTATTTATAGACCCGAACCCGAATGATCTAACCATGGCCAGGGTGAAGCTTAGGTAATACTAAGTGGAGGTCCGAACCGACTGATGTTGAAAAATCAGCGGACGAGCTGTGGTTAGGGGTGAAATGCCAATCGAATTCGGAGCTAGCTGGTTCTCCCCGAAATGTGTTTTGGCGCAGCGGTTGATGCTATAACTTAGGGGTAAAGCACTGTTTCGATGCGGGCTGCGAGAGCGGTACCAAATCAAGGCAAACTCTGAATACTAAGTGTGTAGTCAACCAGTGAGACAATGGGGGATAAGCTTCATTGTCAAAAGGGAAACAGCCCAGACCACCATCTAAGGCCCCTAAATAATTGCTAAGTGATAAAGGAAGTAGGAATGCATATACAACCAGGAAGTTTGCTTAGAAGCAGCAATCTTTTAAAGAGTGCGTAATAGCTCACTGGTCTAGTGATCTTGCGCCGAAAATGAATGGGACTAAGTAATTTGCCGAAGATGTGGGATGTTTTACATCGGTAGGGGAGCGTTCTGTTATAGGTTGAAGCATTAATGTAAATGGATGTGGACAAAACAGAAGTGAGAATGTCGGCTTGAGTAGCGAAAACATTGGTGGGAATCCAATGCCCCGAAAACCTAAGGTTTCCTTTGGAAGGTTCGTCCGCGAAGGGTAAGTCAGGTCCTAAGGCGAGGTTGAAAAACGTAGTTAATGGATAACAGGTTAATATTCCTGTACTATTTATTGTTGGTATCGAGGGACGGAGAAGGCTAAATCATCCGGATGTTGGTTACCGGTTTAATCTGTTAAGGTAAAGATAAATAGAGAAAATATTTTGAGCTAAGCAGTAAGTACAAGATACTAAGGTATCAAAGTGATTGATGTCATACTTCCAAGAAAAGCTTGTAATATCATAAACAATAAATACCTGTACCTGAAACCGACACAGGTAGGTAAGTAGAGTATACTAAGGGGCGCGAGATAACTCTCTCTAAGGAACTCGGCAAAATGGCCCCGTAACTTTGGGAGAAGGGGTACCCTTGTAGGGTTGCAATAAATAGGCCCAAGCGACTGTTTATCAAAAACACAGGTCTCCGCGAAGTCGTAAGACAATGTATGGGGGCTGACGCCTGCCCAGTGCCGGAAGGTTAAAGAAATTGGTTAGCCTTATAGCAAAGCTAATGACTGAAGCCCCGGTGAACGGCGGCCGTAACTATAACGGTCCTAAGGTAGCGAAATTCCTTGTCGGGTAAGTTCCGACCCGCACGAAAGGCGTAACGATTTGGGCACTGTCTCGGAGAGAGACTCGGCGAAATAGAATTGTCTGTGAAGATGCGGACTACCTGCACCTGGACAGAAAGACCCTATGAAGCTTTACTGTAGTTTGGAATTGAATTTGAGTTTATTTTGCGCAGTATAGGTGGGAGGCTAAGATTTTATATTTGTGGATATGGATGAGCCATCAGTGAGATACCACTCTAATTAAACTAGAATTCTAATCTTGATGCCGTTATCCGGCCAAGAAACAGTTTCAGGTAGGCAGTTTGACTGGGGCGGTCGCCTCCTAAAAGGTAACGGAGGCGTGCAAAGGTTTCTTCAGGCTGGTCGGAAATCAGTCGTAGAGTGTAAAGGCATAAAGGAGCTTGACTGCGAGACTTACAAGTCGAGCAGAGACGAAAGTCGGCCTTAGTGATCCGACAGTTCTGAGTGGAAAGGCTGTCGCTCAACGGATAAAAGTTACTCTAGGGATAACAGGCTGATCTCCCCCAAGAGTTCACATCGACGGGGAGGTTTGGCACCTCGATGTCGGCTCATCGCATCCTGGGGCGGTAGCACGTCCCAAGGGTTGGGCTGTTCGCCCATGAAAGCGGTACGCGAGCTGGGTTCAGAACGTCGTGAGACAGTTCGGTCCATATCCGGTGCAGGCGTTAGAGTATTGAGAGGATTTCTCCCTAGTACGAGAGGACCGGGAGAGACATACCTCTGGTATACCAGTTATTGTGCCAACAGTAAACGCTGGGTAGCCAAGTATGGATTGGATAACCGCTGAAAGCATCTAAGTGGGAAGCCTACCTCAAGATGAGTACTCTCACCGTTTAACGGGTAAGATCACGGTAAGATTAACCGTTTGATAGGCGTTAAGTGTAAGTATAGTAATATATTCAGCTAAGACGTACTAATAGATCGAGGACTTGATAAGATTTTATCAAAGATAAATTATTCTTTGAAAATAAAAAATTTATATAATATATATTATTAGCATTTATACCTTGATATTAATAGCACAGTGGATCCACTCCAATAACCATTCCGAACTTGGTAGTTAAATGCTGTAGCGACGATGATACTTAAGAGGACACTCTTTGGGAAAGTAGTTCAATGTCAGGGTTACTTGAATATATGCAGATTATGTATCTTAATTAGTTAGAAACTATTACTATAGTTATATTTTGTATATTTACTGTTCTTAAGCTAGTCTAATTTTACCTGACTTGTACCATAATTGTAAATTAGAAATTGCTATTTCATCTGTAAATGCTATAGGTATCATTAATTTAATAGCATCTACAATATCTTTTGTTTTAAATTCTCTATTTTCATAAAAAGCATTATACATTGCTTCTATTATTGCTTGTTTAATTTCAGATCCTGAAAACTTTATAGTAATTTTACTAAGATAATGAATATTATATTTTTTCCATGTTAATGGTCTTAAATTTTTTAAGTGTATTTGAAAAATATTTAATCTTTCTTCAAAGTTTGGTAAATTTAAAAAAAATATTTCATCAAATCTTCCTTTACGTATTATTTCTAATGGAAGATTATTTATATTATTTGCTGTTGCAACTATAAATATATAGCTGTTTTTTTCTGATAGCCATGTCAGAAATATATTGGTCACTCGATTTGTTGTTCCACTATCATTATTGTTATTATATTTTGTGAAAATTTTATCTATTTCATCTATCCATAGTATGCAAGGTGATACTTGTTCGCATATATTTATCATTTGTTGAATTTTTTTTTCTGATTCACCTAATATACTAGCAAAAATTTTACTAACATCTAATTTTAATAGTGGTAAATTCCATTGTTTAGATATTGTTTTAGCACATAACGATTTACCTGTTCCTTGAATTCCAGTTAATAAAATTCCTCTAGGTTTAGGTATTCCGTATTGTTGAGCTTTTTTAGAAAAAGTATAAGATCGCATTTTTAGCCATTTTTTTAAATTATTTAGTCCTCCAATTTCTTCTAATTTTTCAGTATTGCTATGAAAATTTAGTATATCTGTTTGTTCAATAAATCGTTTTTTTTCTTTTAAAATAATATCAAATATTTTATTATTTAGTTCTTTATTAATTATTATTCTAGTAATAGATTTACGAATTCTACTTATAGAAAATCCTTTGTAAGCAATAGATAAATTTTCTAAAGATAATTCATTTGTTATTTTTAGTATTTTAAATAATCTTATTAATTCAATTTGAATTTCTTTTTTATTTGGTAAAGGAAATTTGACTTTATGTATATATTCTTTTAATGTTGTGGGTATTTCTAATTCTGTACCACTAATTATAATATATTTATTATTTATTTTGATTAATTTACTTAAGTTTTTAATCTTTCTAATTATACTTAAATCATTTATAAAAAAATGAAAATCTTTTAAAAAAAATATTTCTGGTGTTTGAGATAAATCTTTTTCGATAATTTCTAAAGCTTGTAATGGATTTTTTTTGGCGTTTTCTTTATAATTAGGGTTATTTTTGTATCCGTCAATGAAATCCCATGTATTTATTTTTTTTTGAAAAATTTTTTGACTAATCTGATATATTGTATATTCTAGTCTATCTTCTTCTTCAGTCATAATATATATAATTGTGTTGTTTGAAGATATTAAAAGTTTAATTTCTGTTTCAAAATTCATGACATTTATTTTTTGAGATAATTTTATATTTGCATTTATATTTATATGACTCTATCTTTTTCATTATATAATTTTAATGTAAGATAGAGTTAATACGTATTTTTATTTAAATTATTTCATATTTTATATCTTTTTTTTAATCTTTTAGCGTTTATAATTCTTCTACCACTATTGCTTCTCATTCTAATTCTAAATCCTGATTTACGTAATTTTTTTAAATTAGTTCCTCTATTCATAAGTATTATATTTACAGATATTCTTTTAGTTTTTATTATAATTATAAAATAAATTATTATATATACAATTATATATATTTATTATGAATAATAATATACTTTTATTTCGTTTTTATGTAATAATCAGTTTTATTTTTTTAATACCATTTTTTTTATTTATTAATCTTGAATTATATAAATTATTAAAAATTCAATTTCTTTTAAAAGAAAATTTGACTATTGGTAAACTTAATGTAATCGATATTAATAAAAATAAGTTAAAGCTTTTTATTAAATTATATATGTATCGTAATAAATGGTTTATAGCTATTTCTTTACTTGAATTATCTGAGTATTTAAATATTATAGATAGTTTTGATATTGATAATTTATTAGCTTATGCCTATCAAAATTTATCATATCTACAATTGTCTGAATATTATTATTTAAAGGCATTATTGTATAAACCAAATAATATTAATACTTTAAGTAATTTAGCTAATATTTATAATTCATTGGCTAAAAATGATGAAGCTCTTAAGATATATCGTCGTATATCTATATTAGATAGTAATTACCTGATACCTACAAATTATCTTATAAATATATAAGTATTTAATATTTTATCTAAAAATCGGGATAGCAGGATTTGAACCTGCGACATCCTGCTCCCAAAGCAGGCGCGCTACCAAACTGCGCTATATCCCGTCCTTCTAATACTAATTATATAAAAGAATAAAAAATATGTCTATTCATATACTGCAATGAATTTAATTTTAATATAAATATTAGTATTATTAAAGAGGATACCAGAACATTCCTTTTACCCCATCTGGATCTATAATAAATCCTAAATGATTATAAAATTTTATGACTTGAGGATCTGCAAATAATGTAATTGTACTAATATCATAATTTCTTAATTGTTTAACTGTTTGATTTATCAATACTCTACCCAGGCCTTGTCCTTGAAATTCTGGATGAACTACTACATCCCAAATTGTTGCATTGAAAGAATTGTCTGATGTTGCTCTAGCAAAACCAATTAATTTTTTTTGAGAATTATTATAATAAAAGATACATGCTATTAAAAAACTATTTTCAAGAGCAATTTTAATCTTTTTTAGTGGTCTACGTACCCATCCTACTGAATCGCATAATTGCTCTAATTCATATAAATTAATATTATTATTTATACTTAAATAAATATTTAATATATTTCCTTTATTATTTAAATTTTTTATTAATAAAATATCTTTTTTACTTAAGTTTTGAGTATTTTTATAATAAGAATATTGTTTTTTCTTTTTATTGTTAAAAAAAGATTTCCAAAATGTCATGATATAATTAAATTTTCAATAAATGTTACTTTATAAACAAAAAAAATGATAATCGATTAATATAATATATTATAATCTATTTATTTTTTATACTCTTGTAACGTTTTGTTATTTTATATTTTTTGTACAAGGAGATCATTTAGTGAAAAAAACTTTTTTCTTAGTTTCTATATTATGTTTTTTATGTATAGGTTCAACCGTTACCTATGCAGATATTTCTGGCTTAATACCTTGTAAAGATTCTAAACCTTTTGCAAAAAGGTTAAAAAATAGTGTTAAAAAATTAGAAGTTCGTTTATCTAAGTATGATTCATCAACTCCTCCTGCATTAGCACTTGAACAACAAATTGAAAGAACTAAATTAAGATTTGATAAATATAGTAAATCTGGTGTTTTATGTGGTTCAGAAGGATTACCTCATTTAATTACTGATGGTCGTTGGAATCATGCAGGTGAATTTATGGCTCCTGGTTTATTATTTATTTATATTACAGGTTGGATCGGTTGGGTAGGTAGAGGTTATTTACAAGCAGTTTCTGGTATGAATAAGCCACTTGAAAAAGAAATTATTATTGATGTACCTTTAGCTGTTAAGTTTTCATTATCAGGTTTTACTTGGCCTTTAGCAGCTTTACAAGAATTTACTAGCGGTAAATTATTAGCTTCTAATGATGATATTACTGTGTCTCCACGTTAATTATTATTATATTATATTTTAGTGAAATTTATATAGGATTCTTAATATGAGCAATAATTTGATGAAGTATTTATCTACAATTCCAGTTGTAGGAGCAATATGGATTACTTTTACGGCAGGTTTTGTAATTGAAATAAATCGTTTTTTCCCTGATATTTTATTTTTCTCATTTTGATTAATTGATTCTAATATTTTAGATATTTATAAAACTATATTTTATAAGTATAATTTTTTATATAAAAATTAAATATATTTGTTAATATACTTATTATATTGAATATATTTATTAATATAGTTTTAAAAATATGAGTGTAATTAGTAAAATTATTATTAATGCAGATAATGAATTAAGATATCCTAGTATAGGAGAATTAAAAAATATACAAGATTACTTTAAGACAAGTGAAAAACGTATATTAATTAGTCGTACTTTAAGAGATCAAGAGCAAAATATTATTCAGTTAGCAAGTAAAGCTATTTTTAAAATACATCCAGAGTATATTGCTCCAGGAGGTAATGCTGAAGGTGCTCGTAAAAGATCTTTATGCTTACGTGACTATGGTTGGTATTTAAGATTAGTTACATATGGTATTCTAGCTGGTGATCAAGAATTGATAGAAAAAATTGGTTTAATTGGTGTTAAAGAAATGTATAATTCTTTAGGAGTACCTATTTTAGGTATGATAGATGCAATAGAATGTTTAAAAGATGCGACATTAGAAGTTTTATCAAATGAAGAATCGAGCTTTGTTAGTCCATATTTTGATTTTATTGTACAAGGAATGTCTTAAATATAGATTTATCTTATACTATAGTTGCTTGATAACATCTATAATGTTATACTTATATTAAGCTCGAAAAATAATACAAAATGAATAACTCAAATTTGTCAGGACTGAAAAGTAGCAGCAATAAAGTTAAACTTTTTAGGTATTTTTTTCGGGTTTTTACTATTTTATATGTAATTTTAATCTATTCAAATATATTACTTTTTTTATTATATATTAATATTAAAAACTTAATTAAGAAAAATATAGCAATCTAATTATTCATTATTCATTAAAAATATTGATTTTTTAATTTAAGTTAATTTTTACAGTAATATGAAATCATTAATAATGAAAGGAGCTCGTATTATAGCCACAGGCTCTGCTGTTCCTAATTCTACTATAAATAATAGTCAAATGTGTCAATTAGTTGAAACATCTGACGAATGGATAGTTACTCGTACTGGAATTAAAGAAAGAAGGATATTGACTGGATTTAATAAGTCTATCATAGATCTTGCTGTTGTGGCATCAATTAAAGCTTTAGATAAAATATCTATGCATCCTTCTGAAATAGATTTAATTATTCTTGCTACATCAAGTCCTAATGATCTTTTTGGTAGTGCTAGTCAATTACAGGCAAAAATAAAAGCCTGTAATGCTGTTGCATTTGATTTAACTGCGGCATGTTCTGGATTTGTCTTAGCTACAGTAACTGCATCTCAATTTTTACAAAATGGAAATTATCATAATATTTTAGTAGTTGGTGCTGATGTATTGTCTAAGTGGGTTAATTGGTCTGATCGTAGTACTTGTATTTTATTTGGTGATGCTGCAGGTGCTGTAATATTACAATCATGTTCAAAACAGGATAATAAAATTCTTGGCTTTCAATTAAATACAGATGGTAATTACTATCGCCATTTATCTATTTCTTATAAAGAAGTAATTAATCCTCATCCTATTTTAAGTTTATATCAAGGCTATTTTGAATCTATTTATATGAATGGAAAAGAAGTTTATAAGTTTGCTGTATCTCAAGTTCCATTAAGTATTTTAAAATGCTTAAATTCTTTAAATTTATCTATAAATGATATTGATTGGTTACTCTTACATCAAGCCAATGAGCGAATTTTAAATGCTGTTGCAGATAAATTATCTATTGATTCGAGTAAAATTATTGCAAATTTAAGTAAATACGGTAATACTTCTGCAGCTTCTATACCTTTAGCATTAGATGAGGCAGTTCAAGAAAATAAAATAGCTGAAGATGATATTATTGTAATATCTGGTTTTGGTGCAGGTTTAACTTGGGGAACTTTAGTTATTCAATGGAAGTATAAATAGAGAATAAAAAATATAATATAATCAGATTATATATATTACAATATAATAAAGTTTATAATTATTAAATTTAAAGTTATTTAGTTAAAAATTTAATATATATCATAAGAGGAGAATTTATTGTGACTTCATCTTTATCTAGTTTTTTAATTAGTTTATTATCAGGCGCTTTAGTAGTCGTAGTACCTATAACATTAGCTCTTGTATTTGTTAGTCAAAAAGATAAAACATTAAGAGATTAATATAATTTATATTAACAACTTATCATAAAGGTAACAGGTTATTTATAAATAATACATTAAACTGTTATCTTATTTTATTTATTATATAATATCAGAATATTAAAACAATAACTTCAATTAAAATAATATGTCTTTATCTGAATGGTTAATTCAAAAGCGTAATACATTTTTGAAGAATAATATTAAAAAGAGCGCTATAAAATTGCCATTAGATCTTTGGATAAAATGCTCTAAATGTAATTTTTTAATGTATTATAAAACTCTTAATCAAAATTTAAAAGTATGTCCAAAATGTAATGATCATTTTCCTACTTCTAGTCAAGATCGAATTGAACAAATTTTTGATATTAATAGTTGGGAATCTTTAAATAGCAATCTATCTTCTACAGACCCTTTAGGATTTTCTGATAGAAAATTTTATAGTCAAAGATTAAGAGATATGAAAAATAAAACAGGTTTATCTGATGCAGTACAGACTGGTATAGCTTCTATTAATAATATCAAGGTTGCCTGTGGTATTATGGATTTTCGATTTATGGGCGGCAGTATGGGTTCAGTAGTGGGTGAAAAATTAACTAGACTTATAGAAAAAGCTACTTATTTGCGTTTACCTTTAATTATATTATGTGCTTCAGGTGGTGCTCGTATGCAAGAAGGTATGTTAAGTTTAATGCAAATGGCAAAAATTTCTTCAGCGCTTTATAAGCATAGTGAAGCTTGTTTACCTTATTTTACAATTTTAACTTCTCCAACTACTGGTGGTGTTACAGCTAGTTTTGCTATGTTGGGAGATTTGATTATTGCTGAACCCGATGCTTTAATTGCATTTGCAGGTAGGAGAGTTATTGAGCAAACCATTAAAGAAGATTTACCAGATAATTTTCAAACTTCTGAATACTTATTTAAACATGGTTTTATTGATTTAATTGTTTCTAGAATAGAATTACGGTCTCAATTATCTAATTTATTATCTTTATATCATAATTCAATTAATGAATTAGATATAGTGTAATATATATATTAAGAAAATCTTAATAATGGTATTTTAAATAGAAATACTAATAAAATAAATAAAGTCAAATAGTATATTTTAGTTTTTATTACAAAAGTTATAATTATATTATATATCAATTTAATTGAGTAATCAGTTAATAAATGCTAAATTGTTTGAAGTTTTTTATTATGTAATATATTAATATAGGTTAATTATGTTTAGAATTAGAAAAAGTATTTTATTGTTTTTAACAGTTATATTTAGTTGTTTTAGTTTGTTTGTATTACCAATACACTCAATTGAGTTAGATGAGAGTACTAGAAGTGTTACATTAGATAGTTCTGGTACAATTAAAACTTTAACACCAGAGCAAGTTAAAAGAGGTAAAAGATTATTTAATAATACTTGTGCACAATGTCATAATGGAGGTATTACTAAAACTAATCCGAATATTGGCTTAGAGCCAGAATCTTTAAGTTTAGCAACTCCAGCTAGAGATAATGTAAATAGTTTAGTAGACTACATGAAAAGTCCTACAAGTTATGATGGTGAAATGTCTATTGTTGAATTACATCCAAGTATTAAAAGTGCAGAAATTTTTTCTAAAATGCGTAATTTAACAGATGAGGATTTAATCGCAATTGCTGGTCATATATTGATTCAGCCAAAACTTGGTTTTGAAAAATGGGGTGGAGGTAAAATATATTATTAGTGCATTATTGTTACTATTTATATAGTAATATTTTATAATTATATTATATTATTGTTTTATATAGAATACATATATTAATATTTAAATTTTATGAAACATAAGTTATATTAGTAAATTTTTTTAGACTGTTTTTTTATATAAATATATTAAAGTATTTAAGGAACTTAATGATGAAATTTTTTAGGTTGTTAATTTTATTTTGTATTATATTAATTTTTAATGTTCAAAATATTTTTGCTGAAGATATTGAAATTGATTTAGACGCAGGACAGCAAATTTTTTCTCAAAATTGTACTGCATGTCATGCTGGAGGTCAAAATTTAGTTGTTACAGACAAAACATTAGAAATAAAAGCTTTACATAAATATAGTATGGATAGTATTGGTGCTATTACAAAACAAGTAACTAATGGTAATGTAGCAGGTATGCCTGCTTTTGGTGGTCGTTTAAGTGAAGAAGATATTCAGAATGTTGCTCATTATGTTTTAAATCAGGCTAAAATTGGTTGGTAAATTGTATTTATTTTGTTTATAATTTAGTTTACTATATACTGATTTTAAAGTATTTTTATGTGATTTATATTTTTTATAAAATAAATATGTATAGATAGTTTTTATATCTATATTTATTTTTTTATAAAATTTTATTTAAATAAGATCTTTTTATTTTTTATATCAATGATGTCTAATATTTTTTATCCAGCAGTTTTAAGCTTGGAAGATGGTTCTTTATATAAAGGATGGTCTTTTTTTAATATGGTATTTTCTTCTGGCGAAATAGTTTTTAATACAGGTATGACTGGATATCAAGAAATTATGACAGATCCAAGTTATTCTAATCAAATTATAATCTTTACTTATCCAGAATTAGGTAATACTGGTTTAAATATTGAAGATAATGAGTCTACATTTGTTCATATTAAGGGTATTATTACTAAAAATATATGTTTATATCCTAGTAATTGGCGTTCTACTACTTCTTTGAAGAATTATATTTGTATTAAACGTGTACCACATATATTTGGTGTTGATACTCGTTCATTAACTAAGCATTTAAGAGATTATGGTTCAATGAGTGGTTATATTAGTAATCAATTATTAGAAGTTAATAATTTAAATTTAAACAAAAGCGTATTTAAAACATTAGATTTAGTTAGAAGGGTAACTACAAAAAAAGCATATAATTTTAATATTAATAATACAGGTTTTCTAAATTTATCTAAAAATTTACAATATAGAGTTAATTCCAAGAAAATTGTAAATTTTAATATTGTTTTAATTGATTTTGGTGTAAAGTCTAATATTATATCTAAGTTGTTGTCGTATGGGTGTAATATTTTTGTTGTACCTGCGATATTTAGTTATAAGATGATACTAAATTATCGACCAGATGCTATCATTTTATCTAATGGTCCAGGTGATCCTTCTATAATTCCTTATGCTGTTAATACAATTAAAAAATTGGTCAAGTTCTCTAATATTCCTATATTAGGTATCTGTATGGGTCATCAACTGTTAAGTTTAGCTTTGGGAGCATTAACTTTTAAATTAAAATTTGGGCATAGAGGTTTAAATCATCCTTCTGGTATTGATCAGTATTCAGAAATTACAAGTCAAAATCATGGTTTTGCAGTGAATATTAATAAATTGAATGATGAATTTTTTAATAGATTCATTAAAATTACACATTTCAATCTAAATGATTTGACAATAGCGGGTTTATTATATAATAATAAACCTATTATTTCAGTGCAATATCATCCAGAAGCAAGTCCTGGACCCAATGATGCTAACTATATATTTAGAAGTTTTATTGAATTGATACATATTATGAAAAATAAAAATAGTTAATAATTTTCATGAAAATATTTATATTTCTGTTTTCTTTTGCCAAACAACATGTTTAAATAGAGAATATAATACTTGAGTACCCCTTAGTTGATTTATAAGTGGTAAATGTCCTTGAGGAGCATTTATAGTCCATATAAAGTCTTGAGGGTATCTTCTCATGACTCCATCTTTTATCCATCCAATTTTATGCCATAGTTTATCCCAATTGTAATTATTAATTTGCCAAATTTTTCTTTGTATAGAAAAACCAAATTTACCTCTTGAATAAATTTTCCATAATAAGTCGATTGTTTTTAAATCTTCTGATGGTAAAGATGCAATATCTGTAAAGTACAGCCATTCTCTTTTATTTTTATTTGTTAAATTAGATAATTTACATAAGTATTGGTGTGTTAATTGATCTGCTTCCTTAAATTTTTTTTTTATTAATAAAATTTGTAAAGGTTGATAATCTATTTGTAAAGAAGATTTTAATTTAATAAGACCATTCGGAAAAAGTTTATATATTTTTTCTTTAATTGTTTTTATTTCTATCAATTTTTCGAAAATAAATCCATCAAGTAAAGTTATTTGTACTTTTTTTGTAATTTGTCTATTAATTAGTATATTAAGTAAAGTTTCTTCTCCTATGTTATCTTCTTTTAATATTTCATCAATAGTATTATATATTTCATTTGATATAATTTGATTTTTTTTATAAAAAAGTTTTTCAACTTTTGTAGATATTGTTGAAATATTGAAATTGTTTTGTTCTGTTTTCATAAATAAGAATTGTTTATAAATGTATTATAGGTCTATTTTTGTAAATATGATATAACGACACGTATCATTAAAATAATTATATTTCCAAATAAATTTATTAATATATATAAAAAGTATTTACCTATTATTATAATAATTTTTTCTATTTTTGGAATCAATATATCTTTTATTTCTAAGCAACATAAAAAAAAAGTTTTTGTATTTCCTATTTTTTGTATATCTTCAAGTCTATATGTATAAATATATTTTATAATAATCCCTTCAGTACTAATTAGCCAAACTGGATAACGTGAGCTATATATTTCTTTTGGTTGATTGATATATTTATATATTAAATTTTGCCAATTTAAATTATTTAAAAAAAGAATGATAGATCTTGTAGATATATAAGAATAGTTAGATAATTGATTATTTTGTATAAAATTTATTATTTGTGATAAAGATAGAGATTTATGAAATAGATAGTAAACAGTTAAGTTACTAATTTGAATAATAAAATTTTCAAATAATATTTGTACATGTTTATGTGGTGTGTACAATTTATTAAAAATAAATAATTTTTCATCTATAAAAGATGAACCAAAAATTAAATATATTAGTAAGTTATTTATTAATAAATGATTTTTTTCAGCAATTAAATTATTGTATGTTTGATATATATATTTTTCATTAATATTAAATATATATATATAATTAGCCTGATTTGTCGAATATAAAAAGTTTTTAGATATTTTTGTAGTGATATTACATAAAATTTGATAACTTAATTTTTTTAATTGTTTTTTGTTGGGATTTAATTGGATTATATCTAAAATAAGTTTTTTTAATTCATTTAAAGTTATCTTAAAAAGTTTTTCTTTATGTATATTATTTAATACATCAATATATAAGTGATAATTGCTATTATTAGATAAATTATATATGAATTTTTTTTTTGTAGTTATAAATAAATTAACTACAGCATGATTTAAATCTATGCTTTGTTTATTAGGCCAATATTTTATCATTTTAATAATTAATTTAATTGGATAATATGTTATTATGTATAATTTATTTAAAATCAGAATGTACTTGTAATTTTTTCTAAATATATAAATATTGTATTATTCTCAAATTATAATACTAAAGGATTTAATTATATTTTTAATTTTATGATAATTAAAAGTAATGTTTTGTGAAAATAATTATTTTATGTTACGAATTATTAATTTATTAAATAAATATATTGTTTTTTTAATTTATATTTTTATATTATATTAATAAATAATAAATGAATTATTATTATGTAATAATATAAAATAGTCATAAATTATATATTTTTTTAAATTTTAATAAATTTAGATAATTTTACGGCTTAAAAAATTATAAAATTTTTTAGTTATTATAAAAAAAGTAATTTAATTACTTTTTGTTATATAATACAATATAATTTATTAATTAAATACAGTAACATATTTATGTATAATTATTATTTTGCTTTGGCTAGTCAAAATTTTTTACTTAATGAAGAACCTTTAGAAGAAATTTTACGTGAAAGGACTGAATATTATCAAAGTAGTAAAAAAGATATAGATTTTTGGTTTGTAATTAATCCAAATTTTGTTCATTCTTCTTATATCGAAGGTTTTAATACTGATTTATTTAATTCTTATGCTGCAATTATTTCTTTAGATAAATATTTTATACAATGGTTAAAATTAAGAATAGGATTTATTGCAGTAGGTAACTTCAAATCAGAATCTCTTTTTATTCTTAATAATTAAATAATGAGTATTCATTAAATTTCTTAATTAATTAATCGATAAAAAATTTATCTTGATTAGGAGTTACAAATAATGTTAGTATTTCTTTACTAAAAGTCTCAGCAGCTTTTGATTTATAACGATTTGGATTAATGACAATGGATAACATTCTTTTAATGGTAACATTTTTTATTTTTGCCCAATGTATAATACCTAGTTCTAATTCTTTAGCTATTGCAGATACTGAAACAAATGCAGCTCCTAAGCCAGATTGAACAGCATTTTTAATAGCTTCTATTGAATTAAGTTCCATTTCAATTTTAAACCTACTACTATCTATATCATGTTGATGTAATACTTTGTCAATTACTTTTCTTATAGTTGATTGAGTGTCTAATGCTATAAATCTTAAACGATATAAATCTTCTTTTTGTATATTACTAACTGTGGAAAAAGTATGTGATATAGGTAAAATAAGAGCTAGTTCATCTTCTGCATAGGATGTAATTTGTAGGATATCTTTTAATTCATTTGGTACTTCTCCTCCAATGACAGCTAAATCAACTTGACCATTAGCTACACTCCACGATATTAAGCGTGTTGAATGTACTTGTAATTGAACATTTACTTGAGGGTATCTTTGTCTAAATAACCCAATTAGTCTAGGCATTAAGTATGTTCCTGTTGTTTGGCTTGCTCCTATAACTAATGAACCTCCTTGTAAGTTTTGTATATCTTCTAAGGCTCGACAAGTTTCTTCGCATAATGCTAAAATTCTTCCTCCATATCTTAATAGTAAATTACCTGCTTCTGTTAAAGTTGCTTTTTTATTTCCTCTTTCAAATAGTGGTATATTAAGTTGTTTTTCTAAATTTTGAATTTGTAAACTAATTGCAGGTTGTGATACATATAGACTATCTGCAGCTTTTTTAAAGCTTCCTTCTTTAATTATAGCTTTTAAAATACGTAATTGGTCTAATGTAAAAGGTAAATCTCTCATAGTCTTTTTTGAAAAAAACTGTTAGTTATAATATTATGTAGTAATCTATTAAATATGATTATTATGTTGCGCATATAATATTTGTAATTGATTAAAAAAAAATAGTTAAGATTATAATATACTTTAATTACTAATTATAAAATACTAAAGGAGTTTTGTTTATGGATATTCGATTATTAATTGTTGTTATGCCAGTTCTTGCTGCTGGTTCTTGGGCAGTATATAATATCGGTCGAATTGCTTTACAACAGTTTCGTAGTATGTAATATTTAATATTATATGATATTTATACTATTGTAGAATTTAGTAGGAAATTTTTTTATTAATTTTCCTGCTTTATTTTACTATAAAATAATAATTATGTATTGTTTATTCTATTACTTATATTAAATTCATCTATAATATTTATAATTTATATGGCTGTTCCTAAAAAACGTACTTCAAAATCAAAATCTCGAAAAGCACATTGGAAACGAAAAGCTTTTTTTATGAGTCAAAAGTCTCTATCATTAGCTAAATCAGTATTAACTGGTAAAGCAAATAGTTTTATATATCTAAATACAGAGAATATAAAAAGTTAAATTTTAAAACAATAATTTTTTTTACTTATAAATTTTGTCTATATATTTTATGATAATATAAAATCAAATAATTACTTGATATATGGATATTAATTATTTAAATAGAAGTATTATTAAATTGAGAAATTTAAATTATGGTTTTATTCTTAGGTTAACTGATTTTAAAGATCTTTGGATATTAAATTGTTGTGAGGGTTGTCAATATCGTATTATTGATAAAGGTTATAAAATTAATAATATGTCTAAAATTATTATTACAAGTTTACATATTAATAATATTTCAGGTTTACTTGGATTATTATCGAGCTTAAATTTAATAGGAAGAATTAAATCATTACATATTTATGGACCAGTAGGTTTAAAATATTATTTAGATTTAGGAAAAAAATATTCACATACTAATTTTAATTACATAGTTTATATTCATATTTTGAAAACAGGTTTAGTAATTAATCATTCTAAGTATAGAATATATTCTTTAATTACTAAGAATCAATATCAATTTATAATTATACAATTAGAGCAATATGGTACTTTTTTATTAAATCAAGCTAAAAAAAATTATTTAACTCCAAGTCCGTTATATGGTAAATTAAAAAGAGGTTTAATTTTTTTATTACCAGATGGTTTTATTTTAAATGGTTGTAAATTTACTGCTGTAAATCTTCTAGGCAATCAATTCTTTTTTGCATTAAAACCATATTGTAATAGAAAAATTGTAGAGAATAGTTTATTTTCTAGTATTATAATTTACCAATAGTTTGAATTATTAAATTAAATTTAAGATAATAAATATTTATAGTTTTTATGATTTATGCAATTGTTGATTTATGTGGTAGGCAAATTTGGGTTGAATTAGGTAAATTTTATGATGTTAATTATCTTGAAGGAAATCCAGGTGATATTATTCATTTGCGTAGAGTATTATTCTTATCTAGTAATAATATAATTAAATTAGGTATGCCTTGTTTACATTCTACTATCGTAAAAGTTAAAATTTTAAAGCATCATATGGGAAGAAAATTAACAATTTTTAAAATTAAGCCAAAAAAAAATATTCGTTGTAAAAAAGGTCATCGTCAAAAGTTAACAAGAATTTTGGTTGAAGAGATAAAATAATTTTATTTATATTATTAATTTTAGACTTATTATAAAATGGGATATTATATATGGCACATAAAAAAGGTAGTGGTAGTACTAAGAATGGTCGTGATTCAAATTCAAAAAGATTAGGAGTAAAAAAATATGGTGGGGAAAAAGTTATTCCTGGAAATATTTTAATTCGCCAAAAAGGTAATAAATTTAAAGCTGGTAATAATGTTGGTCAAGGTAAAGATTATACTTTATTTTCCTTAATTAAAGGTTTTGTAAAATTTGAAACTATTAATAATAAAAAAAGAAAAATAAGTGTATATACTTTATCTGTATAAATTTTGAGCCTATATTTTTAGTTGTTATAATGATAAATAAAATTTTTAAAATATAAATTCATTGATTTGGATTTTAGTTATTTTGCGAATGGTAAAAAAAATTATAATCTCTTATTTTAATAATCTTGCAGCGATTGTTCATAATAATAAAATTGAAGAAATTCTTGTTGTTAATCAAAATTATCAAGTTAATGATATTTATATTGGTATAGTACAAAAAATTTTTTCTAGTATTAATGCTGCTTTTATTAAATTAGGTCAGTATGGTAAAAGTGGTTTTATACATCTTAGTGATATTAAGTTCTTAAAAAGAAGCAAATACATAAATCATATAAATGAAATATTATCTATTAATCAACGAATATTAGTACAGATTGTAAAAGAACCTACGGTTCATAAGGGTCCAAGATTAACTGCTAATATTCATTTACATGGTAAATATCTTATTTTAATGCCTTTTTGTAATATTATTTCCGTATCAAATAAAATTCACGATGATAATGAGCGTACTTATCTATATTCATTATCTATTTTAATGAAACCTGAAATGATGGGATTATTAGTGAAACCGTCTGCTAAAGGTGTTTCAGAAAAGGTTATATTACAAGATTTAGATTGTTTGAAAAAACAATGGTATTTTATCGAAAAAGTAAATATTACAAAGTCTTCTCCTTTTTTAATTTATAAAGATGAAGATTTAATTAAAAGGATTGTTAGAGATTTTTATGAACAGAGTATAAAAAAAATTATAGTTGATTCTGAAGATGGTTTAAAACTTTTATATTATTATCTAAGCAAATGGGATTGTATTTCTCCTATTACTAATATAGAGTTACAATTATATAATAAATCTGAATGTATTCTTGAAGAATTTTATGTAAAAAAAACTATAAAAGAAGCTTTAAAACCTAAGGTGAACTTGCTTTCAGGTGGTTATATTGTTATTGAAAATTATGAAGCTTTAACTATTATTGATGTAAACTCAGGATCATTTAATAAATCGGGAAATTCTAAAGAAACTATTTTAAGAACTAATTTTTATGCAGCTATTGAAATTGCTTATCAACTAAGAGTTAGAAATATAAATGGTGTAATTATTATAGATTTTATTGATATGCATTCACAAAGAGATCAATTACAATTATTAGAACATTTTAATAGATTGTTAAAATTTGATAACTCTAAGCCTCAAATAGTTCAATTGTCAGAATTAGGTTTAGTAGAGTTAACTCGTAGGAGAAGAAGTCAGAGTTTACAAGAAATTTTTGGTAATTTAGATAATAAACAGTCTAATTTTAAATTATATTTAAGTAATCAGTTGTATTCCGGATTATCTATAAATAACTCTAATCAAAATTTAGGCAAACATTTATTGTCTTATAAAAATATACGTTCTTTGTTTTTTAATAAACAATTTAGTAAAAATATTCTTTTAGAATATAAATTTTTTCATTCATGTATGTATTTGTATCATAAATATTTTATTTCTATAGATGAAATAAATACTATCTATTTTTTTAATCCTAAGGCAAATTATATTGTTCCTTTAGATTTTTATTTTAGGCAAATTAAATTTGAATAATATATATTATTCAAATTTAATTAGCCGTTAATAGCTGGTGCAACTAAAGCTAGAGGTAGAGATTCTTGAGAAGCTAAATCAAGAGGGAAGTTATGTGCATTTCTTTCATGCATTACTTCCATACCTAAATTTGCCCTATTTAAAATATCTGCCCAAGTGTTAATTACACGGCCTTGACTATCAACAACTGATTGATTGAAGTTGAAGCCATTTAAGTTGAAAGCCATTGTACTTACAGACATTGCTGTAAACCAGATACCTACTACTGGCCATAGACCTAAGAAGAAATGTAGTGCACGAGAGTTGTTAAAACTTGCATATTGAAAAATTAAACGACCGAAATAGCCATGAGCTGCAACGATGTTATAAGTTTCTTCTTCTTGACCAAATTTATATCCATTATTTGCTGATTCATTTTCAGTTGTTTCACGAATTAAACTAGATGTTACTAGAGATCCATGCATAGCACTAAATAAAGAGCCACCAAATACACCAGCAACTCCTAATTGATGAAAAGGATGCATAAGGATATTATGTTCAGCTTGGAATACAAGCATGAAATTGAATGTACCAGAGATACCAAGAGGCATACCATCAGAGAAGCTTCCTTGACCAATTGGATATACAAGGAATACTGCTGCTGCTGCTGCTACAGGTGCTGTAAAAGCAACTGAGATCCAAGGACGCATTCCTAAACGGTAACTGAATTCCCATTCTCTACCAATGTAACATAATACACCAAGTAAAAAATGTAAAACAATTAATTCATAAGGTCCACCATTATATAGCCATTCATCTAAAGATGCAGCTTCCCAAATTGGGTAAAAGTGAATACCAATAGCTGCAGAGCTAGGTATTATAGCGCCCGAGATGATATTATTACCATACAATAAAGAACCTGCAACAGGTTCACGTATACCATCTATATCTACAGGAGGAGCAGCAACGAATGCAATGATGAATACAGATGTAGCAGTTAATAGTGTTGGAATCATTACTACACCGAACCAGCCAATATAAAGTCTATTTTCAGTGCTAGTAATCCAAGTACAAAAACGTTCCCACAGGCTTGCGCTTTCGCGTCTTTCTAAAGTAGCAGTCATAATAAGTAAAATGTATATTTCTAGGATTAATATAGATACTTCCCAAGTAGATATACTTGTTAAAACTATTATTACAATAATAATTCTTAAATGTAAAGTGTTTTGTAAAAACTTCTATTTCAGTTCAGTAAGTTTATATTAGGTTGTTTATATATTAAGAAATAATTAAATTATTAATATCTTATACTCTTTATGTAATAATAAATATAATATTCTTTAAATAAATATTTTTGTATCATGTATTTAATCTAATTATGTCACACTTTAGTCGTATTAAAACAAATATTGTAAACTTTGAAGTTTTAAAAAAAACATTAATAGATTTAGGTTTTAAATATAAATGTATTCAAGATAATAATATCAATAATTATCAGACTAAAATTAATCAAATAAATTCTATTTATGTTTATCATAATTTATCAGATAGTAATTCTTTATTTAATTTTTCATGGAATGGTCTTGAATATGTTTTAGTAGCAGATTTTCAGTTATGGAATTTAGATATTAACGTAAATTATTTTCTTGAAAAGTTAACACAGTGTTATGCTTCTAATATTGTATTATATCAAGGTAGATCTCATGGTTTTCAAGCATCTGAACAAAAAGTAATGCAAGATGGTTCTATTAAAATTGTTATGCAAAGATGGAATATTTTATAAAATAATCTTTTATTATCTATATTATTGATGATTATTGATGCGGACGGAGAGACTCGAACTCTCATGAGATATTCTCACTAGAACCTAAATCTAGCGTGTCTGCCAATTTCACCACGTCCGCTTTATATATATGATTATTGTAATTAATAATATGTTATAGAATATATCAAAATAATATTAGAAATACAAATTTAAAATTTATATATACCAATTTATTGTATATTTTATGATATTTTGCTATAATATATTTATTAATTAGTTCTATGTAATTCCTCAGTAGCTCAGTGGTAGAGCGATCGGCTGTTAACCGATTGGTCGTAGGTTCAAATCCTTCCTGAGGAGTCTATATATTTTTATATTATAAATTATCTTTTAATAATAGATTTAAATTATGTTGAATTTTTATGATCATTATGAAGCTATTATATATAATTTACAGCACAAAATTTATTATTTACTTTCTTCAGAAGTAAATGCATTAAGTGCTCTTATATTTATATTAATATTTTTTTCTGGTATATTAACGAGTCTTACACCTTGTTTTCTTTCAATATTACCTTTAATTATTTCTTATATTAATATTGATAGTCATTATAAGCAGAATATCAATAAAAATATTTTTATTTTTGGTTTAATTACAAGTTTATTAATTATTTTATTGTTGGTAAATTTTATTAGTTATAAGTACTATGCTTATATAATTTCAATACCTGTATTATCATCATTTATTTTAATTTTATTATCTTTTAATTTAATGCAAATTTTAGATTTTTCTTATTTTTTTTCTTTTATAAATAAAAATCTTAATAAAATTAATACAGATAACATTTTATTAAAAAGCTATTTATTGGGTTTTATTGTAGGTTTTAGTATATTTCCTTGCAGTACTTCTATTTTATTGGTTTTTGTATTTTGGGTAAATCATTCTACTAATTTGTTCATACTACTATTTTATTGGATAATATATTTATTAGGTTGTATTTTACCTTTTATTTTGATTGTTAATATTGCTTTTACTTATATCAAATCTAATATAATTTTTTCTATTTGGCGTTTTATAATTCCTTTTAGTGGATCTATTATATTATTTTTTTCTTTGTTTTCATTTTTAGAAAAAGTATTTATTTAAATTATATTAAATTATTTTTTCTTTTATTATGATATTATTGTTAATTGGTCTATTTAAGTTTTTAATTATAATCAAGTATTTTTCTATACAATAATTTTTAGAATATGATTTTTTTTAATGCAAAAAATGTAATATGGAGTTTTTGTAAAAAATTAGCTAATTTGAGTTTTTCTATATTCCTTTTATTACTAATTTCTATTTTGAGTATATTAGGTTCATTAATTGAGCAAAATCAAACTATTCTTTATTATCAAGAATATTATTCTATTAATAATAGCAATAATTTTTTGATAAATTGGAAGCTTATTCTTGCTTTTGGTTTAGATCATTTATATCAAACATGGTGGTTTAATTTAATTTTGCTAATTTTTGCTTTTAGTTTAATTATATGTACATTTTCTACGCAATTACCTAGTTTGAAAAATGCGCGCCGTTGGAAGTTTATAAATTTTAAGCAGTCATTAAATTTTAACAAGGCTTTAATTGTGTCTCCTGATATATTAAATAATTCTTGTACTAATATGATTTATTCATTGAATTATTATAATTTTTATGTTTTTCATAAAAAAAGTTATCTATATGCTTATAAAGGTCTTTTAGGCCGTATTGCTCCAGTTTTTGTTCATTTTAGTATGATTACTATTTTATTAGGTACTATATTTAGTTTATTTTTTGGTCTTGTAGCTCAAGAGATGATACCTGAAGGCGAAATTTTTCATTTGAAAAATATTGTTAATGCAGGAAAATATAGTAAATTACCAAAAAATTTCATAGGCCGTGTAGATAATTTTTTGATAGATTATAATCTTGATAACTCAATTAAACAATTTTTTTCACAAATATCTTTTTTTGATAATCAAGGGCATTTTTTGGTAAATAAAGTTATTTATGTTAATTCTCCATTAATATTTCATGGTATTACTTTTTATCAAACTGATTGGCAAATTGATGCTTTAAGAATTCAGTTAGGTTCTCAAATATTTATCCAAAAAAAATTAGTAAAAGTTGATATTAATAATAAAATATTTTGGCTATGTAATCTTCCATTATCATCTAATAAAAAAATTTTATTAATTATTTTTAATTTAAAAGATAAAGTTTTTATTTATGATATTAATGGTTTTTTAGTTAATACTTTATCTTTAAATGAAAAGTTTTATGTTAATAATATTTCTATAATAGTTAAAAATGTTATGACAAGTACTGGTTTACAGGTAAAGATAGATCCTGGTGTATCAATTGTGTATATAGGTTTTTTTCTTCTTATTTTGAGTTCAACTATTAGTTATATTTCCTATTCTCAGATTTGGGTTAATATAAGAGATGAATCTTTTAATTTAACTGGTTCAACTAATAGAGCTATTTTGTTTTTTGAAGAAGATATTAGTAAAATTAGTCGAATTTATAGCAAATATAATAATTATAATAGTTTATAACTAAGTAATTTATTGACAAAGTAAAAAATTATTAATTATTATTTTACCTTGACTTGTCCATAAGCTTTCTGGGTGAAATTGAATGCCACGTATATTTTTATATATTTTATGTCTACATCCCATTATTGTTCCATCTTTTGTCCAAGCAGTAATTTCTAAATGATTTGGCATATTTTTTTCATTAATAATTAAACTGTGATATCTTGTTGCAATTAATGGATTAGGTAAATTATAAAATAAATCTCTTTTATTATGTAAAATATGGCTAGTTTTACCATGTATTGGTTTATTTAATTTTTTAATTTCTGCTCCATATATGTGTCCAATACATTGATGACCTAAGCATACTCCTAGTATAGGTATTTGATTTGCATAATTTGATATTATTTCTAGGCATATATTTGAGTTCTTAGGATGACCTGGTCCAGGTGATAAAATTATATGCGTAGGATTAATTTTATTTAAATTACTTAAAGATATTTCATCATTTCTTATGATTTTTATTTTAAAGCCTAATTCACCTATATATTGTGCTAGATTTTCAGTAAAGCTGTCGTAGTTATCTATAATAATAATCATTATGTCTTGTAAAAATTATTTTTTATAAGTTTAAGTAATAAAGAGTAAGTTATTTTCAGATTTTAAGTATTCCATCTTTTGGTGAACTAGGTTCAGCTTTTATTTGTTTTTGCATTCTTCCAGCTAAATAACAGCATCTTCCAGCAATAACACTTAATTGCATAGCTTTAGCCATCAATCTTGGGTTATTAGATTTTGCTATTGCGGTATTTAATAAAACAGCAGATGCACCTAATTCCATTGCTTGATTTGCTTCACTTGCTGTTCCTATACCAGCATCAATAATAATTGGTATCCTAGAATTTTCAATAATTATTTGTAAATTGGTTAAATTTTGAAGTCCTTGTCCAGATCCGATAGGTGAACCTAATGGCATAATAGTTGCACAACCAATTTCTTCTAATTGTTTGGCTAGAATAGGATCTGCATTAATATAAGGAAGAACAGAAAAATTTTGATTTACTAAATATTCTGCTGCTTTTAATGTGCCTATTGGGTCTGGCAATAAATATTTTGAATCTGAAATGATTTCTAATTTAATAAAATTATTATTGATTTGGCCTATTCTCTTATTAATTTCTTTGCTTAAAGAAGCTATTCTTATTGCTTCTTCAGATGTTTCACAACCAGCAGTATTAGGTAATAACCATAATTTTTTCCAATTTAATCCATCAATTAAATTACTTTTGCCTATATGTTTTGCATATTGTGCTCTACGAATAGCTACTGTAACAATAGAAGCTTTGCTGATTTTTATACTCTCTTGTGCTTCTTTTAAATTTTTATATTTACCAGTACCTAACATTAAGCGTGAGTAAAATTTTTTTTTATTAATTATTAATGCATCTTTATCATTATTGATTAATGATGTTTGTAATAATTCTTGTGTCATTTATTTATTTTTATTGTAAAATAAGTAATTAATGTATTAATTACTGTTTTATTAGCATTTCTTATATTGTATATAGTTTATTGAGATAAAAGACATAATAAGTACTATATATAATTAATGTTTTGATTTATTTTATTATTATGAATTATATAATATTATTTTTATTTTATTATGTTTAATTATTTACTTATTTGGATAATTAGTATAACTTGTACTATCTTAATTAGTATTTTATGTTATCAATTATATATTTTTGTTATGAATTCTTATTCATATGATAAAAGTAAAATTACAATTTTAGATAGATTTAGTTCTATATTGCCATATTGGCTGCCTTTATTAGAAGGATTGCAAAATTTTGGTCAACAAATTTTACCTGATTATCCGTTTAGTTTAATGAGTTTATATAAAAAAACTCTTATGCCTTTAGTTATTTTTTATGTTAATCATCCAGCGTTAGCTTTTATTATTTTTTTTGTATTATATTATTTATTTGTTCGTGCTAAAAGTCCTATACCTAGTCGTCCATTTATTCGATTTAATGTTTTACAATCAATTTTATTATTTTTAATTAATTCTTTATTAGGAGCTACTTTTAGGGCTTTACCTATTGAATTTAGAATGAGTTTATATGGATTCATCTTATGCAATACGTTGTTTTGGTTTGTATTGTCAACTATAATATATTCAGTGATGAAGTCTCTTCAAGGAAAGTATGCTAAAATACCAGTTATTTCTCAGGCTGTTAGAATACAAATTGATAATCAGTTGTAGTTTTTATATTTTATAGATCAAGATAGGAAGTTTTTACTATGTTTTTAAATAGTTATGAAACAATTTATATTTTAAAGCCAGATGTTACAGATGATACTAATTTATCTTTAGTAAATTCTTATAAAGCTTTAATTAAACAAAAAGGTGGGCTAAATATTCTAGTACAACATAGAGGTAGACGTCATTTAAGTTATAATATAACTCATTATTATGATGGTATTTATATCCAAATGAATTATCAAGCGAATGGAGAAGTTGTTAAATTATTAGAAAAATCTATGCGTTTTAACGAAAATATTATAAGATATTTGACTGTTAAGCATGATATTTTAAATATGATAAATGTTTATTAGTTTATATTCAAGTATTTAATTAAGTATAAATTTAGTAATAAAAAATTATATTTTATATCTATAAAATGTTATCTATTTTGTTTTGCATAATATTAAATTATTTTTTTTTTCTATGAAGATTAGATTATATTACTTATATAAAAAAATTATCAATTTATTTTAGGACTATATTCCATATCATGATTAGTGATAGTCAAATATTTGTTGCATTATTATTTGCTTTAGTATCTGCAATTTTAGCTATACGTTTAGGTACTGATTTATATCAATAATAAAAATATTAATAAAATGTCATTATTTTAGTAATATTATAAAATAAGATGTCTTATTGTCATCATATATTTAATTAAGTTAGACATCTTTTTATTGATAATTAAAAGTAATTTTATACTTTTTCTAATAAATATAGTTTATATTTATTTTTATAGTAATGATATTAATTAATAATATTAAATTCAAATTAACAAACTATAGTGAATAAAATACAGAATCAAACTCGTCCTGTTTTTCCTTTTACTGCTATTGTTGGTCAAGAAGAGATGAAATTAGCTTTAATTTTAAATGTAATTGATCCTAAAATTGGTGGTGTTATGATTATGGGAGATCGAGGTACAGGTAAATCTACTACTATTAGAGCTATTGCTGATTTATTACCTGAAATAGAAGTAGTATTAGATGATTTATTTAACTCGCATTCTTCTGATTATGATTTAATGTCTGATGCTGTAAAGCAGCGAATAGAGCAGGGTTCTGAATTATCTACACAATTTATTAAAGTTCCTATGATTGATTTGCCTTTAGGTGCAACAGAGGATAGATTATGTGGCACAATTGATATTGAAAAGGCTCTTAATGAAGGAATTAAAACATTTGAGCCTGGTTTATTAGCAAAAGCTCATAGGGGTATTTTATATGTAGATGAAGTAAATTTATTAGATGATCATTTAGTTGATATTTTATTAGATTCAGCTGCTTCTGGTTGGAATACTGTAGAGCGCGAAGGTATTTCAATTCGACATCCATCTAGATTTGTATTAGTTGGATCTGGTAATCCAGAAGAAGGTGAATTAAGACCTCAATTACTAGATCGTTTTGGTATGCATGCAGAAATACGTACAGTAAAAGAACCTTCTTTGAGAGTACAAATTGTTGAACAAAGATCAAAATTTGATAAAGATCCTTATGCTTGTATAGCAGAATTTCAGGATAAGCAAAAAGGATTAAAAAGTCATATTATATCAGCACAAGAAAAATTACCTAGTATTATAATTGATTATGATTTAAGAGTGAAAATTTCTGAAATTTGTGGCATATTGAATGTTGATGGTTTAAGAGGAGATATTGTCACTAATCGGGCAGCAAAAGCTTTTGCTGCATATCAAAATAAAGATGAAGTAGATATAGAAGATATAAGAAAAGTTATTACACTATGTTTACGACATAGATTACGTAAGGATCCTCTAGATAGTATGGATTCTGGTACAAAAGTTAATGAAGTAGTTAATGAAATTCTTGGATGTACTGAATTATAGTGTTGAATTATGAATATAGGCTCAGTAGGATTCGAACCTACATTAGAGACTTAGAAGGTCCCTGTCCTTATCCCTTAGACGATGAGCCCAAATTATTTTTTGATACATAGTTAATATACTATTTAATCTTTCAAATTGGGCGGTACTGGACTTGAACCAGTGACCACCTGCTTGTAAGGCAGGCGCTCTACCACTGAGCTAACCGCCCTTATTACAAATAAATATATTATATTTATTTGTAAAAATCAATTTATTTTTATTAATTAATATGTTTAAATTGTTGACAAGAAAAATAATAATATCTCGATTACATGAATGTTTTTTTTACAAAAAAAATAGTATCAATTTACAATTGAGTAATGTATTGAATCAAATTCAAATAGTAGGCCCAGGTTCACTTTCTGTAATTATTACATCAGCATTTTTTATAGGTTTAGTTTTTAGTCTACAAATTGTTAAAGAGTTTTTATATTTAAATGCTATTAGTCTAGTTGGATCTATGTTAACTATATCTTTTTTACGTGAATTGTCGCCTGTTTTAACTTCTGTGATTTTAATTGGTAAAGTTGGTTCATATTTTACATCTGAATTAGCTACTATGAAAGTTACAGAACAAATAGATGCTTTATATATTTTGGGTATTAGTCCTATTAATTATTTAGTTATACCAAGAGTAATAGCTTTAATTTTAATGTTACCTATTTTAAATTTTTTTTCTTTTGTAACTAGTTTATTTAGTAGTGCTTTCATTTGTTTTACTTTATATAATATAGATCCTAGAATTTTTTTTAAATCTGTTTTTTATATTTTGTCAATTATTGATATTATGAAATCATCTTTAAAAACATTTATTTTTGGATTTTTTATAGCATTAATTAGTTGTATATTTGGTTTAACAGCTAGAGGTGGTGCTAAAGGTGTAGGTACATCAACAACTTCTTCTGTTGTTATTTCTTTATTAAGTGTCTTTATTTTAGATTTTATTTTATCATATTATATGTTTAATAAATTAGATAGCTCACTTAAAATTTTATAAAGTGGACAGATTAATTTTATAATATTTATAGCTTATAAGTTAATAATGGTTATACAATGGTGGTCTAATATTCAAGTCAAAAAACGTTTTATAGTTTTAATAACTTTAATTATTAGTGGTTTAATATTTTGGTCTTTAACTTTTATGCAAAATAATTCGATTTTAATTAATAATCGTTTTTGTAAAGATTTAGTTGCTTTATTTATTTCTCAAATTTTAGATAATATTGAATTTCATGATGATCAAAAAATAGTAAATATTCTAGAAAAAATTTATTTAAAAACTGAAAGTATTAAATATATTATGTTTTTTCGTATTGATGGAAGTTTATTATTTAGTTTACCAGTATATAGTGATAAAATTAATTCATTATTAAAATTAGATTATTATTTAGTTGAAGAAAGATCTAAAGACTTTTTATTTTACACTTTATTAGTAAAGTCTCAATATTTACTAAGTAATAATATTACTCAAATTATAGTGCCTTTAATAAAAAATGGAAAAAAGCTAGGTAGTATTAATTTAGGTATTAACTTAAATATCTATAACAATTTGTCATCTTATTTTATTTATCAGGTTAGCATTTTTATTTGTATTTGGTTAATAGTTATGATAGTTTTTATCTTTAATTTTTTGACTATTATAGAGCCCACTAAAAAATTATTATTTGCCATTCAAAATATTTCTTTAGGTAAATTTAATCAAAGAATTCAATTAATGTTTGATAGTGAATTTAATGAATTAATGCTTAGTTTTAATGATATGGCTGAAAGGTTAGAATATTATGAAAAGAAAAATCTTGAAAAATTAGTGTTAGAAAAAAATAAATTTGAATCTATTCTTTCTACAATAGCAGATGGTGCAATTTTAGTTGATGCAGAGTTGAGATTATTATTTGCCAATCAAATAGCAGTTAAAACATTTGACTGGATTAATTTAGATATTAGTGGTAAAGATATTAGAAATTATTTACCCTTACATGTTAGTAAATCTTTGTTACCTATATTTAATAGTTTAGTAAAATGTAATTGTTTTGATTATTTAAATAGTCAAACGAAAGAAATTTGTATTCATATTAATTCTAATTCTAATAAAATTTTTCGTTTTTTATTAACTCCTATATTAGATAAGAATAATAAAGTTTTATTTGGCATAGCAATTATTATGCAAGATATTAGTAGAGAAATTCAATTAAATGAAGCTAAAAATATTTTTATCGGTAATGTGTCTCATGAATTGAGAACACCATTATGCAATATTGGTTCTTTTTTAGAAACTTTATTAGATTATAATAATTCTTTAAATGCAACTCAAAAAAAATATTTTTTAACAATAGCAAATAATGAAACTAAACGTTTAGCATGTTTAGTTAATGATATTTTAGATTTATCTCGCCTAGAATCAGAATTTGATTATACTTTTGTTGAGGTTGATTTAGTTCAAATTTTATATGCTGTTGTGAAAACATCACAATTAATAGCAGAAAAAAATTATATTGAATTAATTCTTGAAATAGATCCTGTTGTAAAATTTGTATTAGGTAATGAAAGTTTATTGTTTCAGGTAATTTCTAATCTTGTAAGTAATGCTATTAAATTCACGAGTCAATATGGTCAAATAGTTTTAAGAGCTTATGCATTATTTTCTTTATCGGTTTCTACTTCATTTAATAATATATCTTTTAACTCTATTAATATTATTAGAGTAGAAATTATTGATGAAGGTATTGGTATTGATAAAAAAGATCAAAAAGTGATTTTTGATCGCTTTGTCAGAGTAGAGCAAGATGTACATACTTTACAAGGTACTGGCTTAGGTTTATCTATAGTAAAGAATATTTTAAATAAGCATAATTCTAGGTTGATTCTAGCAAGTAATTTATCCGTAGGTACTAGTTTGTGCTTTGATCTATTTGTAATCAATACATAATTTTTATATATTTATTTTTTAATATACAATAATAGTTTCGACTATGTTATAAAATATACTTTAGATATATTACAATATTATCATATATATTTATATGTTACTAAATATATATCTCTATATTTAATTATATTTATTATTATTGTCTTTTAGGAGGTATTATTTATGTCAGGAGGATCAACAGGAGAACGTCCTTTTTCTGATATTATCACAAGTATTCGTTATTGGGTTATTCATAGTATTACTATACCAGCATTATTTGTAGCTGGTTGGTTATTTGTAAGTACAGGATTAGCTTATGATGTTTTTGGAACACCTCGTCCCAATGAATATTTTACTCAAGATCGTCAACAAGTTCCATTAGTAAATGATCGTTTTAGCGCAAAACAAGAGCTTGAAGATTTAACGAAAGGTATTTAAATTCGGAGTATTCGTATTATGACTAAAAGAAGTTCAAATCAGCCGATATCATATCCAATTTTTACATTTAGGTGGCTAGCTATACATGGTATTGCAATACCCACAATATTTTTTTTAGGTGCTATAACATCTATGCAGTTTATTCAAAGATAGGAGATTATTATGAGTGGTCCTAATCCTAATAAAGAACCTGTTGAATTAAATCGTACGTCTTTATTTTGGGGCTTATTATTGATTTTTGTGTTGGCTGTTTTATTTTCTAGTTATTTTTTTAATTAGAATTAATATAGTACAATAATTATAAGTAAATTTTTTCATTAATTATTGTAAATTTATTTTATAAATTTATTCAATATTATGATTTATTTTCGGAGATAGCAATAGTATGACAAATACAGGTCGAGTACCTTTGTGGTTAGTAGCTACTGTCGGTGGAATAGCAGCCATTACAGTTTTAGGAATTTTTATTTATGGTTCATATTCTGGAATAGGTTCCTCATTATAAAATAAAGAATATAATTAAAAATATGAATTTTATGTTTTCAATGAAAATTTTATTATATTTAGTTTTTAAATTAATAAATGATTGTTAGTTGAATCAATAAATCACCTTAATAAATAATTAAGGTGTTTTATATTATTAAATTAAATGTAAAGATATTTTATTTTTTATGCAATATTATCTTGTTCTATATATAAAAATAATAGTGCCATACTAATACCTGGGAATATAATACCTGTTAGTGGTACTAAAATAGATGGTAAATATGATGCTGTCATAATTGTTTAATAAATTAAGTAAATAATATAAATATAATTATATCTTGATTTAATCAATTTATTTAAATTTTTTAAATAAAATAATAATATATTTATTTTTTGAGTTTTAATTTTGCTGAAGAAATTAAAAAACTTTTTTAAAAGAGTAATAAATTTTTTACTTACATAGTAAAATATACATTATATTTATAAAAAAAATAAATAATTATCTTTTTTAATTAATGAATCATAATTGCAAAAAGGTATTAAAAATAACTTTATAATTATTTTTATATTTGTTATAGCATAATTGAATACTAAAAAAAGTAACAATTGTATAGTTTATAAAAATCAAATTTTAATATATTGATTTTAAAATTGTTATAATTTTTGATATAACATTAATTGTTTAAATTAAGTAGAATAGATAATTATATAATATATGAGTAATATTATGTCTAATAGTATACCGGAGAGTTTTAAAGCTATGCATAAATTTTCTGAAGCTTACGCTAAGAGAACAGGCACATTTTTTTGTATAGATACTAGTGTAACTGCTGTTGTTATTGAAGGTTTGGCTAAACATAAAGATAACTATGGTGCTCCCTTATGTCCTTGTCGTCATTATGATGATAAAAAGAAAGAAGTAGCTAATACTTATTGGAATTGTCCTTGTGTGCCAATGAGAGAAAGAAAAGAGTGTCATTGCATGCTTTTTTTAACTCAAAATAATGAGTTTGCAAGTAATAAACAAAAAATTAGTAGTAGTGTTTTATTAGAATCTATTAAGCTTTAATAAAAAATATAAAATAAATAAGATTAAATATAGCTTTATTTATATATTTAGCTTATTTATTATATAAAAGTTATTAACTTATTACTTCAATGTTTATAAATTATTCTTATTTAATGATAATAGAATAATTACAGTTGGTCCTAAAAGTACAATGATGCTTAGTGATATTAATTGACCAATAACTTGCCAGTTAATCATTCTTTAATTCCTTTTTTGTTTAAGTTTAATATATATTATAATTATAATATTTTGCTTTCAATTAAAATATTAAATATATTTTTATCATATTTTTAATCTTATATATAGCCAGATATATTTTACTTTAAATTCAAAATATTTCCATTCTATTATTTCATGAGAATACTTTTTATTTAGTATATGAATTAATTTAATTAACATATTTTTATTTATTGATATATAAAAATTATGATAAATAAATAATTGTAGTATTCTAGTCTGTATGCTTAGATGTTGTTTATTTATATATAAAATATTTATTGCAATATATTTAGTATGAAGTATATAGTTATATATTTTTATTATATTTTGTTTAATATATTCATTATCATAAAAACAATTTGTTAAAAATGCATTACAATTATTTTCAATATTGAGATTAAAATATTTTTTTAGGTAGGGCAGTAATTCAAAGCGAATTCTATTTCTTTTTATTTTATAATTATAATTGCTTATATCTGACCAAATTGGTAAACAGAATTGTCGACAATACCAATTGATATTATTACGATTTTCATGAATTAAAGGTCTAATTATATGAAGTTGTTCATGAATTTTTTTATGTAATGTTAAGCTACTAATTCCTTCTAAACTTGTACCTCTAATTAAATTAAGTAAAAAAGTTTCAAACTTATCTGTTTGTGTATGTGCAGTTATAATTGCTTGATATTTATTTTTTATAGCATGATCTAATATTATATGATATCTATATATTCTAGAGTTATTTTCAGATAGAGTTATTCTTTGAATTTGATATATACTTAATTTTTCTTGAAAAAATTTGAAATAATTTATGATATGTTCTATTTGTTTCAAGCTATCGATTTTCCATTGATGATCTATGTATATATATTCAATTTTATTAAAAGAAAAAAAATTTTTCAATATTTCAATTAATTTAATTAAATAAATTGAATCTTGACCACCTGATATAGCAATTAAAATAGAAGATATTTTATATTTTTTTATGATGTAATTGATCACATACTTAAAATTTTTATTCATTGTTTACTTACAGTCTTTATATTATTAAAATAAGTAATAATAGCAAACTTGCTATTATTTAATAGCTATGTTATTTATTTATACATGAGGGTTGCTAACTCAATGGTAGAGTACTCGGCTTTTAACCGATTAGTTCCGGGTTCGAGTCCCGGGCAACCCAATTATTTTTTTATATATTATTAATTATTATCTGCATAATTTATTATTATTTGAATCTTTATAATGAATAAAATTTCTCAAATTTTAGGCGAAAATCGTAAGCATAGTACTTGTTCATTAATTCCTTTTATAACTGCTGGTTATCCTGATAAAAATTCAACAATTAAAGCTCTTTATCAATTAGATCGTCAGGGTGCAGATATTATTGAATTAGGTATACCTTATATTGATGCTTTAGCAGATGGTCCGATTATTCAAGAAGCTTCTCAAGTTGCATTAAAACAAGGAATTTATATAGATGATGTTTTAAGTATTTTAAATGAAGTTACGTCTATATTAAAATCTCCTATCATTATTTTTACATATTATAATCCTATTTTGGTTAGAGGAATTGATAAATTTATTATGGAAATTTATAATAATGGTGCTCAGGGTTTAATTGTTCCAGATTTACCAATAGAAGAAACTGATTATTTAATGTATCTATGTAATTTATTTAGTATTGAATTAATACTTTTTATTGCTCCTACAAGTTCAAATAAAAGAATTTCTAGCATATTATCTAAATCATCTAAATGTATTTATCTTGTTAGTAGTACAGGTGTTACAGGAATGAGAAGTCATTTAAATATGAATATTAATTATTTATCTAATTATATTAAATCACAAACAGATAAGTTAGTAATAATAGGTTTTGGCATTTCAAATTCTTTACAAGCTTCTTATGTGTCTAAATGGAATATTGATGGTATAGTAATTGGTAGTGCATTTATTAATATTTTGTCTAATTTCAGTATGGAAAATAATTATTTAGATGAATTGGGTTCTTTTTGTAAAGAAATTAAACTCGCCATTGCTAATAAAGATTTATAGTATAATAGATTATATTATGTAATTTTTTAAGTATTAATTACCCCCAGGGGAATTCGAATCCCCGTTACCTCCGTGAAAGGGAGATGTCCTAGGCCTCTAGACGATGGGGGCTATTTATTTATTATTGTTATTGATATCTAGATTACATTAAACAATTTTATAATTAATGTCAACCTTAATGTTGCAAAATATTATATATTAATTATTAATCGTGAACGCATTATTAAATAAATTACTGTTTGTCTTATATATGTAACCATATTTATAAATAAATTAAATGCTTCATTTTTATATTCAATTAGAGGATCTTGCTGTCCATAGCTTCTCCAGCCAATATATTCTTTTAGTAAACTCATTTTTTCAATATGTTCTTGCCATGCTTGATCTATTTGTTGTAATAAATAATATTTTTCTAATTGTCTAATTAATCCTGGTCGCAATTGCTCTAAGTAATTTTCTCTTAAATCATAAGCTATTCTTAATTGTTCATATAAAAAAAATTTAATATCTTTTATATTCATTTTAATTACTTCATTTATTTGAACATTATTTGTTATATTTAGTAATTTAAATATGTTTTTTAAAATTTTTTCTTTTGAATTATTTGTTTGATTATTATATATTATTAACATTTCATCTATTGTATTTTCTGCATATTCTATTATGCAATCTCTTGTAAAATTAGATAATAAAATTCTTTTACGTTCTGTATATATAGCTTGACGTTGATTATTTATTACTTCATCATATTCAAATAGTTGTTTTCTTATATCATAGAAGTATGCTTCTACTTTTTTCTGTGCTCCATTAAGACTTCGACTTAGTATTAATGATTCTATAGGTATATTATTATCTATATTTAACGTTGTCATTAATTTTTCAATTTTCTCTCCTCCAAAAATTCTAAATAAATTATCTTGTAAACTTAAAAAAAAACGTGATGTACCTTTATCACCTTGTCTACCTGATCTACCTCTTAATTGATTATCAATTCTTCTAGATTCATGTCTTTCTGTACCAATTACATATAAGCCTCCTAATTTTAATACTGCATTTTTCTCTTCTTTAAATAATATTTTATATTCTTCTAATATTTTATTATATATATTATAAATATTTTTTTCTTCTATATTATTTAGATTGTGATTATTTATAATTGTATTAATGTATATATCAAGATTATTTTGCTTGATATGTTTTTTAATTGAATTAATATCTAGTTGCTGAAGATATTTAATTATTTTTTTATTATTATATAACTTTAGTTTTTGATTAATATAAGAAATTAAGATTAATTTAGTAGTTGTATATGGGTTACCTCCTAGAATTATATCGGTGCCTCTACCAGCCATATTTGTTGAAATAGTAATAGAATGTTTTTGTCCTGCTTGTGTTATAATTTCTGCTTCCCTTGCTATGTTTTCAGGTTTTGCATTCAATAAATTATATGGTATATTTAAACTCTCTAACATATTAGCTAATAATTCTGATTTTTCAATATTAGTAGTTCCTATAAGTGTAGGTCGGCCTAGTTGATACATATCAGAACATTCATTTGCAATTGCTTTCCATTTATTATATTCTGATTTATATACTAAATCAGGTAAATCTTGTCTTTGACATAGTTTATTACATGGAATATTTATAACCGGCAACTTATATATTTTTAAAAATTCAGCTTCCTCTGTTTTTGCTGTACCAGTCATTCCACATAATTTATTATATAGTAAAAATAAATTTTGGTAAGTAATTGAAGCTAATGTTTTATTTTCATCTTGTATTTTTATATTTTCTTTAGCTTCAATAGCTTGGTGTAGTCCATCACTCCATCTTCTCCCTTCCATTAGTCTACCTGTAAATTCATCTACAATTATAATTTCATTATTTTTTAAGATATAGTCTGTATTTTCAGTAAAAAGTTCTTTTGCTTTTAATGCATTTATAATATATCTAGTCCATTGACTATTGATGCTGTATAAGTTTTTTATTTTTAATATATTTTCACACATTAAAGTTCCTTCTTCTGTTAAAATAACATTACGTGATTTCTCGTCTATTTCATAATCTTTGATTTTAGTTAAGATATTTGATATTTCTTTCGCTTTAAAATATTTGTTACTATTTGTTTGAGCTGGTCCAGAAATAATTAAAGGTGTTCTTGCTTCATCTATTAAGATAGAGTCTACTTCATCTATTATTGCATAATAAAAATTTCTTTGTACAATTTCATTATTGTGAATGGACATATTATCTCTTAAATAATCGAATCCTAATTCACTATTAGTAATATAAGTAATATCACAATTATATTGTTCTTGTCTATTCTTATAATCTGTCTGGGGTATGACTAAACCAATGCTTATATTTAGATAAGAAAAAATTTTTTTTGCTAATATTGCATCTCTATTTGCTAAATAATCATTTACTGTAACAATGTGTACACCTTTATTTTTTAAAGCATTTAAGTAAGCTGGTAATATTGCTACAAGAGTTTTGCCTTCTCCTGTTTTCATTTCTGCTATTTTATTTGCATTTAAAATAATTCCTCCTAGTAATTGTACATCAAATAAAATAAGTCCTGTTGCTCTTTTGATAGCTTCTTTTACAGTCGCAAAAGCTTCAGGTAATATATCTTCAATTGTTAATTGTTTTTGATTTAATTTTATTTTGAATTCACTTGTTTGTTGCTGTAATACTTCATCTGAATATTTTGTAATAATTTTATAATATTCATTAATTTGTTTTATAGTTGCAGAATATTTGTTTAAAGTATTGGAAGAAAAAAAATTAAACATATTTATTTGTATATATAAATTAGAGTCGAAATATAATATTTAATTGAATAAAGTCATAATATATGGGGAAAAAAATTCTTGTATTGTTATATAAGAATTATAATTATAATATAAAGTATATTTTCTACCCCATATTCCTTGATTTATAATAAAATTTTTTTCTAAATATTCAGAATAACCATAATATATTTCATGTATATTTCTGTATATATCAATTTTATTCTCAATAAAAGAGTTACCTATAGGTTTATTTTTAATTAGCTCAATATTAATATCATTACTATATATAAAGAGCCATAATGATCTTGCAAATGTTAATTTAGTATATAGAGAATTTTCTAACCAAACACATCTAATATTTCTATTGATATGTTTAGATTTATAATTGTATTTTTGTGACATTTTAACTTTTATTTTTTTACCAGTTAAAGCATTTAAAGCTTTTGTAAAAGATCCTTCGTTTGTTAAAATAAGTTGCCATTTTACAGATATCAATTGCTTGATTTCCGTATTGTAGTAATTTAATTTTATATCACTGTTAGGTAAAATAAAAAAAGGATAAAATTGATGAAATGTATAAATATATAGATTCATATTATTTGATTATTTTAAAATCAATATAATTTATAAAACATTAAGTTTATTATTTTATTTTATAGCATTTGATGTTTTTATATTTTTCTTATTAATTAAAGATTTACCATTCATCTCTTCTGGTATGTCAATTTTTAATAAATCTAGAATTGTGGGTGCTATGTCTGCAAGGCATCCATTAGATTGTAAATTACTTTTATGCAATTTATCTGTTTCGATTAAAATAAAAGGTACTTCATTTGTACTATGTGATTTACATGGTTTATTATTTTCATCAATCATATATTCTGCATTTCCATGATCAGCTGTTATAATTAAAGTACCTTTGTTTTGCTCAATTTTATTAAACAACTTTGCAATACATTTATCAATTACTTCTATTGCTTCTATAGTTGCTTTTAGATTACCTGTATGTCCTATCATGTCTGGGTTTGCATAATTAATTGTAATAAATTGATATATATTTTTATTAATAGCATTTATTAAATTATCGGTAATTTGATAAGCAGACATTTCTGGTTGTAAATCATATGTTTCTACTTTAGGGCTTGGTATAAGTTCTCTATCTTCTCCAGGAAAAGGTTCTTCTGTACCTCCATTAAAAAAATATGTGACATGTGCATATTTTTCTGTTTCTGCTAGTCTTAATTGTTTTAGTCCATTATTAGATAAAATTTCTCCTATAAAATTCTGATGGTATTGAGCAGAGAATATTGTTGGAAGTTTTAAGCTTGAATCATAATCAGTAAATGTTGTTAATGATAAGTTATTAATTTTTTTTGTAGTAAATCCTTTGAAGTTTAATTTTATAAATGAATGTAATAATTGTCTAATTCTATCAGGCCTAAAATTAAAAAATAATATTCCATCGTTATCTGAAATTTTCCCTTTACATATTCTTGTTGGTGGAATAAATTCATCTGAAATATCATTCTTGTAATATTCTTCTATAATATTAATACAGTTTTTATTATTAAAATTATCGATAATATTATCTTCTGTTAATATGTTGTATGCTTTTTCAGTTCTAGACCATCTGCAGTCTCTGTCCATACTATAATATCTTCCACTAATTGTACAAATATTGATATTATTATTATCTTTAATTACTTTGATAATATCATTTAAAAATTTTATAGCTGCTTTAGGTTCAGTATCTCGTCCATCAGTAATTAAATGTAAGCAAATGTTATAATTGTATTGTTTAATCGAACTAATAATAGCTTTTAAATGATTGATATGAGAGTGTACTCCTCCATTTGAACATAATCCGATAATATGCAGCTTAGATTTTCTTTCTTCTACTTGTTTGCAAATATTGTGAAGAGTTTGATTTGTAAAAAAATCTTTATTAGTAATAGATTTATCAATACGTACTAAATCTTGATTAATAACTCTTCCGGCTCCAATTGTTGTATGTCCTACTTCAGAATTACCCATTTGATTGGTTGGCAAGCCAACCTCTTCGCCTGAAGCAATTAGTAATGAATGAGGATAATTATTCCAAATTTTGTCCATATTTGGTGTTTTTGCTAACTTAATTGCATTACCTTTAGTTTCTTTTGAATATCCCCAGCCGTCTAAAATTATTAATATAATAGGATACATAGGTTTATTAAGCATAAAATTAAAGCAATAACTTCAATATATTAATTTATAATTTAATAAGAATGAATAAATATTTTTAAGTAATATTTAAATTTATATTATTTTGGTAGATTAGTTATTTTATGATTTATTTAAAATCAATAAGAAACTAGAAGTTTTTATGAATAATTCTGTTATATCACTTCTAGTTTATTTTCTTTCTTATATTTGATAAGATAAAATAAAATTTATATTTTTTTATAATTAAATTTATTAATTATTAACTTAATACATTGATTGCATAGTCTAAATATGCATTGGCTTCATTTGCTGCTTGTCCAGATAATCCATGCGTGTTTTTAATATATTCAATTGCTTCTATATACCAGCTAGGAGATAATTCAAAACTGCGATTAATTTCTTCTAATCCTGCTACTAAATATTCGTCCATTGGACCAGTAGCTCCAACAACTAAGCAATATGTTGTCATTCTTAGGTAATATCCGATATCACGAGCACATTTAGCTTTACCAATTGCGCTAGAAGCATAAGTAGGTCCAGGCATTTGTGTTACATATGGAAATTTAAAATATACAGCTTGAGCAGCTCCTGTAATTAATCTTTGTGCATTACTAGTTAATGCTTTTGCTGCTTTTAAGCTTGCAGCTGCTCTTTGATATCTACCATTTATAGATTGTAATTCAGCATTACTTAAAAATCTACCTTGATTATCTGCTGATGCAATAGCTTCTGTAATAGGTGTTTTCATTATATTTTTTATGATCCTTAATTTCTTCTATTATTTTATTATTAAATTAATTATATCTTAATTTTATATTACAGCAGCAGCAGCTCTATCAAAATATATACTAAGTTCAGAAGTTAATGAACTACAATCTCCTATTGGTACTCCATTTAAATCATTTGCTAATGCAATTGAAGCTTCTTTCATTTTTTGTATAGCTACTGCTACTGAAGATCCTGGTGTACCTAAAGCTTGATAAGTTTCTCTTAAACCATTTAAGCATCTGTCATCTAATACACTAGAATCACCTGCAATCATTGCATAGCTTACATATCTTAATACAATTTCCATATCTCTTAAACATGCAGCCATTCTACGACTAGTATAAGCATTTCCACCTGGTTGCACTAATTGTGGTTGTTCAGCAAATAATGCACGAGCAGAATTGGTTACAATAGCAGAAGCATTGGAATTAATTTTATTTACTGTGTCTAATCTTTTATTTCCTTCTGCAACCATAGATTCTAAGGCTTCTAATTGTTTATTGCTTAAAAATTCTCCTCTAGCATCAGCTTGAGCTACAATCTTAGCAAATGCATCTAGCATATTTTTATCCCCTTATAATTTAAGTATAAAGATTTGAAAAAATAGTATGTCAAATATTTATATATCTTTATTAATATAATATTATAATAATGTAATTTTTTTTTTATTAAAAAATATTACAAGTAAATTCTTCTATAACATATTTTAATCACTTATGATTTCTGGTTCTGTTACCTCATCGACCATTTCTAAAATTGCACGTACAATTGGTTTATTAATAGGATCATCAATAATGTCTACATCTTCATATTTGCGTCTTTTAGCTCTATTTGCAATTTGTATAGTAATTTTATATCTATTGTTAGCTAATTCTAGTAATTCTTCTGTTTTATAAGTAATACTTTTTAAGTCTATTTTTTTAGACTCATAATATGAAGTCATTTATGTTTATAATATTTGATTTGTTTATATAAAAAATTTTGTATATTTTATCTAAATATATGTAATACTATAGCAATAATAGATCATGAATATTTCACTAATCATAAATTATTCAAATAAGTATTGAGTAATTTATTTTATTTATATAATTAATTATATAAATATATAGAGTTTATATTGTGTTATTTTATAAGAATTTATAAAGAATATATGCAAGCATCAAGATATTTTACTTACAAATTGGGTCAATTTCCAGGATATCCTTCTATTGAATATGAAAAAGATGGATGTGGTGTAGGTTTTATTACGCGTATTAATACAAAAGCATCAAATGATATAATTATAAAGTCATTACAGGCTTTAAATTGTATGGAGCATCGTGGTGGGTGTAGTTCAGATGGTATATCTGGTGATGGGGCTGGAATGACTACTGAAATACCATGGAAATTATTTTCTATATCTTTTCCTGAAATTTCTATAAATAAAGATAGTTTAGAAAAATATGGCGTTGCTATGATCTTTATGTTATCTGAACATTTAGAAGCTATAAAAAGTATTTTTATATGGGTTTTAGATCATCATAAATTAGATTTGATAGGTTGGAGGAAAGTTCCTGTTGATTCATCTGTATTAGGGGAAAAAGCTAAAAATAATGAACCTCTTATTATGCAATGTATAATAAAGTCTTATCAATTAAATGATATAGAATTAGAAAAAAAATTATACATAGTTAGAAAACAGATTGAAAAATTAATAAATAATGGTAATTCTAATATTTATAAACATTTTTATATTTGTTCTTTTTCTTCTAGAATTATTGTTTATAAGGGTATGCTACGTTCTGAAGTATTAGGAAAGTATTATAAAGATTTATCTAATTCTTTATATGTGAGTAGTTTTGCTATGTATCATCGAAGGTTTAGTACGAATACTATGCCTAAATGGTCTTTAGCACAGCCAATGCGTTTAATGGCTCATAATGGAGAAATTAATACTCTTTTAGGTAATTTAAATTGGATGAAATCTAAAGAATCTTTGTTTAATTATGAATATTGGCAAAATTATTATGATTTATTAATTCCTATTACAAATTTAGAAAATAGTGATTCAGCTAATTTAGATTCTGTTTTAGAATTATTAGTACAGTCTGGTAAGAGTCCAGAAGAATCTTTGATGATTTTAATTCCAGAAGCTTATAAACAGCAACCTGCATTAAATTTTTATCCACAAATTATAGATTTTTATGAGTATTATGCTCATTTACAAGAACCTTGGGATGGTCCAGCTTTAGTTTCATTTACAGATGGCAAAGTAGTTGGTGCTACTTTAGACCGTAATGGATTAAGACCTGCTAGATACTTAATTACTAAAGATGGTTTTGTTAGCTTATCTTCTGAAACAGGTCTATTTAATATAGATCCAAATATTATAATTGAAAAGGGTAGACTTGGACCAGGACAAATGTTTTGTGTTGATATTATTAATAATATAATTCTTAATAATGTAAATATTAAACAAAAAATAGCTCAAAAATTTCCTTATAGGAAATGGTTAGATCAATATCAGCATACAATACTTGCTAAAGATTATTTATCTGATATTAGTTTAGATCTTTTTCAGATAATTAAGTTACATACAATATTTGGTTATACTAATGAAGATGTTGAGTTAGTTATTGAGCATATGGCTAGTTCTGCAAAAGAGCCAACATTTTGTATGGGTGATGATATACCTTTAGCCATTTTATCTGAAAAGCCTCATTTGTTATATGATTATTTTAAACAACGTTTTGCTCAAGTGACAAATCCTGCGATAGATCCTCTAAGAGAAAGTTTAGTTATGTCTCTTACGACTTATCTTGGTCCTAAAGGTAATTTTTTGGAACCAACTGATTTAATTGCTAGATCTATGAAATTGAATTCTCCAATTATTAATGAAAATGAGTTATTATTTTTATCTCAAAATACTTTTAAAGTATCTACTATTAATACTTTTTTTAAAATTAATATTAATCAAAACGATTTTTATAGTCAAATAAATTATATTTGTAAAAAATGTTCTGATGATATAAAGAAAGGTTGTGAATTAATTATTTTAACAGATAAAGTTTTATCTATAGAAGATAGTTATATTTTTATACCTCCTTTATTAATAATAGGTTCTGTTCATCATTATTTAATTAAGCAAAAATTGAGACATAAAGTTTCTCTAATTATTGAGACAGGTCAATGTTGGAATACTCATCACTTTGCTTGTTTAATAGGTTATGGTGCAAGTGCTATTTGTCCATATTTAGCTTTGTTAACTGTTAGACAATGGTGGCAAAATACAAAAACTCAAAAATTGATGTCTAATGGTAAATTACCTAAATTAACTATTGAAGAATCTCAAGATAATTATCGTTCTGCAATACAATCTGGTTTGTTAAAAATTTTATCTAAAATTGGAATATGTTTGCTTTCTAGTTATCATGGGGCTCAAATTTTTGAAATTTTAGGTTTGGGTCAAGATATTGTTGATACAGCTTTTTTAGGTACTACTTCTAGGTTAGGTGGAATGAATTTTAGTGAGCTATTTGAACAATCAATACTTGTATATAATTCAGTATTTAATATTAAATTACCTAAAAAATTACCTAATTTAGGTTACGTTCAATATAGACCAGGTGCAGAATATCATGTTAATAATCCAGAAATGTCAAAAACTTTGCATAAAGCTGTACGTAATACAGATGTTATTTTATATAATCAATATAAAAATTTATTGAATAATAGAGTTCCTGCAAATTTAAGAGATTTATTAAATCTAGTTAGCTCAAAACCTTCTATTAATATTGATCAAGTTGAATCTATTGATTCTATTTTAAAACGTTTTTGTACAGGAGGAATGTCATTAGGAGCATTATCTCGTGAAACTCACGAAACTTTAGCAATTGCAATGAATAGGATAGGTGGTAAATCTAATTCGGGTGAAGGAGGTGAAGATCCTATTAGATTCAAACCTATTAATGATATAGATTCTTCAGGTATCTCTATGAATTTTCCACATTTAAAAGGTTTAAAAAATAATGATCTTGCTAGTTCAGCTATTAAACAAATAGCTTCTGGTCGATTTGGTGTAACTCCAGAATATTTGGTTAATGCAGAACAATTAGAAATAAAAATAGCACAAGGAGCAAAACCAGGAGAAGGTGGACAACTGCCTGGTAAAAAAGTTAGTCCTTATATTGCAACTTTAAGAAACTGTAAACCTGGAGTTACTTTGATTTCTCCACCACCACATCATGACATTTATTCAATTGAAGATTTAGCACAATTAATTTTTGATTTACATCAAGTTAATCCAAAAGCGAAAGTTTCTGTAAAACTTGTAGCATCAGTAGGTATTGGTACAATAGCAGCTGGTGTAGCTAAAGGTAATGCTGATATTATACAAATCTCTGGTCATGATGGTGGTACAGGAGCATCACCATTAAGTTCGATTAAACATGCTGGTATTCCTTGGGAATTAGGTTTAACTGAAGTGCATCAAACATTATTAAGTAATGGATTAAGAAATCGTGTTATTTTAAGAGTTGATGGTGGTTTAAAGACAGGCCGAGATATAGTTTTAGCTGCTTTAATGGGAGCAGAAGAATTTGGTTTTGGTACTATTGCAATGATAGCTACTGGTTGCGTAATGGCAAGAATCTGTCATACTAATAATTGTCCAGTAGGTGTAGCTACTCAAAGACAAGATTTACGTAATCGTTATCCTGGTGTTCCAGCTGATTTAGTTAATTTTTTTATTTTTTTAGCAGAAGAGGTAAGAACTATTTTAGCTGATTTAGGTTTTTATAATTTAAAAGAGATTATTGGATTAAATTCTTTGTTAAAGTACAATGATTTAAATTTGTTAAAAACTAAACATCTAAATTTAGATGTTTTATTAGATCATTCTTACTATAAAAGCGGTATGACTTTTCATGATACTATTCATGAAAATGGATTGGTATTAGATGATATTTTACTGAATGATACTAATTTTTTTAATGCTATTGAAAATCATTCAGATATTATTCAAATTTTAAAAATTCAAAATACAGATAGATGTGTAGGAGCTAGAATATCTGGTTTTATTATTCAAAAATATGGACAGAATGTTTTTAATGGCAATTTACAAATTAATTTCAGTGGTGTTGCAGGTCAAAGTTTTGGTTCATTTATTTCTCAAGGTATGTATTTAAATTTAAATGGAGAAGCTAATGATTATGTAGGTAAAGGTATGAATGGAGGAGAAATTATAATTTCTCCTCCATGTGCTAATATAAAGAATTCTTCGAATTATGTAATCATTGGCAATACTTGTTTATATGGTGCAACAGGTGGTTATTTATTTGCTAATGGACAAGCAGGTGAACGTTTTGCTGTACGTAATTCAGCTGCTTATGCTGTTGTAGAAGGTGTGGGAGATCATGCATGCGAATATATGACAGGTGGTTTAATTATTGTTTTGGGTGTTGCTGGACGTAATATAGGTGCTGGTATGACAGGTGGACTAGCATACTTTTTAGATGAGGATAATAGTCTATTATCTAAAATTAATTTAGAGATTGTTAAAACACAAAAAATTTTAACAAAAGAAGCTGAAGAACAGCTAAAAAATATGATTGAACTATATGAAATTAAAACAAAAAGTATTAAATCAAAACAAATCTTAGATAATTGGGGTTATTATTTATCATATTTTTGGCAAATAGTTCCTCCATCAGAAGAAAATACATCTTTGACTAATTTAGAATATTCATCTTATACTAGTATTGTAAAGTAATTATTGTTTATTAATTTTATATAATTGTAATATATTATCACAATTTTAATCATTGTATTAGAATTATGATATTATAATAAATAATAAAATCATTATTATGATTTAATTTTATTATTGTTTTTAAGATAAGGAATAGTTAATCCTCATATGGCACATAGTGTAAAAGTTTATGATACATGTATAGGTTGTACTCAATGTGTACGTGCTTGTCCTTGTGATGTATTAGAAATGGTTCCATGGAATGGTTGTAAGGCAGGACAAATTGCTTCAGCACCTAGAACTGAAGATTGTATAGGTTGTAAAAGATGTGAAACAGCATGTCCTACAGATTTTTTAAGTGTTCGTGTTTATTTAGGAGCGGAAACAACTCGTAGTATGGGTTTAACTTATTAATATTAATTATATAATTTAATATACTTAGATTCTTTTATAATATTGATTATAAAAGAATTTAATCAATTTATTTGTTCTTATTATATTTTTTGGCTCATTATAGTAAATTGATATTTTAAGGTATTTATTTTTATTTATGAATTTATTTCATTCAGAATTATCTAGTCTTTTTAAATCAAAAAAAATCGTTAAAGTAATATCCGGTTTAAATAATAATAATATTCAGCAAATTATTAAAATTGTTAAATGTGCTGAATTATCTGGTGCTAGTTATATAGATATAATTGCTAATCCTAAAATTGTTTCGATTATAAAATCTATAACGTCTTTACCTATATGTGTTTCTTCAATAGATCCTTTACAATTATATAATTGTGTACTTGCAGGTGCAGATTTAGTAGAAATAGGTAATTTTGATATTTTTTATCAAAAATCAATGAATTTTTCTTCAATTAAAGTTTTAAAATTAGCTATATATACTCGTCGATTATTACAAAATAAAGATATCTGTGTGACTATACCCCATAATTTAAGTCTATTTGATCAAATAAAATTAGCGAAAAATTTAGAAAAATTAGATATAAATATACTTCAAACAGAGGGTTTTTTAAGTAAAAATAATATTATAGATGAAGTAAATGCTCTAAGTTATTCTAGTGATCCAATATTCTGTTCAACTATTAAAGCTTCAAAAGCTTTAGCATCAACGTATCTTATTTCTAGATATATTAATTTGCCAGTTATAGCTGCTTCAGGTATTGATTATGTTTCTAGTTCGGTAGCTGCTGTTTTTGGTGCTTCAGGTGTTGGTATAAGTTCAGTAATTAAGCATAAAAAAACAGTCTATGATATGACTTATTATCTTAATCAAGTTTTATATTCAATTCAGCTACAAAACTGTTCTAGTAGTCGATATATTGTATCATTATTACAAAAAGAAATTTCTTACTTTAAATTAATAAATCAGTATTTCTAATGAATTTTCGATTTAAATATACATTAAAAAATTTAAATAATGTAATTAATTTTTTAATATTTACTTTATTTATATTAGTTTTATTATCTTTTGTTAATACTAATTTAAAAAAAAAACAAGGATATTTATTATTTATTGAATTTAATAATGCCTATGGTATCAAAGAAGGTACATCAGTTAATTTAAGAGGGGTAAAAATAGGATCTGTTGAAAAAATAAAAATGAAGGTAAATTCTTTAATTGTTTTAGTTTTCATTGAATCGCCCAGTATTTTAATTCCTAAATGTTCTATTATAGAAACAAATCAAACAGGTTTATTTAATGATACATCTATCGATATTATTCCTTTAGTAAAGTTAAAGTATAATAGAATAAATGTTTTCTCAAAAACTTGTCTAAATTCTGATTTTTTATGTAATAATCATTATTTAATAGGAAATAGGGGTTTAAATTATGATGATTTAGTTAGAGCTGCAACTAGAATATCTCAGCGTTTCGATGATCCTCGTTTTTTTAACTTAATATATTTATTTATTAAAAATGGTATAAACATATCAGATGAAATATTATTTAGTATAAATAATATTTCATATTTTATTTATTTTTTTACTAAGTTAACTGAAATAATTTTTTCAGGTATTTATTTTAATTAAATTAAAGGAATATTATTTTATATTTATGGTTTATAGAAAAGTTTTATCTTTACATTTTTTAAAGCCCGTTATTGAGTTAGAATATCAGTTACAGCAATTAAATAATATTTCACAAAATAGTTCAAATTCTTTAAATAAAAAATTAAAGCAATTTGAAAATAATTTATTACAATTAAAATCTGAAATATTTAAGTCTTTAACACCTTTACAAAGGTTACATTTAGTTCGTCAAGCAGATAGACCAACTACTTTAGATTTTGTTTCTTTAATTATGGATAATTGGATTGAACTACATGGAGACAGAGGTGGAAAAGATGATCCAGCTTTAATTGGAGGTATTGGATCTTTGAATGGTTTTACTGTTATTTTTGTAGGACATCAGAGGGGTAAAGATACAAAAGATAATGTAATTAGAAATTTTGGTATGGCTTCACCTGGTGGTTATCGTAAAGCTTTAAGATTGATGAAACATGCTAATAGATTTAATTTTCCTATTTTAACTTTTATTGATACACCAGGTGCTTGGGCTGGTATAGATGCTGAAAAGTTAGGTCAAGGTGAAGCTATAGCTGTTAATCTTAAAGAAATGTTTTCTTTTAATGTACCAATAATTTGTACAATTATTGGAGAAGGTGGCTCTGGAGGTGCTTTAGGTATAGGTGTAGGTGATACAATTTTGATGTTAGAATATGCTGTATATACAGTAGCAACTCCGGAAGCGTGTGCTGCTATATTGTGGAAGGATAGTAAAAAATCTCTGATCGCTGCTGAAGCGTTAAAAATAACTTCATCTGATTTAAAAATATTAGGTATAATTGATGATATTATTAAAGAACCTATAGGAGGATCTCAATCTGATCCTTATATAGCTTCATTAATTTTAAAGAATAGACTTATTTTAGAATTAAATAATTTATTAGAATTACCGAGTAAACGTAGAAAAGAGTTAAGATATCAAAAATTTCGTAAAATAGGAAGTTTTTACGAAGAATAAATATTAACTTAGTTCAATATATTTTTCGTAAATTTTTCTATTATTTTAGCTTATGTGTAATAAAATATATAATTTTAATAATGATATTGTATTAAGCAATAAGTCCTATACTTCTTAATCCAATAATTGTTCCTGCTCCTATTACATGTCCTAAACTAGTAGTAGCAAGTAATTCTGGTAAACCTAGTCCTTCTACACCCAATACTGGTATAGAAGGGCCAAGACCTCTTATTTTTATAGCATATCTTCCTATAGCAATACATAGTAAATTACAAATAATCATAATAATTGCAATTTGTATTGACCAAGATGTTTGTGATAATAATCCAAAATTTATAATAGTATTAATATTCATATTGATTTATTTCCTGTTGTATTTTTACGTATTATTTTAGCTTTAATAATAAATATATACTTATAATTTAATTTAAATATACTTAAATCTAATATAAGATATATAAAGTTAAAAGCTGAAATATTTAATTTATATAATTATTTATGAAATCCAACCATAGCTATGCAGTCCTTTTCCTAGAAAATTCACTCCTAAATAACAGACCCATACAATTATAAATCCTATAGAAGCCAAGATAGCAGGTTTTTTACCTTGCCATGATTGATTTAATCTAGAATGTAAATATACAGCAAATATTAGCCAAGTTACAAGAGCCCATGTTTCTTTTGGATCCCAACTCCAGTAAGATCCCCAAGCTTCATTTGCCCATACTGCTCCGGCTATAATACCTATAGTAAGTAGAGGAAAACCTAGACCAATAATACGATAACTTAGATTGTCTATGCTTTCTAATAAATTAATTCTATTATATTTATATTGATGATTACTTTTATTATCATAATTATATTTTAATAACATTTTTTTTGTATTATTATAAGAATAACCTTGTATATTTATATCTTTATCATATGATATTATTAAAAATAAAATTGACAATAATGATCCTATAATAAGGATAGCATAACTAATCATCATAATACTAACATGCATCATTAGCCAATTAGATCTTAATGCAGGAACAAGTGGAGATGCTATTTTCATATTATTAGGTAATGATATACTAGCAAATGCAATTGTAAATAATGAGATAGGTATAGTTATAGCTCCTATTAATTTACTTTTACTTTTGTATTCTAGTATAATTTGAATAAATGTTAAACACCATGTTAAAAAAATTAAGGATTCATATAAATTGCTTAGAGGAAAATAATTATTTAATATCCATCTAATAGCTAATCTGCTAGTTAAAGATATATTTATTATAATTATTAAAGCTAAACCAAAATTTTGAATTTTTTTTGTTTTTGTAATTATTAAATTTCCCCAGTAAATAAATAATGTGATTAGTAATAGAGCAAAAGCTATATTAGTTAAATTATTTTCTATAATATTCCAGTTCATACAATTAATTTCTTTATTATTATTTCTGTTTTATAGAATATAATTATATTATAATTTATAAATTGTAGTTTTTTTATTCTTTTATCTATATAATATTAGCTTAAAAGAATAAAGAAATTAATTTTTTATTCTTTTAAGCTAATATTATAAGTTAAATATAAATGAGTAGATTAAATTAACATAAAGAATTAATTAAATAATCTAAAGCAGCAGATAATTCAACAGCTGCTTGTGCACCCATATCTCTAGGAACGCATATTCTATCACGAATAAATGCAAAAGATGCTATATAAGCAGCATTAGGAAGATTTAATGCTCTATATACTTCACGAGCTCCTGCAATACCCCATTCATCAAGAGGACCAGTTCCGCCAACTACAAGAGAATAATTGATTAAACGCATATAGTGATCAACATCTCTATAACATTTAGCAATTTTTTCTTGATTTTCACCAGCTTCACCAGCATTTTTCAAGTATGGGTATTTAGCAAAACAAGCATCGCCACCTTCTGTTACAACAGCTTCATGATTTTCACCTAAAGCATTAGCTGCTTCTAATCTTGCATCAGCGCGTTGGATATTACCTTGAACTGACTCAAGGTCAGAACTAGATGGATAACGTCCAGCAGCATCAGCAGCACTTATTGTAGTAGTAATAACTGATTTCATTCTATATCTCCTTGATATATACAATAACTAAGTTTATATTGTCAAATAGTTTTTTAAAGTTGTTAATTATTAGAATTAATAATTGCTATTAGCCGATAGCAGAAACAACTCTATCACAATAACCACCAGCTTCTGCTGCTAAAGCAGAACAGTCGCCACTAGCAACGTCCATTTTACGTTTGCTAGCTGTATTATTAATAAAAGCAACAACAGAAGCTTTCATAATATTAACAGCTCTAACAGTAGAATTAGCAGGCACACCAAGAGCAATATAAGTTTCTCTTAAACCGTTTAGGCAACGATCTTCAAGTACAGAAGCATCTCCTGCAAGAAGTGCATAAGATACGTAACGTAAAATGATTTCACCATCACGTAAACAAGCTGCCATACGACGATTAGTGTAGCAGTTGCCACCTGGAGAAATTAGTCCTGAATTTTCACAAATCATACCAGAAATAGCATCAGAAACAATGCAACTAGCATTAGATACAATATAATTAACTGAATCTAGGCGTTTGTTACCATCATTGATAAAAGTTTTAAGAGCTTGTAAATCACTTCCACTTACATAAGCACTTTTTGTATCTGAATTTACTACAACTCTAGAAAATGCATCAAGCATTGAGCTCTCCTTAATATTTTAATATTCTTGGAAAAGAACTGAACTGTTTCAGCTGTCAATTTTTTGAACAAGCCGATGTATTAGTATCGAATATATAATATAGATTATTTAATTTATTAATTCATAACAAATTAATATTAATTCATATTTAAAATTTTATTAAATAATTATTATGATTTATAGTATGTAATTTTTGATATAATATTTTATCAGATTATCTTTAATCATCATCTGTCTTAAAGTTTCTATTAAATATTTTTTTGAATTTTTATTATTTAGTTTTAGTATCTTTTGTTTATATATTGCTAATTTAAATTCCTGTTCAATAGTTAATTTATTTACATTATTCATTATATATTTTTTAAGAAATTTTAATTTTATATATACTTGATAAGTATTTTATGAGATTTATGTGAATTTTAGTATAATATTTATATATATTTTAGATTAATTATTATAATTATTAATAATTAAATAAATATTATATATATTGATGAATAATATAAAAAAATTATAAAGCATATATTTTGTGATTATTTATATAATACATATTTTATTAAAATAAACAATATTATATAAGATTATTATTTGCTATTATTTTATAAGTTTAGAATTAATCTGGAGACTTATTATGTCTATTCCAATTTTAATGTATTCGTTATCTACTCAAAATCAACGTGTTGATAGTTTTGAGTATTTACCAAGTGAAGAACAACCCAAAATTTATAGTACAGATAATTTGCCAACAGCAAATGAAATGGATCAAATTATTTGGGCTGCTTATCGTCAAATATTTAGTGAACATCAAACTTTATATAGTAATAAAGAACTTTTTTTAGAATCTCAATTAAGATTTAATCAAATTAAAATTAAAGATTTTATTAAAGGTTTACTATTATCTAATTCTTTTCGTTATTTAAATTATGATGTTAATAATAATTACCGTTTTGTAGAAATTTGTATACAACGTGTTTTAGGACGTGATATATATAATGAAAGAGAAAAATTAGCTTTTGCAGTAATTATTGGTTCAAAAGGTATAGAAGTTTTTATTAACTTACTTTTAAATAGTGATGATTACTTAGAAAATTTTGGTGATAATGTTGTCCCATATCAAAGAAGAAGAATAATTGTTCAAAGAAATAAAGGTGAAATACCTTTTAATTTAAAAACTCCTCGTTTAAATAATAATTTCTTATATAAACAAGGTATGCCACAATTACTTTGGTCTGGTCCTATACATAGATTTAGACCTCAAGAACAAAAACCAAAAGCAGGTGATCCAGCTTTATTTTTAAATATGGTCAATGATATATCATTTATATAATTTAATATTTATTTGATCTGCTATATAAATATTTTGTTATAATATTATTTCAATTAAAAGTATAAAAATTTTTTAATTGAAATAATTTATATTGAAATTTCATACAATTATTTTAGCTTCCTAATTTAAATGCATCAACAAATAAACCATATATTATTCCTATTTTTATATCATTAATAAAATATAGTAAAATATATTTTTTATTATGTTTATAAATAATTTTACTTAATATTTCATTTATTGTTATAATTATGGCACCACTTATAATACCCCAATCTCCTGTTTGTGCAGGTATGGTTGATATTGCACTAGCAATAAAAAATCCTAGCATTAAATTAATAATATGTAAACTAAAAACATTAAATTTATAATTAATTGTTAGTTTTATAGATTTAATAATAAGCAAAATAATTTTCAATTTATTTATCCTAAGCGAATAATTTAAAATAATGAATTTATATAAATATATAAAAATATCTATATATTTTGTTCACTTAAACTTATAATCATATACTCAAATGGTATTTCAATAATTTTTTTATTCATTAAATTTTTTTGAATTAATTGATTTATAACTTGTTCTTCTAATATTTTTATGCTTCTAACTGTTGGTCCAATTGGAACATTTAAAGAATTGTAAGTATCTTTTAATCCATCTAATACTCTTTCATCTAAAATATCACAATTTCCTGCTATTAAAGCATAACTTGCATATCTTAAATAATATTCAATATCTCTTAAACAAGCAGCATATCTTCTTGTTGTATATGAATTTCCACTAGGTCTTAATAATTCTGGCTGTTCTTCATATAATCTTGTAGCTGTTTCTTTAATAATTTTAGATGATTGGCTATTAATTATTTCAATAGCTTTTAAACTTTCTAAGGCTGTAATAAAATATTTATTTAATTCATCAATAGCTATATTATCTAAATATTTGCCTGTTAAATCATATTTATTTAGAACACTAGTTATAGCGTCTTGCATATATTTAATCTCCAAAAATTTATAAAAATTGTTAATAATTGAATATTATATACTCTTTATTTTATATATATTATAATTTAATTTATTTGCATAAAAATTTAAAATTTATCAAATTATATGAATATAGATAATTTATATTGTTTGATTAAAGTTCTTGAAGGTCAAAAAATAGAATTATATTGTATTAACAATGAAGTTAATATAAATATTAGTAAATATAATTATCCATTATGTTTTACAGCTTTTAAATCGAATTTTATAATAGAGTTATTCTGTTTGTATGATAACTTAAATTTTTTATCTACATATCATGCATTATATTTAGGTCAAGAATTATATAAAGCAGAAGTTTCTTATGCTATCAATCAAATTTATATACAAAGCTAAGTAATTGTATTCTTTAGTCACTATTATAGTTTTTTATTATTTTAATTCATAATTATATTATATTAATAATTATATTATTTTGGTTGAATTTTTTATACTTTGGGCATGTAACTCAGTGGATAGAGTACCAAATTCCGACTTTGGCAGTCGAAGGTTCAAATCCTTCCTTGCTCATTTAATTTTAAGTGTACTTAAATAAGATTAATCTTTATATTTTTGAAATAAATAAATTTATGATAAAATATTATTCATTTATATTATATAAGGGACTGAAAGGTTTCTACATATTGATAATTGTAAATAATTTATAATTCATAAGATAATATGATTTTATTTTTAAAATTAAATGCAAAAAATAATATTGTAGTTTTGTCTAAAAAAGTGTTAACAGTTTAGCCTTTTTAAATATTAAATTATTTCTTTAAAGTATAGTTTAATTAATTTTATTAAATGCTCTTACATTATTGTAAATATTAAATTATAAAATATCCTAGTAGTAAGTAAAGTAAATAATTTGACATTTGTATTTTGTTGTTAGATATTATATTTTTACAAGATTATATCAATATGGACGTGAGTTCAATTCTCACCAGTTCCATTTTTTTTAATACAAAAAGAATTGTATTATTGTATAAATATTATTAATATGAGAAAAGAGTAAAATTTGATTTGCTTTATATACAATTTGTATAATATATTAAAGTATTATAAGTTAATCTATATCATATTTTTTATTAATTACAAAATTTAATGATTTTAATTTTATTTAATACAGTCGTAGAAAATTATTGTAAACGTTCTAATGAATTAAATTTTATGATGTTAAAACTAAATAATATAACTGATAAAAATTTTGTTAATATTAAAAATTATAAATATCATAAATCTATATTAATTTTTTTGTCTAAAATTAATAATTCATTATATAAATCAACTAGGCCACTATCAATTAAAAAAACAAAATATAAATTTATAAATCGTAATTTATGGCAAAAATTTATTAATAAATACTGGCAAGAAACAATCTTTATTTCTAAGCCTAATTTATTATCAGACAATTATATTAATCAATTAAAAACAAAGGGTTTATCAATATATTCAAATAGTGATTATAAAAATTTTTTGTTAGAATTTAGCAAAGCATTATTAAGTGGAAAAGTTCAAGTTTGTATGAATAATAATATTATAAATCCATCGCTATTTATTTATAATAATAATACCCATTTTAAATATATTTGGAAAAAAAGCTTTAACTTATCATCTAATTATTTAGTAAATAAACAAAAAATTATAAAAACAAGATCTTTATTAAATAATAGGTATCTTAAAAATAATATACTACCAATATTTGCTATTACTAATCAATATAATCAATTAGTGATGTTTGAATCTTCTGAAAAAATATTCCTACAAAAAAATAATTTGAGTATATTATCTAATTTTTTTAATAATATATCTTCTAAGAAAATATATACTGGTTTATTATTTATTAATCCAGAAGATGCTTCTGAATATAAACAATATATATTATCTAAATATAGTCATTCCACACGTAGTAGTTATATTCAATCTTTTATTGGTCAATTAAATTTATATTATAAATTAGTATATTCTTCTATTTATAATACGGAATTTAGGCTTATTCCAGATCTAAAAGAAGTTAGTGAATTAATTTATAAATATCAATATTATAAGAATATATTTTTTGATAAAAATCAAAAATATGGTAATAATTATTTTCAGGGTCAACCAATTTATTTAATTAAATCTTTTATAGCAACTAATAAAAATACAAAAAATAAGGTTGTACTTGACTATTTTTATAATATAAAAAAAAATATTAATCATAATAAATATCAAGCCGTTTTTTTAAACTATAAAACAGCTCTTCTTGCGTGGAATCAATTTAAGGAAGAAAATTCTTATTATGATTTGCCAAATAAACCTTTATTACATGTATCAAATTTAGAAAATTTTTTAAAAAAACATGATAAAAATGATACAAATGTTATATTTGTACCTTCATTTGATACATATAAATTTATAAAAAATAAAATAAAATTAAAACAAACAAATAATATAAATAAAATATTTCTTCAAAATACTTCATATTTAAAAAATTTTATGACAAGAGCCTTCTGGTCTTTAACTAGTCGACAACCAATTAATTGGTAGTTTGTTATATATTATAAAGAATTATTCATTTTGGTATTATTTTCTAGAGTAATACTCAACAACTAATAATTCATTTAGTTGTAAAGCAACCCAATCTCTTTCGATAATACCATTAACTTTTGCTATTAATTTTTCTTTATTAAATTCAAGATGATTTGGCATACTTGCTAATCCTGGAAAATTCATATATGTTTGTACTAACTTAGTAGAATTAAGTTTATTTTTAATTTTTATGATATCTCCTGGCTTGCACTGATAGCTACATATAGATAAAATTTTATCATTAACTAAAATATGACCGTGATTAACTAATTGTCTTGCTGCTGGAATAGTTGGTGCCAATCCTAATCTAAATATTATATTATCTAGTCTCATTTCTAAAATTTGTAATAAAATTATACCTGTTGACCCTTGTACTTTTTTAGCAATTTTAATATTTTTTAATAGTTGTCTTTCATTTAAGCCATAATTAAATCTTAATTTTTGCTTTTCTTCTAATCTTAACGAATATTCAGATGGTTTTCTTATTTGTTGTCCATGCTCACCAGCTGGTGAATTTTTATTTGTTTTTTTTCTTGTTAATCCTGGTAAATCACCTAATCTTCTAGATATTCTTAATCTGGGTCCTCTATAACGCGACATATTTATATATATTCCTTATGATAATATAAAAAGTTTTATTTTAAATTTAAATTTTTGTTTTATTTGGTGATAAAATCATAACCATATTTTTTCCATCTCTAGAAGGTAATTGTTGTATATCTGAAATATTACTTAAGCCTGCAGCCATTTTATTAAGTAAGTCAAGAGCCAAGTTTATATGCTGTATTTCTCGACCTCTAAATATAACAGTTACTTTTACTTTATCTCCCGATTGTAAAAATCTTAAAGCTTGGCTTAATCTTACATTATAGTCATGTTCTTCAATTTTATATCTCATCTTTACTTCTTTTATAGAAGCATTGTGTTGTTTTCTTTTTGCTTCTTTTGCTTTCTTATCTTGTGCAAACTTATATTTTCCATAATCAATTATTCTACAAACTGGTGGATCTGATTTATTGCTAATCATGACCAAATCTAAATCTTTTTCTAGTGCTATTTGAAGTGCTTCGTATGATGAATATACTCCAATTTGTTTTCCTAAAACGTCTATTAAACGTACTTTAGGATATTTAATTCGTTCATTTATAATAGGTTGTTCGTTATATTTTTTTTTCAATTTTTGATTTATTTAACATCAACTAAAAATTATATAAATATCCTAATCTATTCTAAAATATTGGTAAATACATGTAAATTATTATAACATTAAATACAGAGAATTTTATTTTATATTGTATATCTAAAATATATAGTTATGAAACATACACTTTCTGTATTAGTTGAAAATGAATCAGGTGTTTTATCAAGAATTGCTGGCTTATTTGCTCGACGAGGTTTTAACATAGATAGTCTGGCAGTAGGACAAGCTGAAAAACCAGGTATATCAAGAATTACTATGACTGTTACAGGAGATAATCGAACAATTGAACAATTAACAAAACAATTGTATAAATTAGTGAATATTTTAATAGTTCAAAATATTACAAATATACCATGTGTAGAACGGGAATTAATGTTAATTAAAATAAATGTTATACAAGCTGATAGACCTTATATTTTAGATATAGCTAATATTTTTAGAGCAAAAATAGTAGATATCTCTAAACAATATTTAATATTAGAAGTCACAGGTGATCCTGGAAAAATAGCCGCTATTATACAATTATTAAGTCAATATCAAATTGTAGAAGTTGCAAGAACTGGGAAAATAGCTCTGGGTAGAGAGTCTAATGTAAATACAGAACTATTAAAAAATCAATTAAGTAATAAATTTTATACTTATAATTAATAAAAGTATATAAAACTTGTTTTTTTCTAATATCAATTAGAACTTTAATCTATAAATTAAATTAACCAAGATCCAGGTTTTTCTACAAATGATAAACATTCTATTAAGTCCCAATCAAAAATAATATTATTTACATTATTTTTTATATTAATTTGAATTAAATTATTATTGGGAATAAAAGTAATACAGTTTTTTTTTTTATCAAATTTATGTTGTTGTTCTATAAAAAAATATGTTTGACATTTAGAAATATGTCGACAGTTAACACATATACACATATAGTATAATAATTAATATTTATAGATAATTAATTTAAAGAAATACATAATATATTTATTGTAAATATATTATTTATATGGGGATGGAGGGACTTGAACCCTCACGATCAATAAAAGATCAACAGATTTTAAGTCTGTTGTGTCTACCATTCCACCACATCCCCCTTGTTATATATATTGTTTTAAACTAAATACTAGGCGGCACCCAGATTTGAACTGGGGATAAAGAATTTGCAATCCTCTGCCTTACCACTTGGCTATACCGCCTAATAAAAATATTTTATCTATATAATAATGTATCTAAAATTAGTAGAAGTTGTCAATAAAAAATATTGATATTTTATACTTCTTTTGTAAATAATCTACTTTTTCTTATATCTTCTGACTCTATCGTCACAAGATCACTTTTAGTTAAAATTTTATCACCACTAATAAATATGCGATTTGCTTGTCTCATTCGTGCTCTATCGATAGCATTCCTAATACTTCTAGCATTAGCAAAATGGGGTTGTTGCATTCTTTTTTCAGCATATTCTAGTAGAACTTTGTCTGCATTTAATGCAAATTTATATTGTTGTTCTTCTAACATTAATTTAGCAATTTTAAGTAATTCTTCTGCTGTATAATCAGGAAAGTCCACATGATTCGTAACTCTCGAAGATAAACCTGGATTAGACTCATAAAATTTATCCATTTTATTTTTATAACCAGCGAATATAACAACTAAATCATCTCTCTGGTTTTCCATGACTTGTAATAAAATTTCAATAGCTTCTGCACCATAATCTCTTTCATTATCAGGTTTATATAGATAATAAGCTTCATCAATAAATAAAACTCCACCCATTGCTTGTTTCAGAACTTCTTTAGTTTTTGGTGCAGTATGTCCAATATATTGACCAACTAAATCATCTCTTGTTACAGTCATTAAATGACCTTTTCTAATATATCCTAATCTATGTAAAATATCTGCCATTTTCATGGCAACAGTTGTTTTACCTGTTCCAGGACTACCAGTAAAAGACATATGTAAACCAGGATTTCCTGAAACTAAATCTAATTTATTTCTTAAACGATCAATTAATAATAGAGCTGCTATTTCTTTTATTCGTGTTTTAACTGGTTTTAAACCAATTAATTCTTGTTCTAATTCATCAATAACATCTTGTATTTTTGTTTTATCGTATTCTTCTTGTAAGTTTACCAGAGTGTCATCTAAATAAATTTGAGTCATATTTTTTATAATTTTTATTTATTATAAATAAATAAAGAATATAATAAATATACAAAAAATAATATTATTCTGTATATTTATTATATTCTTTAAATTAAGTTTGTATATTTGTTTTAAATATTAAATTTAATATCTAGAGCCTTCTGGTTTCTCTGTTGCATAACTACGGAAACTGTATTTCTGGTTTCTTCCAATGTCTTCTGATCTTAATAGTTCAAAACCAGGTTCAAAGCCAGGTCTATGTACAAGAAATGATAAAACACAACTTTCAACACCTCTAGTATTGTCAAATGCATTTACTTTGATGTATTGATTTGACTGTTGTTTACGACAGCTATTGATTTCATATAAAACTGAAGCAGGATCACTTATTTCAAATAATGGTAATCCCCATAATTCCCAAAAATTATTTCTAGGGTGTGGATCATCTGTATATTCAATACTAACAGACCAATTTTTAGATACTGCGTAAGCAATTTGTTTTTTAATTTGTTCGTCAGTTAAATCCGGTAAAAAGGAAAAAGTACCTTGTGTTAATCTCACTATTCTATACTCCTTATAATAACTAATCTATTTTTAATAGTTTCCAACGTTTTATGATTTTAAATTTTAATAAGTTAACACTTAATTTTATTAATTCAAATATTTGTTTTGAATTTAAAAATTTAAACGTTAGCTGTTGGAGTTTCTACAAAGTCAGCTGTATCAGTTGAAGTATAGTTAAATGTAATATCTTTCCATAAATCTAATGCTGTTTGTAGAGGACCACAAGTTTTTGCTGCATCACGTAAGATTTGTGGTCCTTCTGTTACATAATCAACTCCTTCATTACGCGCAATTACCATTGCTTCTAAAGCAACACGATTTGCTGTTGCACCAGCTTGAATACCATCTGGATGACCAATTGTACCCCCACCAAATTGAAGTACAACATCTTCTCCTAAATAATCTAATAATTGATGCATTTGACCACAATGAATACCGCCTGATGCTACTGGTGTTACTTTACGTAAAGATGCCCAATCTTGCTTAAAGAATATTCCTAGAGGTAAATTAACATCTAGATACGGTAGTAATAATGTATCATAGAAACCTTTAATCATTAAAGGATCACCTTCTAGTTTTCCTACTACAGTACCTGCATGAATATGATCTACCCCAGCCATACGCATCCATTTACAAATTACTCTAAAATTCATACCATGAATTTTTTGACGAGAATAAGTAGAGTTACCTGCACGATGTAAATGTAGGATCATATCATTTTTACGAGCCCATATTGCCATAGTTTGTATTGCTGTATATCCAATAACTAAGTCAATCATAATAATAACTGTACCTAATTGTTTAGCAAATTCAGCTCTTTCATACATATTTTCCATAGTTGCTGCCGTTACATTCATGTAGTGACCTTTTACTTCACCTGTAGCAGCAATTGAACGATTTACAGCTTCTATTGAATATAAAAATCTTTCTTTCCAACGCATAAAAGGTTGAGAATTAATATTTTCATCATCTTTTAGAAAATCTAGTCCACCTCTTAAGCCTTCATAAACTACTCTTCCATAGTTTTTACCTGATAGACCTAATTTAGGTTTAACAGTTGCTCCTAAGAATGGACGACCAAATTTATCCATACGTTCACGTTCTACAACAATTCCTGTAGCAGGTCCTTGGAATGTTTTTAGATAAGCAACTGGTATACGCATATCTTCTAGTCTTAATGCTTTTACTGCTTTAAATCCAAATACGTTACCAATAATAGAAGCTGTTAAGTTAGCAATTGAACCTTCTTCAAATAAATCAATATCATATGATATGTATGCAAAATATTGATCAGTTGTGTTAGGTACAGCATCCACTTTATATGCTTTTGCTCTATATAAATCACATGCAGTTAATAAATCAGTCCATACTACTGTCCATGTAGCAGTAGATGATTCACCAGCAACAGCAGCTGAAGCTTCTACTGGATCAACTCCTGGTTGAGGACTTACACGAAATAAAGCTAAAACATCAGTTTCTTTAATGACATAATTTGGATCCCAGTATCCCATTTTTGCATATGGAATTACACCAGATTCATAACGTTCATTTTTTATCCTTGTCCGTTCTTCTACAGAGTTAGACATTTATTCCTCCTTGAATTTAAGGCAGTATCATTAGATATAAAGTTATCTATATTATTCAACACTTATGATTTAATAAATCATGAATATAATATTCAAATAACTTTATATATAAATTTATCATTATATAAATATCAAGTAATTGCAATATTATTTATTGTAGTGATAATTTTATTTAATATTCTTTAATTTCAAATATTAAAGTTTTTATTAAAATCGTAAATTATGAAAAATTTTGTGCTAACATTAATCCAGCAAGGAAAAAAATCTTGGAGATATTTATCTTGGCAGTATCACAAGTTATTGATTCTTCATTTCATGAAGAAGTTATTAAGTCTAATTATCCAGTTTTAGTTGACTTTTGGGCACCTTGGTGTGGTCCATGTAGAATGATAGCTCCTGTAATTGATCAGATTGCAGAAGATTATAAAAATGTTTTAAAAGTTGTTAAAATTAATACAGATCAAAATCCAACTACAGCTACAGAATATAGCATCAGAAGTATTCCTACCTTAATTATTTTTGTTAATGGCAAAAAAGTAGATACAGTTATAGGAGCTGTTCCTAAATCTTGTTTATTAAATACACTAGCTAAACATTTACATAATAAATATTAAAAGTTAATTACCTGTCTATTTATAAGCTATATCAAAATATAATATAATTAAAAAATTTACTATGTCTAGAATATGTATTATTTCTAATAAAAAAGCAAATAATGGATACCAAATATCTCATTCTCATGTGAGAACAAGAAAGAAGCAAAACGTTAATTTGCAAAATAAAAAAGTTTGGTCTATAAGTACAAAATGTTGGGTCAAAATAAAAATATCAACTAAAGTCATTAAATCTTTGTATAAAATAAAATTATAATGACAAGTTAAGAGAATTATGATATAATATAATTAGTGAAATTAGTAATGTTTTAACTAAAATTTCTATAAAATAAATTAATAGATTTATTTATCAAGCGTTTTGGAATATTATAAGTATAAGGATCATAAAAAATGACTTTTGATTTTACAACTGACCATGAAAATAATAAATATAATCAATATATAGATATCAATAATGACAATGATATAGATATACTTGATGTACCAGTGGCTTGGTCAGCCATTTGCTTTAACGAAACAATTAATTATTATACTGATTGTAATACTAAAAGTATTACAACAAATATTGAGTAGAATTATTTTATGAATAAAAAAAATAATATATAATAATTATTATATATTATTTTTTAGTAATTTTTGCTAGTATAGCTCAATTGGTAGAGCAGCTGATTTGTAATCAGCAGGTTATGGGTTCAAGTCCCTTTACTAGCTTTAAAAATTTATCTTATACCTAAATTTTGTATAATGGGTATATTTGCCAATAATAAATAAGCAACTCCTGAGCCTCCAACAGCACCTACTAAAAAACCTGCTGTAAATTGTCCCCATCCTTCAGATGTTTGTAATAAATCTTTAGTATCATCTTTATTTAAACTAAAAGATACACTACCATACATAGATAAACAAGCCGTTAGTATAATAACTAAACCAACTGCAGATAAAAAACCAGATAATAATGCAACATCTGTATTTCTTAAAGGTCCCAATTTATCAAAAGGTCCTACTAAAAAATAACCATGTGCCATACCTATTTCTAATCCTCTTAAAAGAGGAGATAGACCTCTTCTATACGCAGGTAAATTACTTAATAAGCCTTTTGTAAATCCTGATGTACTGATTGGAGTTGATAAATTGCCGACAAATGCATCACTATTATAAGGTTGAATGAAATCTTGCATAAATCTGTGTTTCCAGAAGAATATATTTTATATTATTTACTAAGAATATAATAACAAAAAATATCTCATTTATGTATAAATATTAAGAATCTATTACTTAAAACTAAATAAAATAATGAAAAAAATGTCTTTTTCTAATTTATGATATACAATAAAAATAGAAATACATATATACTATTTATTTAATATTAAGGAACTATAAAAAAACTATGTCTATATTGCTAAGTTATATTTTATTTGTTGGTATTTTTTTTGGTTTAACTTTAAGTTTATATTTTGGTCTACAAGCAATTAAAATAATTTAATTATTGTAATTAAATTATAAAATATCAACTATTGATTAATAATAAAATAAAGCTTATAAAATATCTTTATTTTATTATTCCTTGCTAATATGAAATAAATAATTCTATAATTTATAAAAAATAATATAATATTTTTTTTTACTATATACGTATGACAAATATTAGAATAGATAAAATCTTAGGATCTCGTAGATTAAGTAATTACTTCTGGGCTAGTATAATTTTATTAGGTGGTATAGGTTTTTTATTAGTAGGTTTATCTAGTTATTTAAAAAAACAGATTATTCCTTTAACATATTCGATTGATATATCTTTTTTACCTCAAGGTATCATCATGACTTTTTATGGTACAATAGGTGTACTAATTAGTTTATTTCTATGGTACACAATTATACTAGATATTGGTAGTGGATATAATGAATTTAACAATGAAGCTGGTATTGTTACAATTTTTAGACTTGGATTTCCAGGTAAAAATAGGATATTAAATCTTAAGTATAGTATTAAAGATATTTATTCAATAAAAATTAATATAATAGAAGGTTTATCACCTAAAAAAGAAATATATTTAAGTATGAAAGATAAACGAGAAATACCATTGACTAAAGTAGGACAACCCATATCAATAAATAATATTGAAAAGCAAGCTAGTATATTGGCTAAATTTTTAGGAGTAATTTTAGAAGGTATATGATATAATTATGTCAGAATAGCGGGTATAGTTTAGTGGTAAAACCTTAGCCTTCCAAGCTAATGATGCGGGTTCGATTCCCGCTACCCGCTTATTAAAAAAAGTATGCATCCGGCTGGATTCGAACCAGCGACGTCCTGATAGGATGGCGGATTATTGGAGTCGATTTCTTTCAAAATCTCTCTTACAAAACCGTACATGAAACTTTCACTTCATACGGCTACTACTTATTAAAATCATAATTGTTTATAATTATTTTCAACTATTTTAATATATAAATATTTGTTAAAATATAAATTATTTTTTATTAACTTATTATATTTAAAAATAATATTCTTACCTTGTTTTTTTTGCCAAAAATATATTATAAAATTCACTTTTTTATATAAAAATTCTATATACTTAATGGATATTCTACTACAATAACTACTATAATATTTTTTCATTATATTATTTAATTTATCTAAAATATTCTTTTGATATAAATTGATTTTAAATGTATTTATTAATGATTCAAATATTTTTGTATAATTAAAATTAATTTTAGTCATAACTTGTGAATTTGCATCAAAAAAAATACATTCATATAAATGAAAAATATACCAATCTAAACCAATTAAAGAAATATGAAATATTAAATTGTATAAGTATTTCATATTTAAGCTAATTGAGTTATTAAAATAAATTTTTAAACTTTTATTCTTATATATTAAGTTAAAGCTATTAGTTAAATTTATATAATAATTATTTTTTAACCAATATTTAATTGAATTGTTAATATATATAAATGATTGTATTTTATTAATAAAATTTTTAATACATATATATTTTATATTAAATGGAAGTTTATATATATATTTACTACAATTAGATTTATAAATTAAAGAAAAATAATTATATACTTTATTATCATTGTAATAGCTAAACATAAATTTAGCTCTCCATTCGGGCTCAATACATAAAAAAAGTATGTATTGTTTTATATGCTCAATAACTAAATAAAATTTAATTCTATAATTTATAGAATTATTTAAATGGTATAAAAACTTAAAAATAATAAATTTTTTTTCATCTTGAATATTATATTGAGATTTATTATAGGAATTACAATATAAATAGAATTTATTAAATATATTGTTTATAGAAAAAATTTTAATTTCGTGTGAATTTAATAAAATTTTTTGTAATTTATATAATTTTTTTAAATTATATTCTTGTGTAGCTTGAAATATTTTTTTTTGAAGAATTAATATTCTAAAATATATTTTGCGCCAAGGTAAATTTTTCCAAGAAGTATTAATATTTAAATGATATTTATCAAACATAAACTTATAAAAATTTTTTAAAATTTCTTGACATATAAACGTATAGATATAATTTATTTTCAATAAGTACAATACGTCTGCTTTATTATTTTAAATAAATAAATGCTTTTTATTGATTCTTGCTAAATAGTATTTATTTGCCTTCTTAACTTTTTTCTTATAGGTTATATAAAAGTTTACTAATTAGTTACTCCGTTCCATATTATTTATATCATAGTTGACTTAGACTCCATTCTATATACTAATAGCCACTAATAAAAACCATACTTAATTAACTCATAATAACTAAGTTTAAGGGCTTAAATATTATTATATATATTTAATAATTAGTACTTCTATCAAAGGTTAGTTTTACTAGTCATATCAACCTTCCATTTAGTCTGCTTTATTCTATTATATTTAAGGCTAAGATATAATTAAATTGACTAAAAGAGTTTATTTATGGTTTAAAATAGTTAGAATTACACTAACAAAAAAAATATAGTTCACTACGTATAAAATAGCGTAGGTTTTAGTTAGCTAAATATCAATAAAATTATTGATCCTTTAACACCTAAAAAACGGATCGCACATGAGTCCGCTGCCTTCGGCCTCTCGGCCACAGATGCATTTAAATATAGTATATAACACAAAATATTATAAAAGCAAATATTTTTATTCATTCATATTATGATATGTAGCAACTGCTGAAGGAGATATTTTGTTTAAATATCTAAAGATCCAATATTTGAAAATTGTATCTAAAATAACAGGAAAGGTTGAAATAAAAATAAAAATAAAATCTCTATTTTCTGGTAAACCAAAATGTCTAAGAATTGCTTCTAAAATTATTTCCCAACCATGTGGAGAATGAAAACCTACAAAAATATCAGTAAATAAAATAATTAAAAATGCTTTTGCTGTATCACTTAAACTATATATAAATTCATTAATAAAAGATTTCAATATTGAGAATTGTCTCTTATTAATAATTAATACACAAATAAAAATTGTAATTGAAATAAAGTCGGCTAAAATATTTTTAATAGCATTAGAACTTTCATTAGAATATTTGAGAGCAATTTCTAATGCTTTTTTACTCATCTGATTATCAATACTTTCTAGAGATGATTGATTTAATTTACCAATTAAAGAATCAAAATATAATTTTTCTTCAAAACGCTGTAAGTCAGCAAATGCTCTTTCTTCTTGTGAGCTATTAATAAAAATGTATAGACTATGTTCATTCCATAAATAATTAATGAATGGATCTAAAAAAAAAGTTTTAGAAATTTGATTAATTAAAATAGGAACAATAAATAATATTAAAAGATATTTTATTGAAGCTAATGTTTGATATCTAGTTACTTTAACTTCTTCTAAAGCTTCTATTTCTGCATTAGGATTTATTTCTTTTTTTAGTTTATCAAATAATTTACTTATAGAACGAGGAATAATACCTGTTTTTTCTAAAGATAACTGATTAAATTTTTTTAAATTCCAATACTTCATAATTATAAATTTAATATTTAATTTATAGTAAAACTTAATTATAAACTATATTCATATTTTTATAAATAGAAAACATAAAATAAAAGCAATTGGTAAATAAATCTCATATTTTTATTAATCCAGATAATTATTTTAGAAATAAATGAAAAAATAATTTTTAATCATTAAACGGAAACAAAACTATTTTGGAAATGATTTTTATTTTATAATATTAATTTACTTAAGCTGATAGTCTAGCAAATATGATGAAAAATTAACATTAAATTTTTAAAACAAAATGAATGTATTTCATTTTAATTTTTTCAAAAAAGTTTAAATATACATATATTTAAAAATTTATATTTTCGCTGAATTAATAAATAATTTTATCAAATTTGTGTTTTTATATATATTTAAATCTTCTGATTTAGATTATTTTTTTTAACTTTTAAAAAAACTGAATGATATTAAAATCATATATGAAAACAAAATGAACTAAGATAATCTTTTATTGAGAATATTTGGTTATTTAATAGATTATAAAACTTTGTAAAAATTTCAGTTAATTTAAGTAAGTCTTTTTATACAATTTTATAAAAAGTTAATTCAAATTATAGATTTTCGTTATATTAAAAAATTTTTTAATAGTTAATCATTTGTAATATATTATTATATGTTTTAAAAAAATACTCCTGATACCAAATACTATACAGACATTTTATTAAGTTAGTTTTTTAAAGATTTATGTCTAAATAGTATAAATAAATCAACTATAATAAATAAAAAATTATCTTTTTTAGGTAAAAATTACTAATATAGATATATTTATTATTTGAAATATTTCATTAAAACTATTAATTAAATAATTTAATTTAAAATATTTATGATTAACTATTATTTACAAAATTTTTTCAGTCCTTATATTTATAAAGTACATGCAAATAATACGATATATACCGCTTTTCATATATACTTTATATCTAATAATACAAATTTTTATTCAAGCAATCATAAACATTTAAAAAAAATAATCATTTTAAACATATTAAACAAAAAAACAAAAAATATAATAAATAATTCTTTTAATAAATTTTATAAAAATAAATATAATTTTAATAATTTTATAAATAAAACTTTTTTTTATAGAATAAAATATAATCAAAAAAATAAAATTAAATTAAAGTATATTATTTTTTATATAAAATGTAATCCTATTTTAAAAAAAATTGAAGTTAATAATTATAATCAATTAAAAATATCAAAAAATATACTAAACAATTTATTTAAAAATCAAATAGGTTTACCACTTAATTATTTAGATATAAAATATAGTTTAAATAAAATTCATGATTGGTATATCTCTAATGGATATAAATGGATAAAAATAGAATATTTATATAAAAATAATGTAATTCAATTACAAATTTATGAAGGTGTAATTAATGATATTATATTTATAAATAATTTAGATAAAAAAATTTCTAATACAACATTTAAAATCTTAACGACAAATATTCGTATAAAAAATGAATTTTTAATATTTACTAGAAAACCAATTAATTTTTATGATTTAGAATTAAAGATCCACGAAATTAAAAATAAATATTTAATTAAAGAATTAAGATATCAATTAGAATATAAATCGAAAAAATTAATTTTAATTATTGAATATAATTTAAAAAATAATAATAGAATACAGTTTAGAGAAAATATAGTTATAAAAGATTTAAAAAATCAATTAATATTATATAAATTATATTTTCAAAATATACAAAATAAAAATAATTTTAGATTTACCTATTTGAGAACTAATCGTTTATATATAAACTCAATATTTGTATTAATTACTTTATTTAATAAATATTATATTTATAAATTAATTTTAAAAAATAAAATAATATATCTATATTTACAGCAAATTCAGAATTATTCATTTATATCATTTATTTATTTTCAAAATTTTTTACTTAAGAGTTTAATATCTAATTATTCTTCAAATGATTTTGATTTATTATTTAAACATAAATTTTTTAGCTATAGAAAAATAAATCCATATTCATATTTTGTAAATTTAATTAAATTAGAAACACATTTAAAATTAAAAATTTTTAAAGACTTAATAGTAATAAAAAAAATAATAAATGAATATAAATTTAATTATGAAAAAAATTGTTTATTAAGTAATTACATTAATAATATAAAATTTAAAAAAATTGAAAAAATTAAATATATATACCTATTAAATTCTAAAATAGAATTAAAATATAACTACTTATCTTTAATATTAAAACAAAATCAAAAAATAACTGACAAAATATATTTAGATTATAATAAAATAATTTATTTAAATAGTAATAAATTAAATATTTTTCATAAATTTAAAAACTATATTCAAATTATTAGAATTAAATATTACAAATATTATAAACTTCCTTATATTTTTTATAAAGATAATATAATTATTTTTTTTATAGAATTATATACAGTTAAAGGATATTTATCTAAATATTCTTTATTAAAAAATTATTATTTAAAAAAATATGAAAATATTCTAATACACATAGAGTATAAATTTTATGGTATTAAATATAATTATATTTATACATTTATAACCTATCTTCCCTCTTCAATTAACCATATAAATTATCTAATAAATTCATTAAATATAAATTATGATCAATATTCAAATATAAGATCAGGTTTAGGTATACAATTCAAAATACCAATTAAATATATTCCAAGTATACGTTTAGAATTACATACAAAAAATTATAAAAAATTTTTTTTCTATTTTTATAAAACTTCTTTATTATATAAATAAATAAATAAATTTTCTTATTATACAAATTTATCTAAAATGAAATTAAATTCACATAATTTTTTTGAAAACTTGCAAGGTAAGTGGATATCACAAAAAAATATATATTTTGTAAATAGTAAAGTACAATACCAGTATAAAGAAATAATTAATATTATAAACAATACTAATAATATAGATATTATTAAAAAATTATTATATCAATATGATATATTTGTACTATCTAAAAAAAATAAATCAAATATCATATATAATAATTTATATATTTATGATCAAAATATAATAAAAAACCTAAATAAATTAATTGAAAATTATACTATAGATCTTATTTCTAATAATTTATTAAAAATACAATTGAAATTAAATAGTAAAGATTTTATTTATTATGAATATATATATTATATTCATCCTAATCTTAGAATATCTATTGGTTTATTAAAAAAATATAATAAATATGTTTCAACAACATTAACATCTTATATAAAAAAACCCATAGTCATAAAATAAAATAGAAATAATTAATTTGACTATTTAAATTTAATTCTATGAGTTATAAAAATAATTAAACATTAACTAATAATTATAAAAATTATTCTAAATCTTTTCTATTAGGGTTTCTAGATGGATCATTAGATAAAAAACCAAAAAAGAATAACGAAATAAAAAAAACAACTGTCGTATAAACAAAGATTTTTAAAGTTAACATACAATATTTCCTTAAATAATAAAAATAAATATCTATAATTAGTATATATAAAAACTTCTAATTAATTTATCAAATTATCAATTAAAATATAGCTATGTCAATTATATATATATGGTTGAATTATATATGCATCAATTGATAGATATTTTTTAAATTTATACTTATTAAATAAATTATTTTCTTTATTAATAGAATTATTTATTTTTATATTACCAGCTATAAGACATAAGTCTTCTTTTCTATAAAAATTTTTAAATTTGTTTAAGACATTTCTTTTAATATAGACCCTACAATTAAAAAAACACAATTTTTTTTTATTATTTGGTATAGTAATTAGCATTATAATTAAATTTTCTGATTTGCTTCTAATTATTTTAGGGTGACTTACAATTTGAGCTGTTATAATAAAATTATTCATAAATTTTTTTTATTAATTAATTTATAAAAATAAATTAAAATTCATCAAGTTTAATTGTATTTTCATTTAATGTTTGATAATTTAATTCTTTTAATTTTTTCATTATTTTAAAAAAATATTCTTGCAAATATGATTCTAAAGATTCTATTTCATCTAATTCAAATTTTAATGTATCCGCCACTTCTACCATAGAAGTATTAAAATTATCTCCTTTTGATAAAATTTCTATAAAAGCTAATCTTTCTGAAATATTACGACTCCATTTAAAAGAATAAAAAAATTGTCTTAAAAATTTTAATAAACTAATAGAGATTTTAGAAATTTTAGCGCGTTTACCAGAAATTTTTTCACATAAATCAATAATTTGTAAAGAAGTCCAAGATTGTTGTCCTACTAATGGAAAAAACTTTTTTTTTGATTTACTAATAGATAAACTTTTAATAGCTATTTTAGCTGCATCTTGAGTATTAATATAACTAATAGATGTTGATTCTCCTGTAATCCAAATCGACTTTTGATCTAATAAAGGAACAGCATACTGAGGAATTAATCCTTGAAAAAAACCTGACAAATTAAAAATTGTGTAATTTAGTTTAGACTGAAATAATTTCTTCTCTATTAATAATTTTAAATTTATTAAAGGAATATCAGGATATTTATGACCATTTAAAATAGAAAAGCAAATATAATGCTTAACTCTTGCTTTAATTGCTGACTCTATTAAAATATATTTTCCATTTAAATCTATTTTTTTTGCATTAAATAAATCTTTAGGTCTTGCTGTAGAAGAATCAATAATAGCTGTAACTCCATACATTGTTATTGGAATAGTTTCAGGTATTGTCAAATCACCATATATTAATTCTGCACCCCATTCCTTTAAAAAAGCTGCTTTCCGAAAATTTCTTACTAAACATTTTACTTGAAAGCCTTCGCTTAATGCTCTTCTGACTATTTGTCTTCCTAAAGTTCCTGTACTACCAATCACTAATAAAGTCATATAAGATTTTCCTAAATTTTAATAAAAATAGTATTAAAATAAAGTTAAATATGATGGGTAGAGAGGGATTTGAACCCTCATAACAAAAGTTGTCACATTTTGAGTGTGATGCGTATACCAATTTCGCCATCTACCCTAGTATAAATATAAATCAAAAAAATTTCATTATTTCTTACTTTTTTTATTATTCATGAATTTATCATATTTATCTTTTTATAGTCAACACTTAAACTCACCTAGGACAATATTTCATAAAATATATAAATTATTTAAATTTATAACAGTATTTAGCATTTTAATAATTATAATATATTCTCCATCATTTTATATATTTTACATTTTAATATTTTTAGTATTACTATCACAAATATTTTTTTTATATTTTATACCGTTTTTTATAGTCATCAAATATTTTTGTATTTATTTGATCTATTTTATACTATATATGAAAAGCTATAATAATAATTTTATTATAACTAAGAAATATCCAAATATTTGCTTTTCAATACCTTTCAAAATAAATTTATTTTCTTACATTAACAAAATTAATTATATAAAATATATCCATCTTAAATATTATATTTATTTATTACCTGAATTTATTTTAAGAATAATTATAATTAAATTAACATATTTTATAATAATTCAATTTTTATTTTTAACAACAAAATATGAGTCGATAATTCTAATTGTATTATTATTATTCAAAAAAATTAAATTATTGCAAAATATTAGTTATCATATTTTTACTTTAGTATTATCTTTTTCATTTCATTTTTTAGAAAGAATTATATATAACTTCAATAGTATTTATTTATCTACACGATTATATTACAAAGTTTTTCCCTTACAATTCTTTAATTTAAAAATATATCTAATATTATTTATAACAAGTATTATAAATTTTTGGAAGGATATTTATTACATTTCTTCTATTTTATGGAGCAGAAAAATTATATTAGATAAATTTTTTATTTTAAGTAATAAAAAATAAAATGACTTAAATGATATGATTTTAGATATAATAAACTAAATAATAAATAAATTATTTTTTTATAATATATAAAATGGTTACAAATCAATCTTCTAATCAATCCATAATTAATAATTTTATAAATGAACCCTATAAATATGGATTTCATACCAAAATTGATTCAGAATATTTTCCAAAAGGTTTAAGCATAGATAAAATAAAATTAATATCTAAAAATAAAAAAGAACCTAACTATTTAACACAATTTAGAATTAAAGCATATAAGCGTTGGATAAAAATGCAAGAACCTAAATGGAGTAAGCTTTCTTATTTACAACTTAATTATAATGATATAATATATTATTCAGTACCTAAATATAAGAAAAAACTGAATAGTTTAGATGAAGTTGATCCAAATATTTTAAAAACATTTGAAAAATTAGGCATTTCTTTAAATGAACAAAAAAAATTGAGTAATGTTGCTGTTGACGCAGTATTTGATAGTGTATCTATTGCAACAACATTTAAAAAAGAATTAGCTGAAGTTGGTGTAATTTTTTGTTCAATTAGTGAAGCAATACAATTATATCCTAATTTAATAAAAAAATATTTAGGATCCGTTGTACCTATTGGAGATAATTTTTATGCAGCATTAAATTCAGCAACTTTTAGTGATGGTTCTTTTTGCTATATACCTCCTAATACACAATGTCCATTAGAATTATCTACATATTTTCGTATTAATAATAAAGAATCAGGACAATTTGAAAGAACATTAATTATAGCAGATCGCAATAGCTATGTTAGTTATTTAGAAGGATGTACAGCACCACAATTTGATAAAAACCAATTACATGCTGCAATTGTTGAACTAGTAGCTTTAGAAGATGCTACAATTAAATATTCTACTGTACAAAATTGGTATTCTGGCAATGAAAAAGGAGAAGGCGGTATCTTTAATTTTGTTACAAAAAGAGGAATTTGTATCGGCAATAATTCTAAAATTTTATGGACTCAAGTTGAAACAGGTTCTGCAATTACATGGAAATATCCTAGTTGTATTTTATTAGGCAATAATTCAATTGGCCAATTTTCTTCTGTTACTTTAACAAACAATTATCAACAGGCAGATACTGGAAGTAAAATGATACATATTGGTAAAAATACTCGCAGTAAAATTTTAGCAAAAGGTATATCTGCTGGTAATTCAACAAACAGTTACCGTGGATTAGTAAAAATGGGGCCTAAAGCTCATTGTTCTCGTAATTATTCACAATGTGACTCTTTATTACTTAATAATAAATCTAAAGCGAATACATTTCCTTATATACAAGTACAAAACCCATATTCAAGAGTTGAACATGAAGCATCAACATCTAAAATTGGTGAAGAACAAATTTTTTATTTACTACAACGAGGAATTAATTTAGAAGATACTATTAGCTTAATGATAAATGGATTTTGCAAAGAAATTCTTAATGAATTACCAATGGAATTTGCTATGGAAGCCGATCGTTTACTTCAACTAAAACTAGAAGGTACAATAGGTTAAATAATTAATTAAATAAAATATGAATAAAAATAATATATTAAAAATTAACAATTTGCATGTAAATATAGATCAAAAAAGCATTATTGCAGGATTAAATTTATCAGTTAATTCAGGAGAAATACATGCTATTATGGGTAAAAATGGTTCAGGGAAAAGTACGTTAGCTAAAGTAATTGCTGGTCATCCTAATTATACAGTCACAAAAGGAAATATAATATTAAATGGTGAGGATATAACTACTCAAGAACCAGATGAAAGATCTCATAAAGGTATCTTTTTAGCATTTCAATATCCAGTTGAAATTCCAGGAGTAACTAATTCTGACTTTTTAAGATTAGCCTATAATTCTAAACAAAAATATAATGAAAAAAGCGAATTAGATCCTTTATCTTTTTTTGAATTAATAAATACAAAAATTACACAGATAGATATGAAACCAACTTTTTTATATCGAAATGTAAATGAAGGTTTTTCAGGAGGAGAAAAGAAAAAAAACGAAATTTTACAAATGTCACTATTTAATATTAAATTAGCTATCTTAGATGAAATAGATTCTGGCCTAGATATAGATGCTTTAAAAAATATATCTAACCATATTAACAATATAAGAAATACAAATAACGCTTTTTTATTAATTACTCATTACCAAAGACTATTAGATTATATAATACCAGATTATATACATGTCATGGATCATGGTAAAATCATTTATACTGGAGATAATAAAACTGCTAATCAAATAGAACAATATGGTTATGATTTTATTAATCAATAATAGTTAACTATTATTGAAGATAAAAAATCAACTAAAAATCAGGAGACTCATGTAATCTAAATATATTTATCCCCTAATTTAATATTATTCTATATACTAAATAAAATTAAACAGAAAATGCCTGCTTAACATCTTGTATAGCCTGTTTTAATAATTCTTCTGATTCAGAACTTAATTTTTTAGTATTACGAATACTTTCTCCAAATTCTGGTTTAGAGTTATGTAAATCTTCTTTTAAAACTAAAATAAAATCTTGTACTTTAGATAATTCAATATCATCAAGATACCCATTAATACCAGCATAAATCATTGCTATTTGATCATGCACTAAAATAGGAGAATTTTGCGCTTGCTTTAGTATTTCACGTAATCTTTGACCACGTGCTAATTGGTTCTGTGTTGTTTTATCTAAGTCTGAAGCAAATTGAGAAAAAGCTTCTAACTCAGCAAATTGAGCTAATTCTAACTTTAATTTACCGGCGACTTGTTTCATAGCCTTAATTTGAGCTGCAGAACCAACACGGGATACAGAGATACCAACATTAATAGCTGGTCTAATGCCTGAATTAAATAAATCCCCTGACAAAAATATTTGACCATCTGTAATAGAAATTACGTTAGTTGGAATATATGCAGAAACATCACCAGCTTGAGTTTCAATAATTGGTAATGCTGTCATACTTCCACCACCTAGATCTTGATTTAATTTAGCAGCTCTTTCTAAAAGTCTTGAATGTAAATAAAAAACATCACCAGGATATGCTTCTCTACCTGGAGGACGACGTAAAAGTAAAGACATTTGACGATATGCTTGAGCTTGTTTAGTTAAATCATCATAAATAACTAATGTAGCTTTACCTTTATACATAAAATACTCAGCTAAAGCAGCACCGGTATATGGCGCAATATATTGTAAAGTTGCAGGATCATTAGCATTAGCTGCAACAATGATAGTATATTCTAAAGCACCTTTTTCTTCCAAAACAGAAACAACTTGAGCAACAGATGAGGCTTTTTGACCAATAGCAACATAAACACAAATAACATCTTGTCCTTTTTGATTAATAATTGTATCTAATGCAACAGATGTTTTTCCAGTTTGTCTATCACCAATAATTAATTCTCTTTGACCTCTACCTATAGGAATCATAGAATCAATTGCTGTTATACCAGTTTGTAAAGGTTCACAAACAGATTGACGACCAATTATACCAGGTGCATAAGATTCTATTAATCGATTTTCTGTTGAAGAAGGTAATCCTTTAGCATCAATTGGTTTTGCTAAAGGATCTACAACTCTCCCTAAAAAACCTTCACCAACAGGTATTTGCGCAATTTGTCCCGTTGACTTAACAGAACTACCTTCTAAAATATTACGACCATCTCCCATTAATACTACACCTACATTATCACTTTCTAAATTTAAAGCAATACCTACTGTCTGTTCTAGATCTTCAAACTGTAACAATTCTCCTGCCATTACTTCATCTAATCCATATACACGTGCAATACCATCACTAACCTGTAAAACAGTACCAATATTAGCAATTTGTACTTCTTGATTATATTTATCAATTTGCTGACGAATGATATTACTAATTTCGTCTGGTCTAATATTTACCATAAATTCTATAATTTATAATTTTTTTAATAATAAAGAATATATAATATCAATTTGTATTTAAATAGAAAGATATTTGCTTTAGCTTACCAGCTAAACTTAAATCAACTATTTTAGATCCTATTTTTAAATAAAATCCACCAATTAAACTAATATCTACATTCATTGTTAATTTAACATATTGACTTCTAGTCATCATTTTAATTTTTTCTATTAGATGATTTTGTTGAGATTCATTTAATGCGACAGCTGTTAGCAATTCAGCAACTATCGTAGACTCTAATTGATAAGCTAAATCTAAATATTTATCAATAATTGTAACCAATAAAAAAATTCTACGACGATCCACTAATACTAATAAAAATTTTAATACAAAATCATTAACTTGATTTTCAAATATTTTTTTTAAAACATTTTTTTTCATAAATATTTTATTTAATGGATGATATAAAAATAATTGCAAATCTTTAGATTGTGATAAAGTAGTAGAAATTAAAGATAAATCTTTTGTTGTTTCTTTCAATAGATTAGAACTTTTTGATAGCTCTAACAAAGCTTCAGCATATGGAACAGCAATTTTATTTATCGTGCTTTGAGTACTCATATTTAAATATCACCCTTAAGCTGAATAATACTATTATCTATAATTTTCATTTGTATAGCTGGCGTCATTTGATTTTGTAATTGTATACTAACTTTACTAATAGCCAAAGCTGTAATTTGTTGTCGAATTTGTTGTCTTACCTGATTTTCAGCTGACTTAATACTTACTTTACTTGATAATGTCAATTTTTCTATATCATATTTACCCTGTTCTAATATAGATTGACGAACTCTTTGAGCAGTTAATTCAGCTTCTTCTATTATCTGATTAATAATTATTTGAGTTTGTGCTAATTGTTTTTCTGCTTCGTTTAGTCTAATATTAGCTTGTTCTAAACGTTCTTCCGATTCACGAATAGCAAATAACACTTTTTCTTGACGAATAGATAATATAGAACCCAAAAATTGTTTTAATACATATATTAAACCAGATAATAAAAGCAAAATATTTAACACATTAGCTTCTAAGAAGTCAGTATTAAAACTAATTCCTGTATTAGTGTATTCTTGACCAAGAAACTGAAATATATGCATATATATTTATCCTATTTTTTATCTAATTATATTATTCACTTTATCGCAATATATAATGTTAATATTAACTGTTAAAGTTTAATAATTTTAATTTAATTTGATCACTTAAAATATCAACTTGAGTTTCTAAACTTTTTAATGCTTGCTCTTTTTGAATATTTAATTGATTATATGCTTCTGTAAGTAATTTTTCAGCATCTTTTTGTGCTTCTTTAATTCTATCTGAAACAATCAATTGTGCATTTTGTTGAGAATCTTTAATAATATTTTGAGCTTTTTTACGTGATTCAGCTAATTCATATTCGTATTGTTTTGTTAGTTCATTAGCTTTAACTAAAGAAGCAGAAGCACTTGTTAAACTATTACGAATATATTCTTCTCTTTCATCTAATATATAGCTGACAGGCTTATAAAATAATAAATTTAATATCAAAGTTAAAGCTAAAAATTGTAAAGCCATTAAAGGTAAAGTTGCATTAAAATCAAATAAACCTCCTTGATTTTCTGTACTAGACACTTGCAAAGTAAATAATAATAAATTATGCATTCTTAATATAAAATTGTTGTACTAAAATATATATAATATACATTATTATAAGAAAATACTTAGTTTTTTTACCTAATAATTATAATTTCATAAGCAAAAAAAACTAAGCATAATAATAAAATTAACCAGTATAAGGATTAGCAAATAAAAGTGATAATGCAACTACTAATCCATAAATAGTTAAAGATTCCATAAATGCTAAACTAAGTAATAAAGTACCCCTAATTTTACCCTCAACTTCTGGCTGTCTCGCAATACCTTCAACAGCATTAGCTGCAGCACTTCCTTGACCAATTCCAGGGCCAATCGCAGCTAAACCAACAGCTAAACCTGCAGCAATAACAGATGCAGCGGAAATAATTGAATCCATAATTATAGAAATAATAAAATATAAAAAATTAACATATTTCGTGTTCTTTTAATCGAATAATTAAATCATTAATTTAATTATATACTTATAATTAAAAAATAACTCGATTAATAATTTTTAATGATCTCCATGACCTTCAATAGCTTCACCTATATATGCTGCTGATAAAGTAGAAAAAATTAATGCTTGAATAGAACTTGCAAATAATCCTAAAATCATGACAGGCAATGGTATTAATATTGGTACTAAAAGAGTAAATACAGATACAACTAATTCATCAGCAAGAATATTACCAAATAATCTAAAGCTTAAAGACAAAGGTTTAGTAAAATCTTCAAGTATATTAATAGGTAAGAGAACTGGAGTTGGTTCTATATATCTTAAAAAATAACCTAAACCATTTTTACTTAAACCTGCATAAAAATAAGCTATAGATGTTAATAATGATAAAGCAACAGTTGTATTGATATCATTAGTTGGAGCAGCTAATTCACCTTCAGGTAAATGTATCAATTTCCAAGGAATTAATGCACCTGCCCAATTACTACCTAAAATAAAAAGAAAAATTGTAGAAATGTAAGGTACCCAAGATCTATAGTCATATTCACCTATTTGATTTTTTGCTATATCTTGTAAAAATTCTAAAATGAATTCCATAAAATTTTGTAACTTATTAGGAATTCTTTCTAAATTTCTTGTCCCAATAAAAGAAATCATAAGTAAAACAAATATCACTAACCAAGATACGATAAAAACTTGTCCATGAATATTATATTTACCAATTTCCCAATATAAATGTTTACCGACTTCTACTTCAGAAAATTGAAAAAATGATAATAAAAATTGATTATTTTCTTTATACATGTAAATTTAAAAGTTAATTTTGGATAAAAATATTAACAAATAATTATTTAAGATATAGATTTTAGTGCTAAATTAAATTTATAATTAATAAAATATAAAAGTAACATAACATAAAATATAAATAAATATATTATTATTGCAATTTATATTATTTAATTATTATATATCATTTTAGAAACTTCTTGAGTAAAATTATCTGATCTACGCTTTAAACCTTCTCCTAAAATAAATCTTTCAAATCGTCGAATTATAATATTTTCACCTAATAATGAAATATGTTGTTTTACTAATTCTTCAATAGAAATTTCAGGAGTTTTTATAAAAGATTGATCCATTAAACTCATTTCTTTTAATCTTTTTTTAATTCTAGCATCAATAATTTTTGCTTTTACTTCTTCTGATTTATTTAGTAAATCTTCTTTTGCACTTTCTACATTTTTTTCAGAAATAACTATCTCATTAGGAATATCATCTAAAGAAATATAATTAACAGACTGACACGCAGCTAATTGCATAGCAATATTTTTAGCTAAGTTATTAAACTCAACTTGACGAGCAACAAAATCAGTTTCACAATTTAGTTCTACAATAACCCCTATTCTATAACCTGCATGAATATAACTCTGAACAACTCCTTCTGTAGCTATTCTTGCGGATTTTTTTTCTGCCGTTGCTAAACCTTTTTTACGCAAATTCTCTATTGCTATATCAATTTGACCTTTAGAAGCTTGTAATGCTTTTTTACAATCCATCATACCCGCACCTGTTTTACTACGTAACTCTTTTATAATCTCTACTGAAATTTTTTGTGACATAATTAAATTAAAAAATAATAATCAAAAAAAGTATATACTCTTATATAATATTTATTATATAAACTAGAGGTTTCTTCCCTCTAAAATAGCATCTGCAATTTTACTCATTATTAATTTAATAGATCTAATTGCATCATCATTTGCAGGTATAGGAATATCTACTATTTCTGGATTACAATTAGTATCTAAAATACAAAGTGTAGGAATACCAAGCTTAATACATTCTTGTATAGCAGTAGTTTCTTTTTTTTGATCAACAATAATAACTAAATCAGGTAATTTTTTCATATTTTTAATACCATTTAAGTGTTTACGTAACTTATCTAATTCTTTACGCATAACAGAAGCTTCTTTTTTAGGCAATACATCAATTAAACCGGATTCATCTTGTTGCTCTAATTCTTTTAATCTTTCAACTCTAGATTTAATTGTAATCCAATTAGTTAACATACCTCCAAGCCATCTTTGATTTACATAATAAGAATTTGAGCGTATAGCTTCTTTAGCCATTATACCAGCAGCTTGACGTTTAGTTCCTAAAAACAAAAATGTTTTGCCTGTTTTAGATAAATTTTTAACAAAATCATATGCTTCTGTAAGCAGCTGAGCTGTTTGTACAAGATCAATAATGTGTACACCATTTCTTTCTGTATAAATATATGGAAACATTTTAGGATTCCATCTTCTAGCTTGATGACCAAAGTGTGCACCAGCTTCTAATAATTCTTCTAAAGATAGTATAGACATAATAAAAATAATTATAATTATATAACGATATATCGATTAACTTAAAATACTAAATATAACAATGAAAACTTTAAAAACTATTGCTAAATCAATAATAACATAAAAAAAAATATATAACTATATCAGAGAAAATTAATTTTTTGAAGAAGTATAATCATGAGAGTTTCTATCATCAAGAATAATATCCTCAAAACGCTGCTTTTTAGATAAAAATATTTCATCTATATTATCTTTAGTCCTTATACTAAAATCATTATGAGAAGAATAGTTTTGCTCATTTATTTTATAAGTATTAAAACCTGTACCAGCAGGAATTAATCTTCCAATAATTACATTCTCTTTTAACCCTCTTAACCAATCTAATTTACCGGAAATAGCTGCTTCAGTTAATACCTTTGTCGTTTCTTGGAAACTAGCTGCAGATATAAAACTTTCTGTATTTAATGAAGCTTTCGTAATACCTAAAAGAATAGGAAAATAAGAAGCCATAGACTTATTAATTAAAACTAAAGAATTATTTATTGCTTCAATTTTTTGTAGTTCAATAATTTCACCTGGTAAATAATCAGTATCACCACCATTTTCAACTTTAACTTTTGAAGTCATCTGTCTAACAATAACTTCAATATGCTTATCAGAAATATCTACACCTTGTGACTGATACACTAATTGAATTTCTTTTACTAACATTAACTGTATTTCTAATACACTAAGTCTAGTAGCATCATGAATAGTTAAGCCTTGATTTAAATAATATCGAAATTTAGCTTCAAGCATAATATGTGGATTTAAAGAAGTTTCAGTTTTTTTTCTTGCTTCTAAAATTTCTTCTATCCTTGGTAAACCTTGAACAATATCACCTGTTTTAAATCTATCAAAAACAAGTGTTGCAATATTTTCTCCTCTTTGAATTAAACCATTATTATTAATATGTAAAAACGATCCTGGCGAAATTAAATATGGTTGACCCAACCTAATAATCACTTGATTATCTCTAATTGCTATAACTTGACCAGAATCATGTGAAATTAGATTAGTAGCAATAAAATCACCAGCATATAACCAATTATTAACTTGAACTTTAATAGATTGATTATTTTTTATAGTAAAAACACGAGTATTATCTTTACCAATAAGAAGAATACGACGACTTGCTGTTTTCATTTTTTGAATATGAGCTATTTTACCAGAAATAGAAGAAAAAATATCTGTTTGTGCAATGACAGAATTAGATGTTATATATTGACCGTCTTTTACTAAAATTCGTGTTTTAGTATATAAATTATTAGTTTTAATAAAATTAGAATCTTTTATTGATAAAAAATCTGCTGTAATAAATTTTAATAATAAAATCGATTTTTCTTCAGCTATTTTACAATTATCTAATTGCATATAACATTTTAGAGATTTAGCTTGTTCTTTTAAAACCAAAACTAAATGAGTTGTAATTAAATTAATTCCTGAAACAGATTTCACCCTTTCACCATCTTTAAAATTAGTTCTACGAATTAATTTAAGATTAATTGTATCAGTTTGAAAAGAATTACTAGAAAAATTTAAATTTAAATTTTTTTTAGGCACTGAATAAATTATAACAGGTCTCAACAATATAAAATATTTCTCTAAAATATTAATATACTCCCAATAAACTAATTTATCTGTTTTAATATTATCAAATGTTTTTTCTCCTGGACGTAAAAAACCCCTATATTTAGATAATTCTTTAATAGTATTATTTTTATTAAGTGAATAAACTTGACCAGGTTTAATAATTACTTCTCTAACTATACCATCTTTCTTTATAATTTCTAATATTCCAGAATTATTAGCAAAAATATTTTGAATAATCTCCGTACCAGATTCAATATATTGACCATGATGAACAAATAATAAAGAAATATCTTTATTGATTAAATGTGTTTCTTCAGAAATCCATAAAATATAACCTGAGCCATTTATATCATATATATCTTTATTTAAATCCTTATAACTATTTTTACATAATGATAAGTCTAAATATTTTATAATACCACCTGTTTGAGTTTTATAAGAATTAGAAATAAGATCAGCTATTATCTGTTGATTAATAATTTTTTTATTAGGTTCACACCTTAAAATGAATCTTTCTTTATTAGTGGTTTCTAATATATATTTCTTATAATCTCTATTAAGATCTATGGATACTTTGACATTTGTATATAATTTAGAAGATGTAACTATTAAGACTTTAGGATAAAAAGATAGATAATTATTATTAATTAAATAAATCATACCATTATAATTACTCAATAATTCTTTACGAGCTAATAAACTGTCTTTTTGAATAAGTTGATTATTTGATACAATTAATTGAGTATCAATAGGTATATTATATACTTGTCCAGATAAAATCCAAATAACAATGCTTTTTTTTAGACTATTTAGAGAATAATCTTTTTTACTCTTATCTTGATTTATACTATTATTAAAGTGAATACTACCAGAAAAATCTGCTACTATTGTTTTTTGAGCTTTTTCTGTAACTAATCTATTATTTAAAGGAGATTCAGCTAAGATTTGTCCTTTTTTTATCCTAGCATTATTATTCACTAATAATAATGATCCCTTTAATAAAGTTAAAAAATGTTTATTATTATTAGAATCAAGTATATTAATTTTACAATCTGTATTTATTAACATTGCATTCTCCCCATACCTAGTTCGAGTCTTAGTCATCATCATATTATCTTGATAATTTATTATACCATCATAAGAACTCATTATGTTTTTAGATAATTCCCCAGTAAATACACCACCTGTATGAAAAGTTCTCATTGTTAGTTGAGTACCAGGTTCACCAATAGATTGTGCCGCAATAATTCCAACAGCTTCACCTAGATCTACCATTTTACCGTGTGCTAAATTCCAACCATAACATAACTGACAAACCGATCTAAAAGAAGAACAAGTTAAAGGAGACCGTATTAATATATTTTTTAAATTAAGTTTTATAATTGTATTAGATAAAACTGGATCAATACTTTGACCAGATTGAGCAATAATATTCCCAGACTTTATATCAATAATATCTTCAGCTAAAACACGACCTAATAATGATTGAGATAATGAGATTAAAACTTTTTGATTATCAATCATTTCTTCTAGTATAATACCTTTCAATGTCTTGCAATTATATTCTCTAATAATAACATCTTGAGCAACATCTACTAATCTACGCGTTAAATAACCAGAATCAGCGGTACGCAAAGCTGTATCAACAAGACCTTTTCTAGCACCATAAGATGAAATAAAATAATCTGTAATGGTTAGACCTTCCCTAAAATTACTAGAAATAGGAAGATCAATAATTTGTCCCTGAGGATCAGACATTAGGCCTCTCATACCAACTAATTGCCTAACTTGTGAAATATTAGCTCTAGCACCAGAAAAAGCCATCATATAAATTGAATTTAAAGGATCTGTCTTTTTAAAATATTCAACAATTTGTTGTTTCAACTTTTCACTTGCATAATTCCAAGTATCAATAATCTTCTGAAATCTTTCTACAGCAGTAATTTCTCCACGCTTATAACGGTAATCAGTATCTGCAATAGATTGCATCGTTGTATTAAGCAAATAATGTTTGCTAGGTGGTATACGTAAATCTTCTAAGCTTAAAGATATACCTGCTTTTGTTGCATAATAAAATCCTAAATCTTTTAATTTATCAGCCATATTTGAAGCTCGAGCAATTCCATAATTACGAAAAGCCCATGTTATCAATTTTTTTAATTCAGATTTATCTATTATTTTATTAAAAAAATAAATCTCAGAAAATTTTTTATCCATTATATTAACCTTTATAGTAATAGTAGTATTACAATCACTTTATTATTAGCGATTCTCGTATCACTTTATTAAATAAAATACGTCCAACTGTTGTACGAATATATTGAACTAAGTAATTACCATTATTGTCCAATTTTATAATTTTATTTTCATAATATAATATAGTTATATTATTAGAAATGACTTTTTTATTAATAATTATATTATCACTATCTAAACCATCAATTAAACCTTTAAAACGTACCCAAATAAAAGAATGTAATGAAATTTTATTATCTTCATATGCCATCAATGCATCATGTAAACTAGAAAAATATTGACCTTGACCTTTAATTGAAGCTGGATTATTAGTGGTTAAATAATAACATCCTAATACCATATCTTGACTAGGCATTATTATTGGAGATCCTGTTGCAGGAGATAAAAAATTATGAGGTGCTAACATTAACAAACGTGCTTCAGCCTGTGCTTCTAAAGATAAAGGAATATGTACAGCCATTTGATCACCATCGAAATCTGCATTAAATGCAGGACATACTAAAGGATGCAACTTAATTGCTCTACCATCAACTAATATCGGTTCAAAAGCTTGTATACCTAACCTATGTAATGTTGGTGCTCTATTTAATAATACAGGATGACCATGAATAACTTCTTCTAATACATCCCAAACTAATGTATCGTTTTTCTGTATTAATTTTTTTGCTGCTTTAATATTATTCACTAAACCCTGAATAATTAAACGATGTATAACAAAAGGCTGAAATAACTCTAGAGCCATTTCTTTAGGTAAACCACATTGATGTAATTTAAGACTAGGGCCAACTACTATAACTGATCTACCAGAATAATCTACTCTTTTACCTAATAAATTTTGACGAAAACGGCCCTGTTTACCTTCAATAATATCAGATAAAGATTTTAACGGACGATTATTTGCGCCTACAACCGTTCTACCACGACGACCATTGTCCATTAAAGCATCTACGGCTTCTTGAAGCATTCTTTTTTCATTTCTTACGATAATTTCAGGTGCTAAAATAGCTTTTAGTCTAGATAAGCGATTATTGCGATTAATAATTCTACGATAAAATTCATTTAAGTCTGCAGTAGCAAATCGACCACCATCTAATTGTACCATAGGTCTTAAATCTGGTGGAATAACTGGTATGACAAAAAAAATCATCCATGCTGGATCAGCATTTGTAGCAATAAAATTTTCAAGTAACCTTAATCTCTTCATTTTTTTATTAAATTTAGGAGATGGATTTTTTAATACTTTTGGAGGCTTTAAAGATTCTTCTCTTAATATTTCGACTGTCGTTTGTAAATCAATATCTTTAAGCAATTTATATATAGCTTCTGCGCCTATACTAACCTCAATACCAAATAAACTAGTAGAATGACTATATAACTTGTCTTCTAAAGCTCTCCATTCATAACCTTCTAATAATTGCTTATATTGTAAATTTACATATTTTCCTATATTAGTAACAATATAAGAATGAAAATAAACGATTTTTTCTACTTCCTTAATTGTTAAATCTAATGCTAAAGAAATATAACTTGTACTACCTTTTAAATACCAAACATGAGTAACCGGAGCGGCAAGCTCAATATAAGCCATCCTATGTCTTCTAACTTTAGATTCAGTAATTTCCACACCGCACCTTTCGCAAACAATACCCTTATATCTAAATCTTTTATATTTACCACAATGACATTCCCAATCTTTAACAGGACCAAAAATACGCTCACAAAATAAACCATCCATTTCAGGTTTTAAAGTTCTATAATTGATAGTTTCAGGTTTAGTAACTTCACCAACAATTTGACCATTTGGCAGAGTTCTTTCACCCCAAGAACGAATTTTATTAGGCGAAGCAAGACCGATTTTCACATAATCAAAATGGTGCTCAAGTTTAGTCATAAGTCATAGAATCCTTCATCTAAAATTATAATTTATATAATTAATTAAATTTTTATAATATATCTAAATTAAAAAAATTTTCTTTTTTTAATTTTTCATTATGATTACAACTATAAGTATCTAAATTATTTTCATCTTTATTATTATTTAATTCAACATTATAAACGGCAATATCTAAACCCAAAGATTGTAATTCACGCATTAATACTTTGAATGATTCTGGGGTTCCAGGTTTAGGAATCGGCTTACCTTTTACAATAGCATTCAATGCTTCATTTCTTCCTTGCATATCATCAGATTTGACTGTTAATAATTCTTGTAAAGTATAAGCAGCACCAAAAGCCTCTAAAGCCCATACTTCCATTTCACCAAGTCTTTGACCACCATGTTGAGCACGTCCACCTAAAGGTTGCTGAGTTACTAAAGAATAAGGACCTGTTGATCTTGCATGAATTTTATCATCTACTAAATGAACTAATTTAAGAATATACGCTTTACCTACTGTTATAGGATTATCAAAAGGCTCACCTGTTCTTCCATCATATAATGTAACTTTACCAGGATGAAAAGAATTAAATAACCATTTATTACCACTAGCTAAACTAGCTTGTTTCAATTTATTATTAACTAATGCTCTTGAAGCTTCTTCTCCATACATTTCATCAAAAGGAATTATCTTAAATCTTTTAGATAAATATTCGCCAGCTAAACCCAATAAACATTCAAATAATTGCCCTACATTCATTCTGGATGGTACTCCTAAAGGATTTAAAATAATATCTATAGGTTTACCATCTGGTAAGAAAGGCATATCCTGTTTAGGTAAAATTTTTGAAATAATACCTTTATTGCCATGTCGGCCAGCCATTTTATCGCCTACTTGAATTTTTCTTTTTTGAGCTACATATATACGTATAATAATATTAGTACCAGGCGGTAAATCATCACCTTTTTGTCTTTTAAAAACTTTTACATTTACAATTCTACCTTTAGCTGCATTAGGTAGCCTTAAAGAAGTATCTTTTACATCACGAGCTTTTTCACCAAATATAGCTCTTAATAATTTACCTTCTGGCAATTGATCTGATTCACCTTTAGGAGTAATTTTGCCTACTAAGATATCGCCAGAATCTACCCAAGATCCTACAGAAATAATACCATTTTTATCCAGTAAAGTAATAGAAGATTCACTAACATTAGGTATATCTCGTGTTATTTCTTCTACACCTAATTTAGTTTGTCTGCATTCTATTTCATATTTTTCAATATGAATAGATGTATATAAATCATTATAGACTAAACTTTCACTAATTAAAAAAGCATCTTCATAATTATAACCTTCCCAAGGCATATAAGCAACTAAAATATTTCGACCTAAAGCTATCTCTCCACTATCTGTAGATGCTCCATCAGCAATTATTTGCCCTCTAATAATTTTTTCACCAGGCCAAACAATAGAACGCTGATTAATACACGTATCTTGATTAGAACGATAATATTTTTTTAAACGATAATGAATAGTTTTTCCATCTAAATCTTGAATACCTATTTTTGTTCCTGAAACATAATTAACAACACCAAAAATTCTACTAGTTATAATCATACCAGAATCTCTTGCTATTTTACTTTCTAAACCTGTACCAACTATAGGCTTCTCAGGATATAATAAAGGAACGGCCTGCCTTTGCATATTAGAACCCATTAATGCTCGATTTGCATCATCATGTTCTAAAAAAGGAATCAAAGAAGTGGCAGCAGAAATTACTTGTATAGGTGATATAGCAATATAATCTACATGACTATTAATAGATGTAATAAATTCTTGACGATATCTTACTGGAATATTGAAATATTCTATTTCATAATTAGAATTAATCATAATATCTGCTGGAGCTATTCTTAATTCATCTTCTTCATCTGCAGTAATATAAATAGGAGATTTATGATTTAAAACTTTTCCTTTTTCTACTTTATAACAAGGAGTTTCAATAAAACCATATTTATTAACTCTAGCATATATACTTAAAGATCCTATTAAACCTGCATTTGGCCCCTCTGGAGTCTCTATAGGACAAATACGACCATAATGACTAGGATGTAAATCTCTCACTGCAAAACCAGCACGATCTTTATTTAATCCACCTGGACCTAAAGCACTAATCCTTCTTTTATGTGTTAATTCAGATAAAGGATTGGTTTGATCCATAAATTGAGATAATTGACTAGAACCGAAAAATTCTCTTATAGAGGCTATTATAGGTTTAGGATTAACTAAATTTGATAAACTTAATGAATCTAAATCACAAATAATCATACGTTCTCTGATAATTCTTTCTAAACGATTAAGTCCTATACGAATTTGATTTTGTAAAAGTTCTCCAACAGAACGTATTCTTCTATTACCTAAATGATCAATATCATCAAAAGTACCGATATTTTGTTCTTTAATATTAATTAAATAATCAATTGCTACAACAATATCTTGTGGAGATAAAACACGAAAAGTTTTAGGTATTTTCAAATTCAACTTTTGATTAATTTTATGCCTACCAACTTCACCTAAATCATAACGTTTTGGATCAAAAAAACGAGAATATAACATTTGCTTAGCCACTATAATAGTTGAAGGTTCATTGGGACGCAATTTACTATATACAATTAATAAAGCTTCTTCATCAGTTATTTCTTCAATTGAAGTTTTACCAACTTCTTTTTCTAATTCTTTTTTTTCATATAAATAAGATGCATTAATTAAAAAAGAATATTTATTTAATTTATTTTTTATTTCTTGTTTTTGTAAACCAATAGCTCTCAAAAATATATATGCATTAACTTTGTGAGTTTTATCAATTCTGACCCAAATTTGATTTTTGATATCTATTTCAAATTTTAACCAAGAACCTCTATTCGAAATTAAACTTGCACTATATATGGGCTTATTATTTTTATCAAATTCTTTTTTATAATATATACCGGGACTACGTACTATCTGATTAATAATAACTCTTTCAGTTCCAGAAATAACAAATGTACCTCTATTAGTCATTAAAGGCAAGTCACCTATAAAAACTTGTCTTTTTTTATATTTTTTATAACGATCTTGATTATTTAATAATCCTATATATTCTACATTCTTTTGTTTTTTTATAAAATCAGTATCTGTTCTATTTAACTTAGAAGGAACATAAATTTGAGCACTATAAGTTCTATCACGACTTTTCGCTTTACGTACATTATGACGAGGGAATTTTAGCCTATAATCTCTACCAAAAAATTGTAACTCTAATTTTCCTGTAGGATCTGTTATTGTTGAAAATGAATCTAACACTTCAACCAAACCCTCTGCTAAAAAAATTTGAAAACTTTTTCTTTGTATATCTGCAAGATCTGGAACTATAGATACAGAAATTTCTTTTCGTGACATTAAAAACTCCATACAGTCAAAACAATAAATAGACTACAAAAAGCTGTAAAAAATAATATATTTATTTTATTATTATTTAACGATATATTAAAAATGCAAATATATAGTGTTATAATTAATTAATGACATTAAAAGAGTAAATATTTCATAAAATATAATTATAGAATATATTATAGTTAATAAAAAATAAAATTATTATGAATTCAGTTCAAATTTTATCATTTTAACTAATCTTGACTTTTTACGAGCAGCCATATTCTTATGAATAACACCTCTTTTAACAGCCTTATCTATTTTTTTATAAACCATTGATAAATTCTCTAAAGAGTTCTCAGATTTTTTTATGCTAAATAAAAATTTTTTAATCGAAGTTTTTATGCTTGATTTATATTTTCTATTAAGACAACGATTTCTCAAAGTAATTTTAGTTTTTTTGAGAGCAGATAAATTTTTTTGCATACAGTTTAATATAAAATGATCAGAATAATATTTTTTAATCCACAAAATTTATTACTCATAATTATAACATTAGTCTATAAATATATACAATACTCTTAGAAAATATTAAACTTGCTACATAGAATTAAAATATGTAATAATTAATATTATTTTATTATATAACCAAATCAATATAATATGGCAAAAAATAAGGGAGCAAGAATCATAATAACATTAGAATGTTCATGCAGAAATAATATAGAATTACATAAGATAAAAAGAAAAAAAGGTATTTTTCGTTATACTACTACCAAAAATAGAAGAAATACTCCTGCAAGACTAGAAATAAATAAATTTTGTCCTTACTGTAATTCTCATAAAAAATTTAAAGAAATCAAATAATATAACAACAATATGGCTTCATATAACAAAAAATATATATCAGAAAAATCAAATGAAATATTAGACTATAAAGATATAGATGTATTAAGAAAATTTATAAATGATCAAAATAAAATTTTATCCAGACGATCTACTGGACTCAATTCAAAGCAACAAAAACAAGTTACAAAATGTATTAAAAGAGCACGTATATTAGCATTATTGCCATTTTTAAATAAAGATTAAATTATATAGTTTTTAGATGTATATTAAATAAAATTTAATTATTATATAAGATGAAAATTAATTAAATAGTTTCATCTTTTAACTATTACAATATAAAAATTTTATAAACTTTTTGCTTCTGGTACTAAATCATAAGCCTTAATCATATCAGAATTTTCCCATGAATCATAATCACACATTATACCACATTCATTATTAGCATCTACATCATCAACATTTTCTTTTAATCTTTTTAAAGACTTTAATAAACCCTCGTAAACAATATTTTCATTTCTATATACAATAATCAGGGCATTTTTTTTTAATTTACCTTCATCAACAAAACAACCAGCTACAAATCCTTTATTAATTGAAAATACTGTTTGTACTATTGCACGACCAATAAAAACTCTTTTATATTCAAGTTCTATTAAATCTAACATATAATTTTCAAGGTATTTTAATAAATCATAAATTACATTAAAAGTTTTTAATACAATATTATTCTTTTTAATTAAATGACTAATATCACTTGTAATATCAATATTAAAACCAAGAATTAAAGAATTTGTTGTTAACGCTAAATTAATATCTTTATTTGAAATATTTCCAAAATTAGCTGTTATTATATTTATTTGTACTTTTTTTTGAGAAATTTTAGAAAATGCATTTAATAATGCTTCTAATGAACCTAAAGAATCTGTTTTTATAATTAAACTTAATTGCTTTACAGTATTATTATTATCTAATGTTACTCTTTTATTTAATGATTTTAAAGCTTTATTTAAAATTTTTTGATGAATAGGAATATTATTAATGCATTGCTTAGCATCTTTTTCATTAGTAACACATTGAAAAATCGTACCAGACTCCGGAAGTATTGTAAAACCTAAAACCTGTACAACAGAAGATGGTCCAGAAGATTTAATTTGTATATTATTAGTATTCATAATATTTTTCACTTTTCCATAAGTATCACCTGCAACAATAAAATCACCAATTTTCAAGGTTCCATTTTGTACAATAATATGAGCAATAACTCCTCTTCTTTTGTCTAAATATGACTCTAAAATAGTTCCTTCAGACAATTGATCAGGATTTGCAGTAAGATTTTTAATTTGAGACAATAAACAAATATTAGATAATAATAGATCAATATTTTTTTGCTTAGTAGCACTCACTTCGACAATGATTGCATTACCACCCCATTCTTCACTAAGAATATTATATTTAGATAACTCTTCTTTTATTTTATTTACATTAATATCTTCCTTATCTATTTTATTAATAACCACAATATAAGATAACTGCATTTCTATAATATAATTAATAGCTTCAATACTTTGAGGTCTTAATCCATCATCTGCAGCAATAACTAGTAAAGCAATATCTGTTACTTGAGCACCACGTATACGCATAGCTTTAAAAGCTTCATGTCCTGGTGTATCTAAAAATATTAATTTATATAAAAAAGAATCATATAACCAATTAACTTCATACCCAGCTATAGATTGAGTAATACCTCCATACTCTTTATTAACAAAATCAGTTGTTAAAATACAATCCAATAAAGTTGTCTTTCCATGATCAACATGACCAAAAATAGTAACAATAGGTGCCCTCTTAAAATCATTCTTAAGCTTTATCGAATGATTTAAATTAGTAGTTTGTACTTTATCAATTTTATCTTCATTTAATACATTAAAGTCATAATTTAATGCTACTTCTCTAGCAATAGATATATCAATAACTTGATTAATAGTAGCTGGAATTCCTTTTAAAAATAAATAAGTAATTATTTCCGCTTCTGGTATATTCAATTTATAAGATAATTCTTGTATACTTAAAGGATTATTAATAATTACATCTTTATTTATACTAGATAAATTCGTATTATGAACTAAACTTATAGTATTAATAGAATTTACTTTATTTTTATTCTTTTTTTTATTTTTATTAAACTTATGCTTTTTAATTAAAGATAGATCTACTGATGAATTATTAAAAAAATTTGAATTATTTTCAATAAAAATATCATCTTTATCCAATGGAACATGTTTACGATTTTTTTTAGTTGCTTTAATTTTATTTTTTTTAATATCTATACTAGTATCAGAATTTGTATCAATTTTATACTTTTTATCAGATTTATTAGATAGATTACTACTAATGTTATTTTGATTAACTTGCAACAATTCTTTATTTACAGAATTTATAGATTGCAAATTATTGATTTTTAAATCAATAATTAACTTAGGATTTGTTAAATGCAATATTGTATCTGAATATACATTACAAGTATAAAAACTATAGTCGAAGGAAAATTTTGACAAAATTTTTAATGAACAATAATAACGCAAAGATTGATGTCTCATTTTTTATAAGAATTAATATGTTACTTTTTTATAAATAAATAGCTAATTAAAATTGAATACTATAATTATATTATTAATAAATTATAAACTTAAAATAAATTATAAATATATAATATGCCTCGTTTACAAAAAAACGATAATTTCATAGACAAAACATTTACAGTTCTAGCTGATATTGTATTAAAAATATTACCCACAAGTAAAGAAGAAAAACAAGCTTTTTGTTACTACAGAGATGGAATGTCAGCACAGTCTGAAGGTGAATATGCTGAAGCTCTAGAATATTATTATGAAGCTTTAATGTTAGAGGAAGATCCATATGATAGATCCTATATCTTATACAATATAGGATTAATTTATGGTAGCAATGGTGAACATATTAAAGCTTTAGAATATTATCATCAAGCTTTAGAATTAAATTCTAAGCTACCTCAAGCATTAAATAATATCGCTGTTATTTACCATTATCAAGGCCTAAAAGCGGCTAACCAAAAACAATTAAATATATCTAAATCAATGTTTGAAAAAGCAGCACAATACTGGAAACAAGCAATTTTTTTAGCGCCAAATAATTATATTGAAGCACAAAATTGGCTAAAAACAACTGGAAGAATTAATAATACATATAAATAAAAGAAATTCGTATGATACAATATTAGATACATGAAAGAAATATAGTTTATTTACTAAAACTTAATTATTAAAATTAATCTAAAAATGGTTACATCAACAGAAAAAGGATCTGTTATTCAAATAATTGGACCTGTGCTAGATATTGAATTTCCAAGCGGCAAATTACCCAAAGTATTTAATGCTTTAACATTAAAAGGACCTAATAATATTATTACATGTGAAGTACAACAATTGCTAGGAGATAATAAAGTTAGAGCTGTTGCAATGAGTTCAACAGAAGGATTAAAAAGAGGTACTGAAGTAACAGATTTAGGTAATCCAATAACTGTGCCTGTGGGAATTCCTACATTAGGAAGAATATTTAATGTATTAGGTGAGCCTGTAGATAATTTAGGCATAGTTTCTTCTAATGAATCATTACCTATACATAGAGGTGCACCATCTTTTACTCAATTAGAAACTAAACCATCTATTTTTGAAACAGGAATTAAAGTAGTAGATTTATTAGCACCATACAGAAGGGGTGGTAAAATAGGTCTATTTGGTGGCGCAGGCGTTGGTAAAACTGTATTAATTATGGAATTAATTAATAACATTGCAAAAGCACATGGAGGAGTATCTGTATTTGGCGGTGTAGGCGAAAGAACAAGAGAAGGTAATGATTTATATGAAGAAATGAAAGAGTCAAAAGTAATTAATGCTGAAAAATTAACAGATTCTAAAGTGGCATTAGTATATGGACAAATGAATGAACCTCCTGGGGCGAGAATGCGTGTAGGCTTAACAGCTTTAACTATGGCAGAATATTTTCGTGATATTAATAAACAAGATGTTTTATTATTTATAGACAATATTTTTAGATTTGTACAAGCAGGCTCTGAAGTATCTGCTTTGTTAGGACGTATGCCTTCTGCAGTGGGTTACCAACCAACCTTAGCCACAGAAATGGGTGCATTACAAGAAAGAATTACCTCTACTACTGATGGCTCTATTACATCAATACAAGCTGTTTATGTACCTGCAGATGACTTAACAGATCCTGCACCTGCCACAACTTTTGCTCATCTTGATGCTACAACTGTTTTATCTAGGGGTTTAGCAGCAAAAGGAATTTACCCAGCAGTTGATCCACTAGATTCTACATCAACTATGCTCCAACCTGATATTGTTGGATTAGAACATTACACAACTGCACAACAAATAAAATCTACATTACAAAGATATAAAGAATTACAAGATATTATCGCTATTTTAGGACTAGATGAATTATCAGAAGAAGATAGACTAACAGTTGCAAGAGCAAGAAAAATTGAAAGATTTTTGTCACAACCTTTTTTTGTAGCAGAAGTATTTACAGGTTCACCAGGAAAATATGTATCTTTAGAACAAGCTATAAAAGGGTTTCAAATGATTTTACAAGGTGAATTAGATGATTTACCTGAGCAAGCTTTTTATTTAGTAGGTAATATAGAAGAAGTAATAGATAAAGCAGAAACTTTAAAATAAAATAAATTAATTATGACATTACAAGTACGTGTAATTGCACCAGATAAAATTGTATGGGATGCAAACGCAGAAGAAATAATACTACCCAGTAGTACAGGACAATTAGGTATTTTAAAAAAACACATACCTTTATTAACAGCTTTAGATATAGGTGTAATGCGTGTTAGAATAAATAAAGAATGGCAACCTATTATACTATTAGGAGGTTTTGCCGAAGTTGAAAATGATCAAGTTACTATACTAGTTAATGGAGCAGAAAAAGTTTCAAGTTTAAATTTAAATGAAGAAAAAGATAAGTTACAAGAAGCAACAAATTCGGTTGAGAAAGCATTAACAAACAAAGAAAAAATAGAAGCTATTCAAAATTTAAGAAAAGCAAAAGCAAGAGTACAAGCAGCAACTGTATTAAATAATTAAAATTCATAATAAAATACTTTTATATATACCAAATCAACATTTTAATTTTTGTGATTTGGTATATTTTTTAATTATTTATATCAAATTAATTAATTATTAACTTAAACCTGAACAAATATAATCAAAGTATAAACCCATTTCTTTTCCTGCATCTGTACCAACTAAAGAAGATGTTACTTCTTTCATTGCTTGTATTGCTTGTATAGTTGCTCCAATAGGAACACCTAAAGAATTATATGTTTCTTTTAAACCATTTAGAACACGCTCATCTAAGATAGATGGATCTCCAGCTAACATACCATATGTAGCATATCTTAAATAATAGTCTAAATCTCTAATACAAGCTGCATAACGCCGAGTTGTATACATATTACCACCAGGTCTTGTAATATCTGAATACAATAAAGCTTTAGCAACTGATTCTTTAATAATAGTAGCAGCATTAGCAGCAATAGTAGCAGCAGCTCTTACTCTTAATTCACCCGTTTGAAAATAACCTCTCAATTTCTCTAGAGAACTATCATCTAAATATTTTCCTTGAACATCAGCTGTATTAATAACAGAAGTAATCGCATCTTGCATAAGATTTATTTCCTTAATAACTTAATATTTATATTTAACAATAAATCAATACTTATTGCATAGCACCTAATGTATAATCAAAATAAAAACCTGCCTCTGCAGAATCTTCCCCTGATAATAAAGAGCAAGCAATATTTTTCATACAACGAACTCCCTCTGCTACACCAGAAATAGGCGTACCTAAAGAGTTATACATTTCTTTTACACCTACTAAACCAATTTCTTCTATAGGAGTAACATCACCAGCAACAATACCATATGTAACTAAACGTAAATAATAATCTAAATCACGTAAACAAGTTGCTGTCATTTCTTCACCATAAGCATTGCCACCAGGAGAAACAACATCTGTACGTTTTTGAAATAATTGTTGTCCACCTTGTTTAACAATAAGTTCACGATTATCAGTTAATATTTGTGCTATTCTTAAACGTCTTTGACCAGATAAAACAAAACTTTTAATTCTCTCTAATTCACCAGGACTTAAGTATCTTGCTTCTGCATCTGCATTTACAATTGATTTAGTAACAATACTCATTAATAAAGCTCCTTAAGTGCTTTCATATTTATATTTGATAAAGATTTATTTATTGCTATATTATGAAAAAAAGTATAAGTTTTCTCAATATTTTCAATATTATTTTTTGATACTGAGACACTTAATAAAAAATATAAATACATAATAATATTTAAAAAGCAAAAAGACAATATATTCTAAAATATAAAGTTCCTTTTATATAGGTACTATAAAAAAAGTACTAAAACAAGAAAGTTCTAATAAAAAAATTACTCAATAAATATATCGTCATTATTTAATCTATATTATATCAAAATTTGAAACAACAATACTTTCATTTTGCTTCGTTAAGGTATTATGTAATTTTTCAGTATTTGGAAAATTAGCTGCAGGTAAAGTTGGAAAACGACGATAAGGTACAGTATCAGACTCAAAAATTATATTATACTCTGAACTATTCACTAATACTGAAATAAAATAAGATAAACCTTGTGATGCTAGAATTTGATTATAATATCTAATTTCAGCCTGATTATTAGGTGCTCTTCCCAAAAAATGTTTTGTACCTAATTCAATTACTTTACTATTAGGATAAAGATTATAGAATTCTTTACGATATAAGTCAGATGTGCCTAACTTCTCTATGAATTGCTTTATAGTTAATTCTCCTATTAAAAAAGCTTTTTCTAAATTATAAAATTCATCTCCTATAGTAAAAGTATTTAAATCTCTTTCAAAAATTTGACGGTAAATAGCCCTCAAAATTTGAATTTTATCAGATTGACTAGTTAGATTAGTTAATTTAAAAACTTTTGTTTGATACCTTTTTGAACTTACACCCTGTTTAATTCTTTGTATAATATTATTAGAACTACGTTTTTCTTTAATTTTACTTAAAACTAAAAAATCAGTACTTTTAATTTGACTATTTTTTACAGAAATCGCTTGAGAATTTGGTATTTGCACTTGAAAAGATAAATTTCTAGATAATACAGTAAAAGGAGTAATATATCTTTCATATGGAACAATATTATCACCAAATACTTCAGAATACTCTGAACTATTTAAAATAGCATCTATCATACTATAATAACCTTTTTTATAAGCTATATCAAAATATTGATTAATTTCTTGCCTTCCATAAGTAGGTCGACCAATTAATTTATTATGAATATATTCAATAGCTTTACAAATATATAAAGTATCCCAATATAATGATCTAAAGAGAGAAGATTTAATAAGAATACTAATAAATTCACGTAAAGAAATAGTATTATTTCTAAACTGATTTTCAAACTTAAAAAAAGATGATAATTCTTCTTTATAAAGTAATCTTCCAAAAATTTTTAAATAGATTGCACTAATCACTTGATTTATACCATCAAATGATTTTGGATCAATTAATGCCAAATTAAAAACTTTAGGAGATAAAGATACAGAATGCAATATTGTTTGTCTAGATTTAGGATTACTAATCTGACTATAGATACCCGGACCATATCTTAATAAAATACGCCTAGTATCCTTACCAAAAAAAGTTGATTTAGTTCTTAAATTAACTAAATTTTTTGGAAAAATTGCTCCAAATTGAATTGCTAAAGGATCATTACCTAAACCATAAGGATGTTGATCTGGTAAACTCATTTTATAATCACTAAATAAAGTTACAAATTCAGGAATTTTTCTAAAAACGGCACTATAATTAAATAATCTAATTTGGGCTCCCCAATTACGAGATTCTTGAGCTTCTTCACCTAAAGTTCTTAGATATGGAACCGTTTCTTCACCAAAATAATCTGCATATTCCAAAGAATTAACCAAACTATCAACTAAACCATCTAAACCTCTATTTGATAAAACAGCAAAAAACTGCCTAAATTCCTCTAAAGAACTAGGTCCTCTTCCTAAAAAATGTTTAAAAGCTAATTCTATTACTCGACTATTAACAAAAGGTTCATAAAATTGTTGCCTGTATATAAATGATTTACCCAGAGCTCTTATAAATTCTTTAATAGATAAACGACCTGTTTTAACTTGAGATTCTAAATCTGTAAACTTAAAATTATATGCCTTATTTATATCTCTTTCAAAAACTTGTCTATAAGATGCTTTAATTATTATATTTTTTTCATCAACAGATAAACTACTTTTCATGGCAAATTTTTGAATAGGTAAACCAGCTTTAGTATAAACCTGAGGTAGGCGTAGTCCTTGATTATTATTAGAAAAACGTTTACGTAGTTTATCGCTTAGAGCAGAAGACTCAAATTCTGAAATCATAGCATTAAAGTATTGTTGAACTAGCTGCTGTGCTTCTATATCATTATCAAAAATATTAATAGCAAATTTGCGCATTTCACGTAAAGCAATAATAGCTGCAGCACTAGAACAGGCATTATCAATTAACTCTCGTAAACCACGAATATTTACTGATAATATATTAAAATCTCCTGTAATAATAGCATATGTTAAATATCTTAAAAACCAATCTAAATCACGTAGAGATTTTTTCATTCGAGTGGAACCATATTTAACTACATTAATAGGCTTAAAACCTGGTGGTAATGATTCATTAGAACTTGATGATACATTACCAATGAAATTAATTGATGTATTACCCAATATTTCTTGAACATCATTAAATATATCTAAATCTAAAAAAGAAACTTGAGGTCTTTCTAAATAAGAAATAGGGGATCCACCTATAAAAATCTTATCTGCGGCTTTAGAAACTAAAAAATTTGCATTTTTTGACAATACATTAGCAATATCTAAACGTTTAGTACCTGAATTAAAAAAAGCTACTAACTGATTTAATTCTCCTAACTGTAAAAATCTATCTTGCTGTTCTGCTTGTGAAATACTTGAAAGAGATGCTGTTAGATAGAGTTTTGGACTAACTGATGGACTTCCACTACTTGCTTTAACAATCATTTTAATATATATCCTTATTTTTAATATACATAGAATTATGACAAACTTTATATTATAAACTTAAATAAAGGTATTCATTATGACATAAAAAATTATTACTATAATATAATTAAATGATAAAACTACCTTGAATAAAGATAAATTTTGTAATACTTATTATTTTTATAAAAAATTATAATATAAGACTTATGAAAAAATTATACAAAAATAATAATCAAACTAATATGTCAATTATGGAGCATTTAGCAGAACTTAGAGCAAGATTATTTATAGCTTTTGCGTTATTTTGTATCATCACAATTCTATGCTTAATATATATTAAAGATATTGCATATATACTACAAGAGCCTGCTTTAGGAATAAAATTTTTACAACTAGCTCCAGGCGAATATCTTTTTGTATCAATAAAAATTGCTTTATACTCAGGATTAATATTTAGTAGTCCTTTTAGTATTTATCAAATAATGCTTTTTATTCTTCCTGGATTAACTGAAAAAGAAGCTTCTTATATAATTCCTACATTAATAGCTTCAATTATTTTATTTTTTTTTGGTATTACTTTTTCATATAAAATTTTAGTACCTGCGGCTTTAAATTTTTTAATTAATTATGGTTCTGAAATTGTTGAACCAATATGGTCTTTTGAAGAATATTTTAATTTCATATTATTATTATTATTCAGTACAGGAATTTGTTTTCAGATACCAATTATACAAATACTATTAGGATATTTTAAAATTTTTTCTTCAAATGATATGTTAAAAAATTGGAAATATATTATATTTATATCTACAATAATTGGAGCTATTATTACACCATCTACAGACCCAATAACTCAACTTTTTATGACAATGGCTATTTTTTTACTATATTTAAGTGGAATTTTTGTTTTAAAAATATTAAATAAATAAAAAAATTAATGAAAAATATATATTTATGATCAAGAATAAATATAAAATGTTATTATAAATAGAAAGATAATTCATAAATTAAATTTAATATCAAACTATGAATCTAGATTATTTAAAATATTATTTAAAAAAAATAATACAAATAATTATTTTTAGTATAAGTATTTTTGTCATATTTACAATTAATCAAACTAATGTATTTGCATTTCCTATTTATGCACAACAAGGATATGAAAATCCAAGAGAAGCAACAGGACGTATTGTTTGTGCTAACTGTCACTTAGCACAAAAAACTGTTTCTATTGAAGTACCAAAAGCTATCTTACCAAATACCGTTTTTGAAGCGACTGTTACAGTACCTTACAATATTAATAGTAAGCAGATTTTAGCAAACGGATCAAATGGATCATTAAATACAGGTGCAATTTTAATACTACCAGAAGGTTTTAAATTAGCTCCAACAAACTTATTATCAAAAGAATTAAAAGAAAAAACAAAAAATTTTTTTATTCAACCATATAGCACATCAAAAAAAAATATTTTAGTTGTTGGACCTATACCTGGAAGTAATAATCAAGAAATCACATTCCCTATTTTATCGCCTGATCCAAGCAAAGATAAAGATATATATTTTTTAAAATACCCGATATATCTAGGTGGTAATCGAGGACGTGGACAAATTTATCCGACAGGAGATAAATCAAATAATAATCCAATAAATGCTTCACATAGTGGTAAAATAATACAAATTTTAAAAACTGAAAAAAATGAATTTGAAATAACTATTGAAAAAAATAATGGAGATATTTATAAAGAAAAAATACCTAGTGGATTAGAATTAATAGTTAAAGAAGGTAATGAAATTATTGCAAATCAAAACTTAACTATTGACCCAAATATAGGTGGTTTTGGCCAAAGTGAAACAGAGATTGTGTTACAAAATCCTGCAAGAATAAAAGGCATGATATTCTTTTTTACAGGTATAACACTAGCACAGATATTCTTTGTATTAAAGAAAAAACAATGGGAAAAAGTACAAGCAGCAGATATGAACTTTTAATATAGTAATTAATATATAAAATCATAAAAAAATCATTATTTTATTTATTTATGATTTTTAAAAAAAATACAATATTACTTTAATATTAAACAATTAAATTTATATTTTTATGCCAACAATAGTTTAACTGAGTCTATAATCTGTTGAGGATTTATAACAGTTGCTTTTTCTAAATTACCATTATAAGGAGTTGGAATATCTTGAGAAGATAATCTAACTATATGAGCATCTAATAAATCAAAATAATTATCATTAATTTGTGCTATAATTTCTGCTGCTATTCCACCAGTTTTCATACATTCTTCTACAATTATTAACTTATGAGTTTTTCTTAAAGATTTAACAATACTGTCTAGATCTATGGGTTTTAAAGAAATTAAATCAAGAACCTCTGGATCATATCCATCATTTATTAAATAATTTACAGCTTCCATTACATGATGACGCATTCTAGAATATGTTACAATAGTAACATCATTTCCTATTTTTACTAACTCTGCTTTATCTAAAGCGACAAAATATTCAGTTGCCGGAATATCTTGTTTAGAATTATATAATAATACATGTTCAAATAAAATAACAGGATTATCATCTCTAATAGCAGATTTCAATAATCCTTTTGCATTATACGGTGTAGAACAAGCAACTATTTTTAAACCAGGTATAGCTTGAAAATAAGCTTCTAAACGCTGAGAATGTTCAGCACCTAATTGACGCCCTACTCCACCGGGACCACGAATAACTAAAGGAATTTTAAAATTACCTCCGGAAGTATATCTAAGCATACCAGCATTATTAGATATTTGATTGAACGCAAGAAGTAAAAAACTCATATTCATACCTTCTACTATCGGTCTTAAGCCAGTCATTGCTGAACCTATAGCCATACCCATAAAACTATTCTCAGCTATTGGTGTATCTAACACTCTTAAATCACCATATTTTGCATGTAAATCTTTTGTTACTTTATAAGAACCACCATAGTGTCCAACATCTTCACCTAAAATAAATACAGATGGATCTCTTTGCATTTCTTCATCAGTAGCCTCTCTTAAAGCGTCAAATAAAAAAGTTTCATTCATAATATAACTTACTAAAAATTTAATAAAAAATAAAAATAACTATTCACAATCTTCTACAAATAAATAACGCTTTAAATCTTTTATTTGAGGCTCAGGACTAGATAAAGCAAAATCAATAGAATCATCTATATCTTTTTTAACTTTTACTTCAATATTATTTAAATCATCTAATGAACTAATTGAATTTTCTATTATATATTTTTTTAAACGTTTAATTGGATCACGGGCTAACCATGCATTCTTTTCTTCACGAGATCTTAGTTCATCTGGATCAGCCAAAGAATGACCTCTAAAACGATAAGTCAAAGCCTCTATTAATGTAGGTCCCTCACCTAACCTAGCTCTATTAACAGCCTTTTCAGCTACACTATTTACTGCTAAAACATCCATTCCATCAACTTCAATGCCTGGTAAACCAAAAGCCTGAGCTTTCTTATAAATTTCTGGAGATGATGTAGATCTATTATGAGCCATACCAATTGCCCATTGATTATTTTCTACAACAAAAATAACTGGTAATTTCCATAAGACAGCCATATTTAAACATTCAAAAAATTGGCCATTATTAGTTGTACCATCTCCAAAAAAACAAACTGTAACACTTAATAAACTACTTTTCTGAAATATTTGCTTTTTATAAATACTTTGAAAAGCTGAACCAATAGCAATTGGTATTCCTTCGCCAATAAAAGCAAAACCTCCTAAAAAATTATGCTTAGCAGAAAAAATATGCATTGAACCACCACGACCATGACTACAACCAGTTTCTTTACCAAATAATTCTGCCATCACTGATTTTGCAGGCACTCCTTTACTTAAAGCATGTACATGATCACGATAAGTACTACAAACATAATCTTGACTATCTAATTCATTAATAATGCCACTAGAAACAGCTTCTTGACCATTATAAAGATGAACAAAACCAAACATCTTACCACGATAATACATTTGTGCACACATATCTTCAAAATTACGTCCCAACAACATATCTTGATATAATGCAAGCAATTTATTTTTTCCAATATCAGTAATAATGCTCGAATCTATAGGTAAACTTATCTTATTTACTGGTTCATACATATTTATATGATTATCTCCTTAATTATATAAATAAAAAATAATTTATTTACAATTCAACTTTATATTAATACGATTAATTACAATATATAATAATTGAACATATTATATAATTAATTTATAGAATAATTAGATTATTTACAATCATATTCTATTATAAAATAATAGTATGATAATTTAAATATATTCATAATATTCTTTTTTTACTATTGATACAATAACATTATTCTTTTCAAATATTATGCAATACAAAAATAATTTATTTATAAGTATAAACAAAGAACTTATACAATTAAATATAAACTTACAAAAAATGGTGACAGCTCAGCATCCTATTTTATATGCAGCAGCAGAACACTTATTTAGTGCAGGAGGTAAACGCATTAGACCATCTATCATTCTACTAATAGCTACAATTACAACAAATAATAAAAGAATATGGCCCGAACATAAAAGACTAGCTGAAATTACTGAAATAATACATACAGCAAGTTTAGTACATGATGATGTAATAGATGACTGTGAAACTAGAAGAGGAATTAATACTGTACATAATATCTTCAATACACGCATAGCTGTTCTTGCTGGAGACTTTTTATTTGCTCAATCTTCATGGTATTTAGCTAATTTAAAAAATTTAAAAGTAGTTCAAATAATATCTAAAGTTATTACTGATTTTGCAGAAGGGGAAGTTAGGCAAGGACTTACTAATTTTGATACAAGTATTTCAATAGAGGATTATATAGAAAAATCTTTTTATAAAACAGCCTCACTAATTGCTTCTAGTTGTAAGGCTACTACTGTATTAAGTAATCGAAATGAAGAAATACAAAACGATTTTTATTTATATGGAAAACACATAGGTTTAGCATTCCAAATTATAGATGATATATTAGACATAACTAGTTCTTCTGATAATTTAGGAAAACCTGCTGGTTCTGATTTAAAAAATGGCAATTTAACAGCTCCATTGATTTTTGCACTAGAAAACAATAAACAATTATATAAACTAATTAATACAGAATTTCAAAATAATAAAGATATAAAAATAGCTATTAACATTATAAAAAAAAGCAATGGTATACAAAAAGCTAAAGATTTAGCAGAAGAACATATTCAATTAGCAATACAAATAATTAATCATAAATATTCATGTAAAAATACAAAAATTTTAATCTTACTTAGCCAATATATATTAAATAGAATTAATTAATACACTTTTTATCTTTATTCTTTTATCAATATAGATTTTACAATAAATTCAAATGCTAACTTATCTATAATAGATAATTGCGCTAACATTTTACGATTTAATGCCACTTTAAATTTTTTCAAATAATAAATAAATTGACTATAATTAATATTATAAATACGAATAGCGGCATTTATACGAACAATCCATAAACGTCTATAATAACGTTTTTTATTTTTTCTACCTATATATGAATATTTTAACGATTTTAATACTTGTTGCTTTGCAGTACGAAATAATTTAGAATGTGAACCTCGAAAACCTTTAGCTAACTTTAATATTTTTTTTCTTCTTTTACGAGCAATATTACCTCTTTTAACACGTGTCATAATATATGTAATTTTTTAAACTAAAAATGATCTAAAATAAATAATAAATATTCTTCAAAGAGCTTGATTTTAAATCAATTAATATAAATAAGGCAAACTATTTTTAAGATTATTTTTATCATATGGACTAATTATATCAACTTGACGTAATTTTCGCTTACGTTGACTTGTTTTTTTCTGTAATAAATGGCTACGGTTAGATTTATGTCTAATTAACTTACCATTAGATGTAATTTTAAAACGTTTTTTAATAGATTTTATTGTTTTGAGTTTATACATAAATAAATAATAATACAAATAAAAAAATAGATAAATAATTATAGACTGTATTTAGAATAATAGTCTATTTTTATTAATTATTTAGTTAACGATAATATAGATATTGTTAAGAAAGTTTTTTTCGAAAGTTATTCATTGAATTTAAAAGTAACATCAACATAATTTTAATCAGATTAGAATTTAATTCTTGAAACATTTTCATATTTAAATTAAAAGAAATATTAGCTTCAGCTATAATTTGTTCTATTTGTTGATCATTTAAAGGTATATTATTTAATGAATCACGATATAAATCTTTGAATAATTTATCATCATCAATAGATTTAAAATTATAAAACGATGTTCCTAAATCACTAGGCAAATTCATAGCATTTTGAGCTATTTTTTTTAAAATTTGACCACCAGATAAATCACCCATATAACGAGTATAAGCATGAGCAATTAATAATTCAGGTTGATGAGAACCAACATTATGAATTCTATCAACATAAATTTGTGTTGCCAACGACGGTTCAACCTGATTTGACCAATCTAAACCATAATAATATTCTAAATCTTCTACAAGATTTGAACGCCTATAAAGTTCAGGAAAGTAAATAGACTTAATAGCTATATGATTTTTATTTTTTTCTATTTCTTCTTCTATAGCTACATAAACAAAGAAAAAATTAGCTACTAATTTGCGATAAGATTTTTTATCAACTACACCACCAAGAAAAGACTTAACAAAACTGACATTTTCGGCCATGCTATGTGACTTAGTTGTTCCTTCACGCAGTTGCTGGGCTAAATTAGTAGACATAGATATTCCCCTATAAATTAATTATTAATTTAAGATATGTATTATATATAGATAAAAGTATATAAAAACTTTAATCTTAAAATTATAGATATTATAAATAATAATAAACTTTTATCATATTTTAGTATATTAAATATTTTAAAGCAAAATAAACTATACAAATAATATAATTAATCTATATAGAACGAAAATATTCTTTAGAATTAACAGGATTACTAACAATTGTTGATTCGCCTGGTTGCCAATTAGCAGGACATACTTCATCTGGATGATTTTGTACATATTGAATTGCTTGTAAAGATCTTAATGTTTCTTCTACGCTTCTTCCAACATCTAAATTATTTACTAGAGAATGCTGTATAATACCTTCTTGATCAATAATAAATAATCCTCTTAAAGCTTTACCATCTTCCATTAATAGATTATATGATAAACTAATTTTTTTTGTTAAGTCTGAAACTAAAGGATAATTTAAATGTCCTAAACCACCTGAATCACGATCCATTTGTAACCATGCTAAGTGACAATATTCACTATCAACAGATATAGCTAAAACTTCGGCATTTAAAGATTTAATTCTTTCATATACATCACTAAACGCTGTAATTTCTGTAGGACAAACAAAAGTAAAATCTAAAGGATAAAATAATAAAATTATATATTTACCTAAATAATCAGATAATTTAATTTGCTTAAACTCTTGTTCATAAACAGCAGTTGCAGAAAAATCAGGAGCACGATCACCAACTTGAATACAATTTTCACTTAATACCATTATATTTAACTAATAAATTAAAATATTCAACAATAATATAACATAATACAGTAATTTTAATTTTATAATATTTTTATAGAGATAGCGGGGAATGGATTTGAACCATTGACCTTCGGGTTATGAGCCCGACGAGCTACCAGACTGCTCTACCCCGCGATTAATTAAGTATATAACATATATACCGATAATTCAAAGAAATCTATATAAACAATAAATTAATAAAAAAATAAAACATAAAATAAAACATGTATATCTAATCCTTATTAAATAAGGTAAAATTTGATATAAACCAACTAATCTATCCTGTGTTAAACTAGCTGCTGTTTTAATCCAAATTTGACCATCATACCAACCAGATTCTTCATAAAATATTGTTGCACTTAAAAGTCGCTTAACAATATAAGACCAGCCTAGATATAATCTAATAAATATAAAAAATAATATTGTATTAACAATTAATAAATCAATTATACATATTTTATACAAACTTATTTGATTTATAAATAAAAAAATAAGTATCAAACCCCAATATATAAATAAAGATGAAAACACAAAGAGTATAGTTGAACTGAAATCTTTAATTTCATAAGTAGACCATGAAAATAACCAAGATCTTTTTAGAGCTAAATATTCATTAAGAGGTTGTTGATCAAAAGGTACAGGACAATTATTTCTTAAAATAGACATAAATTTATTAAAATGTATTAATATAAACTAATTTGTAAAAACCTATAGAATAATAAATTTTATATTTTAAAATAAGTAACAAAAATAATAGTTAGAATAAAAAATATAGTTATACTAATAGTTATTATTTTTTGAATTAATACTTGATTAGTACTAAAATTTAAAAACTTATTTTGATTAATAAAACTACTCATGTTATTGCTATTAGGACTATTCGTTAATATTAATATTATTATTAATAAACTTACAATGTAAAAAAAAAATTTAATCATAAAAAAATATAAAAAATATATTTAAAAGAATGTAAAGTAAAATAATTTAAAAATTTTCAAAAAATATTTTAAAATATTTTACATATAAAAACAACTAATATATTAAAAAAATAAATATTTTTATTCACCTTGTATTTTTAATAAAACAAAACCCAAAACTAAACCAAACAATATCAAAATAGGGCTAATTAGAGCAGTAATTAATATTTCATTAATCATATGCTTACCTCCATAATAAAAATTATTTTAAAAACCATTTCTACCCCAAACTACTAATGCAACAGAAAAAGTTACAAGTGCCAATAATGAGCCCCATCCTAGACTTAAAATATCTATCATTATTCTATAATACCTTAATATGTAAAATTTATTTTTAATTAATCTACTAATATAATAACTTCCATAATAATAATAAAATAACAAATAATAGTTAAAGAAAAAAATTAAGAAATGTAAATTTTTAACAACTATATATCAAGAAATTATGACTTAGAGTTAGTATAAAATAAATATTGCAAGATTTTATTTAATATAAATAAATCATTTTCTAAAATTATAAAGATCAATTATGCAAATTACTAACAAAGAAATAAATACAAATAAAAAAATCAAAGAAACATTATTAACTCCAAGATTTTATACAACTGACTTTAACGCAATGGCAGAATTAGATATTTCACTAAATACTGAAGAATTTCAAGCTTTATTAAAAGAATTTCGAACAGATTATAATAAACAACATTTTATTAGAGATGAAGAATTTGATCAATCATGGAACCATCTAGACAAAAAAACAAAAGCAATGTTTATTGAATTTTTAGAAAGATCATGTACAGCTGAATTTTCTGGTTTTCTATTATATAAAGAATTATCTAGAAGACTAGAAAAAACTAATCCTGTTATTGCAGAATGCTTTTTACTTATGTCTAGAGATGAAGCTAGGCATGCAGGATTTTTAAATAAAGCAATTGGTGATTTTAATTTATCATTAGATTTAGGGTTTTTAACTAAAAGTAGAAAATATACTTTTTTTTCCCCTAAATTTATTTTTTATGCAACATATTTATCTGAAAAAATTGGATATTGGAGGTATATTACTATATATAGACACTTAGAAAAACATCCTAAGTATCGTATATACCCTATTTTTAAATTTTTTGAAAATTGGTGCCAAGATGAAAATAGACATGGAGATTTTTTTGCCGCTCTTTTAAAATCTCAACCAGACTTATTAAATAACACAAAATCAAAATTATGGTGCAGATTCTTTTTATTAAGTGTATTTGCAACTATGTACTTAAATGATTTTCAAAGATCAGATTTTTATAAATCAATTGGTTTAGATGCAAGACAATATGATATGCAAGTAATCAGAAAAACAAACGAAAGTGCATCAAGAATATTTCCTATTGCTTTAGATATTGATAAACCAGAGTTTTTCCAATATTTAGATTTATGTGCTTCGCAAAATAAAATGTTAATCGAAATAAAAAATAATAAACAGAATATAGTAACTCAATCTATAAAGAAAATATCTATATACACTAACTTATTTATAAATCTAATTAAACTATATTTAATACCTCCAGTAGAGTCATCTCAAATATTAAATACTGTGAAATAAAAAAATAGCAATATAAATAAAATTATATTGCTATCAGAATAATATAAAATGTAAAGCTTTATTTTTTTTATTAATATACAATAGATAGAATATTATAATAATTTATATATATAAAATAAATATCAACTTATAAAATGAATAATACAATTAATTTTAAGATGCCTTCACCTACATTTGGTGGTAGTACTGGTGGTTGGCTAAGAGCTGCTGAAATAGAAGAAAAATATGCTATTACTTGGACTAGTAAAATTAAACAAATCTTTGAAATGCCAACTGGTGGAGCAGCAATTATGACTGAAGGAGAAAATTTATTATATTTAGCAAAAAAAGAACAATGCTTAGCTTTAAGTAATCAATTAAAAATCACATTTAAAATATTTGACTTTAAAATTTATAGAATTTTTCCTAATGGAGAAGTTCAATATTTACACCCAAAAGATGGTGTTTTTCCTGAAAAATCAAATGAAGGTAGAATTGGTGTAGGGAATATACAACATAATATTGGCAAAAATGATAATCCAATAAACAAAAAATTTACAGGAAAAGCTACTTACGAATAAACATATATAAAAAAGACTATAATTCAATAAGAATATCTATATTATTGTAGTTATAGCTTTTTTTTGATATTATTTTCGTATGAATTAAGGAGAGGTGGTAGAGTTGGTTTATTGCGTCTGATTTGAAATCAGATGAACTGTAAAGTTCCGTGGGTTCGAATCCCACCCTCTCCGTTAATATTTATATAAATTTATTACTTATATATAGTTAAAATATTTAATTAACTATCTTTTTCTGGATTTACTGCATTTTCAATAAATTTTACTGCCTCATCCAAAGTAGCTATTTTTTCAGCATCTTCGTCAGGTATCTCTATACTAAACTCTTCTTCAATAGCCATTACTAATTCTACTGTATCTAAAGAATCTGCACCCAAATCATTTGAAAAATTAGCTTCTAAAGTCACGTTTTTTTTATCTACACCTAATTGCTGTACAACAATACCTTGAACTTTCTCAAAAATATTTAACTTTGTTTCTTTTAATGACATAAAAACTCCCTTCTAAAATTATATTACAATTAATATATATTGACCTGTATCTATAGTAAAAATAAGAAACATAAATATAAAAAAGAAAACTAAGTAAATTAGCGAGGATAAATTATTATTTTTCTTTGGTTTTCTCCAGCAAAACTACTAGATTTAAAATTATAAAAGTTAATTAAATCATATTGCAGTTTTCTAATATTAGAAAACTGAGGCAGTAATTCCACAGATTCTTTTTTTATAATAATAATTTTTTCTATAGCAAGTTTTACTTCTAATAAAGCATTAATTTCTAATATGCTTTTATTCTTTAATAAATAATTTAAATTTAGACGAGAAATGTGATATAAACTAAACATTTGCTTGAATGCCCTTGTTATATTATTTATAGTAGCACTATGAATAGTATAGATTGTTATTTTTTTTGCTTTAGCAATTTGACGAATTTTACTATTATTTTTAATATAAGATTTAAGAGTAAGTATAATATCAGCTTTAATAAGATCCATAGTTAAAACAATTGAGAAATTTAAAGAATAAATAATCGATTCTATGTGTTTTATATTTATACCATAAACATATAAAATAATTAAATCATTATCTAAAGAAATATCTCTATTATTATTTAAATTTATTTGACTTAAAAATTTAGAATTAGATTTATCTGATTTTTTAACTAAACTATCATTTAAGGAATTAAATACTTTTATTGGATTCATATATTTTTTAGTTTTCAATCCCATCTTTAAGCTACTATCAATATGATTATTATAATTCATAAATTCTTTTGAGCAAAAACTTTCACATTCAATAGAAATTGAACCATCACTATTAAATTTACGACGCTGTAAGAATAATATTGAACCCTGTAAAATTTGATCAACAACTTTATCAACTTGTTCATGAACTATCCAACTATAACGTTCATGAATTTCAATTGCAATTTGAAAAGCTGGTAATGTTTTACGTTCTAAAATACTTTTTTGAGATCCACGTCTTTTCGCTTCATCGTCACCTAAAGTTACATATTGTATACCTCCAATTAAATCAGATAAAATCGGATTTTTAATTAAGCTCTCTAAATAATTACCATGAGCTGTGCCAACTAACTGAACACCTCTCTCAGCAATTGTACGAGCAGCTAAAGCCTCTAATTCTGTACTAATTTCATCTATAATAATCACTTCTGGCATATGATTTTCTACTGCCTCTATCATAACTTGATGTTGAAATTCTGGACGAGTTACTTGCATTCTTCTTGCTCTACCAATAGCTGGATGCGGTATATCACCATCACCTGCTATTTCATTAGAAGTATCAATGATAACAACTCTTTTTTCCATTTCATCAGCAAGCACCCTAACTATCTCTCTTATTGCTGTAGTTTTACCTACTCCAGGTTTTCCTAATAATAATATAGAATTACCTTTTTCTAACAAATCGCGAATAATACTAATTGTACCAAAAACAGCACGACCAACTCTACAAGTTAAGCCAACTATATTACCTTTTCTATTACGAATTGAGCTTATTCTATGCAAAGTAGATTCTATGCCAGCTCTATTATCGCCACTAAAATGTCCTATTTTTTTTATAGAAAAATCTAAATCATGCCAAGAAATAATAATTGATGATAAATATTCTGGACCATTAGGAAATCTAGCTTCTGGTCTCCTACCTAAATCCATAACAACTTCAATTAAAAATTCTCTATCATTATGTTGCTCTAATGGTTGCCTTACAAAATCAGGCAAAATTTTTAAAAGCTTATCTAAATCATCAGCAATTAACATTATATAAATATAAAATTTTATAAAAAAATAATTATTTATATTATGAGATAATACATCAAAAAAGATAGCAAAATTTTTTAAATTCAAATATAATAATTTTATATTTAGCTTACTATTAATCAATTATTAAAAATTAAAATAACTATTAAAATTTAATGAACAAATATTCAGTAAATATAAATATCATTCCGATGAAAACTAAATTACAAATTATGAATTATGTTAATCAAAAATCATGGATAGTAGGATATAAAAGAATTAATTCAACTTATAGAGCTCCAATTATAGAATTTAAAGATTTTACTAGAGTTTGGATGTTAAATAATGAAATAACACTAAATTTCAAATAAAAGCATATTATGAAGTATCACAATTTACATAAATATAAAAAAGACCTAATCAATTAATATGATATTTACACTAAATAACTTAAAACAATTTCTGCGCTCTATGAAAAATCATAAACTGAATCAAATTAATATACAAGGTAAAAATTTAGATATAATTATAAATAAAACTAATATTATAGATACTAAATACTATAATAATCAAACAGTTATAAAAGAAAAAAAAATCAAAAATAATAATCATAATATTTATGAAAATAAATTAAAATCTAATTATAATAATGCAATAAATAATAATATGATTGAAAATGATAAATCTACAATTTATTCAACAATAATATCTCCTATGGTAGGTACTTTTTATAGATCACCTGGACCCAATGAACCAGCATTTATTGAAAAAAATGATAAAGTACAAAATAAACAAATAGTTTGTATTATTGAAGCTATGAAATTAATGAATGAAATAGAAGCAGAAGTGTCAGGAGAAATTGTAGAAATTTTAGTAAATGACGGAGATATAGTAGATTGTGGACAAGCGTTAATGAGAGTAAAATAAATATAGAATTAATCAATTAAGATTTTAACTATTGTTAACAGATTAAAAGTAGTTCATTAAGTATAACTATAATAATATTATAGTATCATAAAAACTCACAATTGATAATTTTAATTTTGTCAGAAATATAATGTTATATAAAATAGTGAGAGTTTTATAAATTGTCTCATTGAAAAATATATAAAACAAAAATATAGGGGAAAAAGTCAATGACGATTAGCTCACAAGAGCAAGAGACAAAAAAAGTACAAGTTACTATAGATAAAAATCCAGTTTCAACATCTTTTGAAAAATGGGCAAAACCAGGTCATTTTTCTAGATCATTAGCAAAAGGACCTAGTACAACTACATGGATTTGGAACCTACATGCAGATGCTCACGATTTTGACAGTCATACAAATTCTTTAGAAGAAGTATCTAGAAAAATTTTCAGTGCACATTTTGGACAACTAGCAATTATTTTTTTATGGCTAAGTGGCATGTATTTTCATGGCGCAAGATTTTCTAACTATATAGCATGGTTAAATAATCCAACATTGATAAAACCAAGTGCACAAATAGTATGGCCAATTGTAGGACAAGAAATTTTAAATGGTGACGTAGGTGGAGGAATGCAAGGAGTACAAATAACTTCTGGTTTCTTTCAATTATGGAGATCATCAGGAATTACTACAGAATTTGAACTATATGTAACTGCTATAGGTGGTCTATTTATGGCAATACTAATGGTTTTAGCAGGATGGTTTCATTACCATAAAGCAGCACCTAAATTAGAATGGTTTCAAAATGTAGAATCTATGATGAATCACCATTTATCAGGACTACTAGGATTAGGATGCTTAGGATGGGCAGGTCATCAAATTCATATTGCATTACCGATTAATAAACTATTAGATTCTGGAATTTCACCTCAAGAAATACCTTTACCACATGAATTCATGGTAAATAGAGAATTAATGAGTGAATTATATCCGAGCTTTAGTAAAGGAATTCTACCATTTTTCACTTTAAACTGGCAAGAATATTCTGATTTTCTAACATTTAAAGGAGGACTAAATCCTATTCATGGTGGACTATGGTTAACTGATGTAGCACATCATCATCTAGCTTTAGCTGTTCTTTTCTTAATTGCAGGACACATGTATCGTACTAACTGGGGCATAGGTCATAGCATGAAAGAAATTTTAGAAGCACATAGAGGACCATTCACTGGAACAGGGCATAAAGGATTATATGAAATATTAACAACTTCATGGCATGCACAATTAGCAATTAACTTAGCTATGATGGGTTCTTTAAGTATTATTGTTGCTCATCATATGTATGCCATGCCACCATATCCATATATTGCAACAGATTATCCAACACAATTATCTCTATTTACTCATCATATGTGGATAGGAGGATTTTGTATAGTAGGAGCAGGCGCTCATGCATCTATTTTTATGGTCAGAGATTATAATCCTGCACAAAATTATGATAATGTTTTAGATAGAATAATTAGACATAGAGATGCAATAATATCACATTTAAATTGGTTATGTATCTTTTTAGGTTTTCATTCTTTTGGATTATATATTCATAATGATACAATGAGAGCATTAGGAAGATCGCAAGATATGTTTTCAGATACAGCTATACAACTACAACCTATTTTTGCACAATGGATACAAAATATACACACTTTAGCACCAAGCAATACAAGTCCAAATGCACTAGCAACTGCAAGTTATGCATTTGGAGGAGATATCATTGCTGTTGGCAATAAAATAGCTATGATGCCAATTAAACTGGGTACTGCTGATTTTATGGTGCATCATATACATGCTTTTACAATACATGTATGTGTATTAATTTTAGTTAAAGGATTTTTATTTTCCAGAAATTCTAGACTAATTCCTGATAAATCAAATCTAGGTTTTCGATTCCCTTGTGATGGACCTGGACGAGGTGGTACGTGTCAAGTATCAGCATGGGATCATGTCTTTTTAGGATTATTTTGGATGTATAATTCATTATCAATTGTATTATTTCACTTTAGCTGGAAAATGCAATCAGATGTATGGGGTAGTATTTCACCATCTGGTACTATTTCTCATATAGGAGGTGGAAATTTTGCACAAAGTGCAATCACTATAAACGGATGGTTAAGAGACTTTTTATGGGCTCAAGCATCACAAGTTATTCAATCATACGGCTCCGCACTTTCAGCATATGGCTTAATATTCCTAGGAGCACATTTTATCTGGGCATTTAGTTTAATGTTTTTATTTAGTGGACGTGGATATTGGCAAGAATTAATTGAATCTATAGTATGGGCTCATAATAAAATTAAAGTATCACCATCTATACAACCGAGAGCACTAAGTATAACACAAGGAAGAGCAGTTGGCTTAGCTCACTATTTACTAGGGGGTATAGGTACAACTTGGGCATTTTTCTTAGCAAGAATAATATCAGTAGGATAAGGAGGAAACATAATGGCAACAAAATTTCCAAAATTTAGCCAAGCAATATCACAAGATCCTACTACAAGAAGGATTTGGTACGGAATCGCAACTGCACATGATTTTGAAAGTCATGATGGAATGACAGAAGAAAATTTATATCAAAAAATATTTGCATCCCATTTTGGACATTTAGCAATTATTTTTTTATGGACATCTGGAAACTTATTTCATGTTGCTTGGCAAGGTAACTTTGAAGAATGGGTCTTAAATCCACTAAAAATTAAACCTGTTGCACATGCAATCTGGGATCCACATTTTGGACAACAAGCTGTAAAAGCATTCACAAAAAGTAGCGCAAATTATCCAGTGGACATTGCTTTTTCTGGAGTATATCATTGGTGGTATACAATAGGAATGCGAACTAATACTGATTTATATAATGGAGCAATATTCTTACTTATATTATCAGCTATTATGCTATTTGCAGGTTGGCTACATTTACAACCAAGATTTAAACCTGGATTATCATGGTTTAAAAATAATGAGTCAAGACTAAATCATCACCTTTCAGGACTATTTGGCCTAAGCTCTTTAGCATGGACAGGACATTTAGTACATGTTGCAATTCCGGAATCACGTGGACAACATGTAAGATGGTATAATTTTACACAAATGTTACCACATCCACAAGGATTAAAACCTTTTTTTACAGGTCAATGGTTTGAATATGCGACAAATCCTGACACATTACAACATTCATTTGGAACAAATGAAGGAGCAGGAACAGCAATATTAACATTTTTAGGAGGCTTCCATCCGCAAAGTCAATCATTATGGTTAACTGACATAGCACATCATCATTTAGCAATAGCAATTATTTTTATAGTTGCAGGACATATGTATAAAACTAATTGGGGTATAGGACATAACCTAAAAGATATATTAGATGCGCACAAGCCACCTAGTGGAAAATTAGGAAATGGACATAAAGGATTATATGAAACAATTACTAATTCATTACATATGCAACTAGGATTAGCATTAGGGTCATTAGGAGCAATTACTTCATTAGTAGCACAACATATGTATGCATTACCACCATATGCATTTATGGCTAAAGATTTTACAACACAAGCTACATTATATACACATCATCAATATATAGCAGGATTTTTAATGGTTGGGGCATTCGCTCATGGAGCAATATTTTTTATTAGAGATTATAATCCTGAACAAAATCAAAATAATGTACTTAGTAGAATGCTAGAACATAAAGAAGCTATTATTTCCCATCTAAGTTGGGTGTGCTTATTTCTAGGTTTTCATACACTTGGCTTATATATACATAATGATACAATGTTAGCATTTGGTACACCAGAAAAACAGATATTGATTGAACCTGTATTTGCACAATGGATTCAAGCTAGTTCAGGTAAAGCACTTTATGGATTTGATGTATTTCTATCTTCATCTTCAAATATTGCAACACAAGCTAGTAATAATATATGGTTACCAGGATGGCTAGAAGCTATAAATAGTTCAAAAAACTCTTTATTTTTAAAAATTGGTCCTGGAGATTTCTTAGTGCATCACGCAATAGCTCTAGGACTTCATACTACAACTCTAATACTAGTAAAAGGAGCTTTAGATGCGAGAGGATCAAAACTTATGCCAGATAAAAAAGACTTTGGTTATAGTTTTCCTTGTGATGGACCAGGCAGAGGTGGTACATGTGACATATCAGCTTGGGATGCATTCTATTTAGCTGTATTTTGGATGTTAAATACAATTGGATGGGTAACATTTTATTGGCATTGGAAACATATAACAATTTGGCAAGGCAATACAAATCAATTCAACGAATCATCTACTTATTTAATGGGATGGTTAAGAGATTATTTATGGCTAAATTCTTCTCCTTTAATTAATGGATACAATTCATATGGAATGAATAATTTATCTGTTTGGTCGTGGATGTTCTTATTTGGACATTTAGTATGGGCAACTGGATTTATGTTCTTAATTTCTTGGCGCGGATATTGGCAAGAATTAATAGAAACTCTTGCATGGGCACATGAAAGAACACCTCTTGCAAACTTAATTAGATGGAAAGACAAACCAGTTGCATTATCAATTGTACAAGCCAGACTTGTAGGATTAGCACATTTTTCTGTTGGATATATTTTAACATATGCAGCATTTGTGATTGCATCAACTAGCAGTAAATTTAGTTAAATAATTAACAAAAATTTGAATATAAAAAAAGATCACTTATAATAATATAAGTGATTTTTTTTATATAATTGAAATCAATTAACTAATAATATAGAATTAAATTATATTTTATTTGAAAATTAAAAAGAATAATTTAAAATAATGGCTAAAAAAAATATGATTGAACGTGAAACTAAAAGAATCAAATTAATAGAAAAATATAAACATAAGAGAGAAAAAATTAAAAAATTATTAAATCTTGAAACAGATTTTAATAATATTATTAAATTACAAAAGCAATTACAAAAACTACCAAGAAACAGTATGTTATGTAGACATAGAAATAGATGCTGGATAACAGGAAGAAGCAGAGGATTTTATAGAAATTTTGGTTTATCTAGACATGTATTACGAGAAATGTCACATGCTTGTCTATTACCTGGTATTAAAAAATCTAGTTGGTAAATTGAATATATCATTATTGAATATAAAATGCACTAAATATCATTGCTAATATTTAGAGCATTATTATACTTATAAAATAAATTCAATAAATACAATTAACTATAAACCAAATTGATTTCCACGACAATATTGTAAATAAGCTGCAACTAATAAACCCAATACAGTTATTGGGATTAAACCTAAAACTATACCAGATAAAAGAGGTTCTACCATATATAATAAAAAGATATAAAAATAATATAAATAATTAAAACAAATAAAAGCAATTACCTAAAACCAATTGCTGCCTGCCAAACAAAAGCTAATAACAAAAAAAATACAGGAATAATAGGCAAAAGATCAACTAATGGACGAAAAAGAATATAAGCGTCTGGCAATTTAGTAAAAATCATCATAGAAAAAATCATAAGATACCTCTTAAATTTAATAAAATACTATATAAAATATACATTATATACTTGTATAAATTTATAATAAATATAAATATTTTAATTATGTTTATTAACATCCAATATATTTTAACATAATCACAATTATTAAAAAATTTAATTAAGTAATCTATATAATAGATAGATAATATAGAATAATGTAAACTATTATATATTAAAAAATAAATCAAAATTTTATCAAAAATTACTACTCAAGGAAATAAAATGATATTTATAGTTCAATTTCTAGCATTTGCCTTAGTTATTTTCTCAATACCTTTAGTTGTGAGTATACCTGTAATTTTAGCATCACCTGGACAATGGGAAAAATCAAAAAATTTAATTTATACAGGATTTGGTATATGGGCAGGATTAGTCATCATAACAGGCATAGCTAATTCATTTATAGCATAAGAAAATATCTTAAAAAATATACAGTAGAATAGAAAATATCTATTCTACATTAAATAAGACAAAATCGTTTTAATCATTGACAAATAATAATTTATTTGAGACAGTCTAATTATTAATTATAAATATAGCGGGTATAGCTCAGTGGTAGAGCGCAACCTTGCCAAGGTTGATGTCGCGCGTTCGAATCGCGTTACCCGCTTAATAAAATTTAGTTAAGCTTCTTTAGAATTAGTATCTATTACTGTATCATCATCTGATCTAGTATTTTCACTACTTTTTTCATTATTATATAATGTTTGTCCTATCTCCATCATGTATTTCTGTAATTCATCCTGTAATACCTTAATTTGATCATACTGATCTAATTTAATAGCTTCTCTAAGCTCATCAATTTTACTTTGTATTTTCTGCTTATTAACCTCATCAATTTTATCACCTAATTCATTAATTTGATTCTGAGACTGATAACATAAAGAATCTGACTGATTTTTTAAATCAACTTGATCACGTTTTTGTTTATCTAAATTAGCATTTTCTTCAGCATTTTTAACCAATTGTTCAACTTCTTCTTTAGGCAACGTAGAAGCACCTGTAATTGTAATAGATTGCTCTTTACCAGTACCTTTATCTTTAGCAGTTACTGATAAAATGCCATTTGCATCTATATCAAAAGTAACTTCTATTTGAGGAATACCTCGAGGAGCTGGCATAATACCATCTAATCGAAAAGTCCCTAAACTTTTATTATCTTTAGTAAATTCTCTTTCACCTTGTAAAACATGTATTTCTACATTAGGCTGATTATCAACAGCTGTAGAAAAAACTTCAGATTTTTTTGTAGGAACAGTTGTATTACGTGCAATAATTTTAGTCATTACACTACCTAAAGTCTCAACACCTAAAGATAATGGCGTTACATCTAATAATAAAATATCTTTCACTTCACCAGCTAATACTCCTGCTTGAACTGCAGCACCTATTGCAACTACTTCATCTGGATTAACACTTTGATTAGGCTCTTTACCAATATATTCTTTTACTAGATTTTGAATAGCAGGAATTCTTGTCGAACCTCCAACTAAAACAATTTCATCTATATCACTAGTATTTAATTGAGCATCTTTAAGAGCATTATTAACAGGTATTTGACAACGAGAAATTAAGTCTGAACATAGATCTTCAAATTTAGAACGTGTAATATTATTTTCTAAATGTTTTGGACCAGTATCAGTTGATGTAATAAATGGTAAATTAATATCTGTTTGAGATACACTAGATAATTCCATTTTTGCTTTCTCAGCTGCTTCTGTCAATCTTTGTAAAGCTTGTCTATCTTTACTTAAATCTATACCCTCAGCATTTTCAAAATCCTTAACTAACCATTCAACAATTTTACGATCAAAATCATCTCCACCTAAATGAGTATCACCAGAAGTAGATAACACCTCAAATACTCCATCACCTACTTCAAGAATAGAAACATCAAATGTTCCACCGCCAAGATCAAAAACTAAAATAGTTTCATTACTTTTTTTATCTAAACCATAAGATAAAGATGCTGCAGTTGGTTCATTAATAATTCTTAATACATCTAAACCTGCAATTTGCCCTGCATCTTTTGTAGCCTGCCTCTGAGAATCATTAAAATAAGCAGGAACTGTAATTACTGCTTTTGAAATATTTTGACCTAAATATGTACTTGCATCTTCAACTAACTTTCTTAAAACTTGCGCTGAAATTTCTTCTGGTGCAAAACTTTTATTTAATGCAGGGCATTCTAATTTAATAGCAATACTATTATCAGTTTTAATATCATAAGATAATTGCTTTAATTCAGCACTTATCTCATCATATTTACGACCAATAAAACGTTTTACAGAATAAAAAGTATTTTCTGGATTCATTACTGCTTGTCTTTTAGCAATATTACCAACTAATTTATCCTGCTTTTTTGTATACGCAACTACTGAAGGCGTTGTTCTCAAACCTTCTTTATTAGATATAACTGCAGGATTACCACCTTCCATAACTGCCACAACTGAATTTGTTGTACCTAAATCAATTCCTACTACTTTAGTCATTGAAAAACTCCAAATAAATTTAAAATATAAATATAATTTTATATATAATCAATATCTAAATAGTGCAATAAATTAACAAATATATAAAGTAGTAATTACCGAATAACAGATAAAGAATATTTTTTTACTTGAAAATTAAATTAAATTAAAAGATAATATAAATACATATTTTTTTAGGGCTTACTTGTAAAATTTTATCGATATTTAGGAGAAATATTAATGTCAATTGGAATGCTAGGAAAAAAAATTGGAATGACTCAAATATTTGATGATAAAGGTTCTGCTATACCTGTAACAATTATTGAAGTGGGACCATGTACAATTACATCTATAAATAATAATAATCAAAATATACAAATTGGATATCAAGATATTAATCCACAAAAATTAAAAAAACCAAATATCGGACATTTTAATAAAATTAAAGTACCATGCTTTAAATATTTAAAAGAATATAAAGTTAACTCTTTAATAAATGTAAAAATAGGAAAAATACTTACTGTAGAACAATTTAAAACCGGTAATATAATAAATATTTCAGGAATTAGTATTGGAAAAGGATTTAGCGGTTATCAGAAACGACATCACTTTAGTAGAGGACCTATGTCACATGGATCAAAAAACCATAGGCAACCTGGTTCTATTGGCGCAGGTACAACACCAGGTCGAGTTTTTCCAGGAAAAAAAATGGCTGGTAGAATGGGCGGAAAACAAATAACTATCAAAAATTTACAAATTATTGATATAAATAGCAAAAATAATATAATGGTAATAAAAGGTGCTATACCAGGCAAAAATGGTAATATCATCTATATTTATAAAAAATAAAAAATGACTATTAAACAAAAATTAACATACTTAATCGAAACAAAGCAAAATGAAATACATGAGTATCCATTATCTCTTAATATTATTAATGACTCTAAAAAACAGATGTATATCATACATAAAGTATTAAAAAAACAATTAATTGAATCTAGACAAGGAAATGCGCATACTAAAACACGTAGTGAAATAAGAGGTGGTGGTAAAAAGCCTTGGAAACAAAAAGGAACTGGGAGAGCTAGAGCTGGATCTATAAGATCACCTTTATGGAGAGGTGGTGGTGTAACTTTTGGCCCAAAAAGTAAAATTTATAAATCTAAAATTAATAAAAAAGAAAAAAGACTAGCTATTCAAACATTAATATATAACAAATTCACTAATACGTTAATTATTAATGATTTTATACAAAATTCAGATAAACCAAGCACTAAGATAATTGTAAAACAATTAAATAATATTGGTATTAATACAGATCAAAATAATAAAATATTATTAATCGTTGAGAAAAAAAATACTAACATGTATTTATCTATTCGTAATTTAAACAATATTGAATTAATTACAGCAAATAATATCAATATTATATCTTTACTAAAAGCAAAAAAGATATTAATAACAATTAATGCTCTTAAAATAATTAACAAAACATATAATGACTAAACAAGACGATAAAATAAAACTTTTAAATTTAATTAAATATCCTATAATTACTGATAAAACAACAAAAGATATAGAAAATAATATATATTGCTTTGCTGTAGATAAGTATGCTAATAAATTAAAACTTAAAAAAGCAATTGAATATATTTTTGATGTAAAAGTAAAAAAAATTAATACATTAAATAGTCCACCTAAAATAAAAAAAATTGGAAAATTTAAAGGAAAAAAATCAAGACATAAAAAGGCTATTATAAAATTATATAATCAGTATACAATTAATTTATTTGAAGATAATTAATTTTTCATTACAAACTATTATTATGACTATCCGTTTATACAAAGCATATACACCGGGCACAAGAAATAGAACTGTATCAACATTTACAGACATTACAACTAATAAACCAGAAAAATCTTTATTAAAACCAAAACATTATTATAAAGGTCGAAATAATAGAGGTATAATTACTTCAAGACATAAAGGAGGTGGTCATAAAAAAAAATATAGAATAATTGATTTTAAGAGAAATAAAATTGATATATCAGGCAAAGTAGCAGAAATTGAATATGATCCAAACAGAAATGCAAGAATAGCTTTATTACACTATGAAGATGGAGAAAAAAAATATATTTTGCATCCACGTTCATTAAATATAGGCAGTAAAGTAATTTCTGGCCCTAACGTTCCCATAGAAGTAGGAAATGCCTTGCCATTAGAACAAATACCTTTAGGTACAGCTGTTCATAATATAGAAATTAAACCACAAAGAGGTGGACAAATCGTAAGAGCTGCTGGTACATATGCACAAATTGTAGCTAAAGAAGGTAAATTTATTACGCTTAAATTACCTTCAAGTGAAGTGCGAATAATTAATAATCAATGTTATGCTACTATTGGACAAGTAGGCAATATAGATGCCAGCAACATTACTATTGGCAAAGCTGGAAGAAATAGATGGTTAGGTAAAAGACCAACAGTACGTGGTGTAGTTATGAATCCTATTGATCATCCACATGGTGGAGGAGAAGGACGTTCTCCTATTGGTAAAACACATCCTGTAACACCTTGGGGCAAACCTGCTTTAGGACAAAAAACTCGTAATCGCAAAAAGTATAGTAATAAGTACATATTACGCCGTCGTAAATAAAATTATAAAAAATATCGCAATTATATTTAAATATGTCAAGATCATTAAATAAAGGACCATATATTGAATTCAAACTTTTTCAAAAAATTGAAAAACTTAATAAACAAAATAAAAAAGAAACCATAAAAACTTGGTCTAGATCATCAACTATTATACCTAATATGGTTGGACATACAATTGCAGTACACAATGGAAAACAACACTATCCCGTGTTTATATCAGATCAAATGGTTGGACATAAACTTGGAGAATTTATTCCTACAAGAACATTTAGAAGCCACATAAAAAACGATAGAAAAACAAGAAAATAATTAATTATATAAAACTTCAATTACATGCAATCTCAAGCAATTGGCAAATATTTAAGATTATCAACTCATAAAGTTAGAAGAGTATTAGATCAAATTCGGGGAAAAAATTATAATGAAGCTAGATTAATATTAGAATTTATGCATTATAAACCATGTAAAATAATTACAAAAATTTTAGAATCTGCAGCTAATAATATTTCTCAAGAAAATAATAAAATAGATAAAAAACAACTTATTATAAAAAAAGCTTTCGCAAATAAAGGACCAAGTTTAAAAAGATTTCAACCAAGAGCACAAGGAAGAGCATTTCCTATACATAAACCAACATGTCATATAACAATCATAGTAGAAATTATTTAAATATATAACTATATTTCAGATAAAATGGGACAAAAAACACATCCATCAGGATTTAGAATCGGTATTACGCAAACACATAAATCATCTTGGTTTTCTAGTATGAAATTATATTCTACAATAATTCAAGAAGATTATAAAATTAGATCATATATAGAAAAAATATTACATAAAGCAAATATATCTTTAATTAATATTGAAAGAAAGTTAGATCAAACAGAAATTTATTTACACACAGCAAGACCTGGAGTAGTCTTAGGAAAAATGGGAACTGGTATAGCAAATATAAAAGAAGAATTAGAAAAACAATTACATGCTTCCACTAAAATTAGAATTAATGTAATTGAGATAACAGAACCAGATAAAGAAGCTATCTTACTTGCGGAATGGATAGCACAACAATTAGAAAAAAGAATTGCATTTCGTCGTGCCGTTAGACAAGGCATACAAAGAGCACAAAAGGCTAATATTGCTGGCATAAAAATTCAAGTAGCTGGTAGGTTAAATGGATCAGAAATAGCAAGAAAAGAATGGGTACGTGAAGGAAGAGTGCCTTTACAAACTCTTCGAGCAGATATTGATTATGCATATACTAGAGCTCATACAATATATGGTATTTTAGGAATTAAAGTATGGCTATTTAAGGGAGAAAAAATTGATAAGCTTCATTAAATTATAAACTAATAATATTAATAACACTATGTTAAGTCCTAAAAAAACAAAATTTAGAAAACAACATCGCGGACGTATGAAGAATCGTGCTAGCAAAGGCAATACAATTATTTTTGGAGAATATGGATTACAAACAATAGAACCTATATGGTTAACATCAAGACAAATTGAAGCAACTAGAAGAACAATAACAAGATATGTTAAAAGAGGTGGCAAGCTTTGGATTAGAGTATTTCCTGATAAGCCAATAACAGCTAGACCTGCAGAAACTCGTATGGGATCAGGTAAAGGAGCACCTGAATATTGGGTTGCTGTAATAAAACCTGGACACATTTTATTTGAAATTGCAGGAGTAACTAAAAATGCAGCTAAGCAAGCAATGTTATTAGCATCATATAAATTGCCAGTAAAAACTAAATTCATTAGTAAACAAATTTAATTACAATTAAATAATTTATAGAATATCATATGACATCTAATAAAATAATAGATTCTTCTAAATTAACAATGGAAGAAATTAATAAGCAAATCATTACATTAAAAAAAGAATTATTAATCTTAAAAATTAAAAAATCTACAAAACAAACAGTTAAACCTCATCTTTTAAAGATAAAAAAAAATAAAATTGCTCAAATGCTCACTATAAAAACTTTATATATGAATAAAAAATAATAAAATGAACAAAGAAACCTCAGGAATAGTTGTTAGTAATAAAATGAATAAAACAATCATAGTAGCTGTCAAAAAACAAATATCACATAAAAAATATGGAAAAATAATATTAAAAACGAATAAATATTATGCTCATGACGAAAATAATACATGCAATATTGGCGATATAGTAAAGATACAAGAAACAAGACCTCTAAGCAAAAATAAACGCTGGAAATTAGTTGAATTAATAAAAAAACAATGATACAAACACAAAGTTATTTAAATATAGCAGACAATAGTGGCGCACGTAAAATTATGTGCATACGAATATTAGGAAGCAGTAATCCAAATTATGCAGGAATAGGTGATATAATTATTGGAGTTGTTAAAGATGCATCTCCTAATATGCCGATAAAACGCTCTGATATAATTAGAGCCGTAATTGTAAGAACTAAAAAAACTGTAAGAAGATCAGATGGTATGAGTATTCGTTTTGATGATAATGCAGCTATTATTATCAATAAAGAAAATAATCCAAGAGGTACACGTGTATTTGGACCTATTGCAAAAGAATTAAGAGACAAAAATTTTTCTAAAATTATATCATTAGCACCAGAGGTAGTATAATCAATATGAAAAAAAAAATAAATCTAAAAACAGGAGAAACTGTACAAATAATATCCGGTAAATATAAAAATCAAACAGGTAAAATTAAAAAAATTTTTATAAATAAAAACAGTTTAATCATAGAAAACCTGAATATAAAAACAAAACATGTGAAACCTAAACAAACAGAAGAGAATGGTAAAATAGCAAAAATAGAAGCACCAATCCACAGATCAAATGCTAGAGCATACATTATTTCAAAATAATATATTAATATAAAAAATATCATAACTTTGCTTAATTTACAATATGAAAAGCTCATTAAAAATACTATATGAAAAAAAAATATTTCCAGAACTATTTAATAAATTTAAGTATGAAAATATTCATGAGGTACCAAAATTAGTAAAAATCACAATCAATAGAGGTATAGGAGAAGCAGCACAAAATATAAAAGCAATTGATAGAAGCATTGAAGAATTTACTTATATAACTGGTCAAAAACCTATCATTACTAAATCTAAAAAATCAATAGCAGGATTTAAAATCAGAGATAATATACCAATAGGATTAAAAGTAACTTTAAGAAGAGATAAAATGTATGATTTTTTAAATAAATTAATAAATTTATCTTTACCAAGAATTAGAGATTTTAGAGGTATAAGCTCAAAACAATTTGATGGAAGAGGTAATTATAATTTAGGATTAAAAGAACAAATAATTTTTCCAGAAATAGAATACGATCAAATAGATAAAATACGCGGTTTAGATATTAATATAATAACTACTGCTAAAACTGATAAGGAAGGTTTAATCTTATTACAAGGATTTGGCATGCCTTTTAAATTATAAAATTTAAAAATACACATAGGAGAATTATGGTTAACGATATGATTTCTGATATGCTAACAAGAATTAGAAATGCAAATCTTGCAAAACATCAAATTGTACAAGTCCCAGCTACAAAAATGACTAAAAATATTTTAAATGTATTAAGAGAAGAAGGATTTATTGCACAATTTGAAGAAATTGGAGAAAACTTAAAAAATTACTTAATTATTTCTTTAAAGTATAAAGGAAAAAATAAAAAACCTGTAATCACAGAATTAAAAAGAGTTAGTAAACCAGGCTTAAGAGTATATGCTAACCATAAAAATTTACCTAAAGTATTCGGAGGTATAGGAATTGCTATTATATCAACATCACAAGGAGTAATGACCGATAGAAGTGCTAGATATTTTGGATTAGGTGGAGAAGTACTCTGCTATATTTGGTAAATTAACTATGCAATAAAATAAAAAGGAAAAATTATGTCACGTATAGGTAAAAAAGAAATCATAGTACCAAAAAACATTGAAACAAATATTGATAAATCTACAATCTCTATTAGTGGAAAAAAAGGTAAATTATCTTATAATGTTTCTAATTCAATCAAAATAGAAACACAAAATAATAGAATAAAATTAATTAAACAAGATAATACTAAAAAAGCACAAGCAATATACGGATTATCTAGAAGCATAATTAATAATATGGTTATAGGTGTATCACAAGGTTTTACAAAACAACTAATTATTCAAGGAGTTGGATATAGAGCACAAATGGAAGGTAAATCACTCATTCTAAATGTAGGATATAGTCATCCTGTAAAAATACAACCTCCGAATAATATTGAAATTAAAGTAGAAAATAATACTAGTATTACAATTCATGGCATTAATAAAGAAATTGTCGGACAAACAGCAGCCAAGATTCGCGCTATTAGACCACCAGAACCTTACAAAGGAAAAGGTATCAAATATGAGAATGAAACTATTAGAAGAAAAATTGGTAAAGCTGGCAAATAGCAAATAATACTCAAGATTCAATATTACTATATTTTATGAAAAAAAAAATAATAGGCACCCTGAAACGTCCAAGATTATATGTATTTAAATCAAATAAACATATTTATGCACAATTAATTGATGATCATAATAATAAAATTTTAACAAGCAGCTCAAGTATATCAAAAGATATAAAAAATAATATAAATAATTATGCCAACTGTGAAACGGCAAAAATCATTGGTAAAAATATAGCTATAAAACTCAAAGAAAAAGGAATTAATCAAATTATTTTTGATCGCGGAAACAAAATATATCATGGCAAAATAAAAGCATTGGCAGAAGCAACAAGAAATGAAGGTATTAATTTTTAAAATAAAGATAAATTATGAAAAAAAAAGTTTCAAAAAATAAAGAAGAAACAAGATGGGAAGAAAGAGTTGTACAAATAAAGCGAGTAACTAAAGTTGTAAAAGGAGGAAAAAAGTTAAGTTTTAGGGCCATTTTAGTAATTGGCAATGAAAAAGGCCAAATCGGAGTAGGCGTAGGCAAAGCTAGTGATGTAGTTGGAGCAGTAAAAAAAGGTGTTACAGATGCTAAAAAACATATTATATATATACCTTTAACAAAATATTATTCTATACCACATACTATTTTAGGAAAATCAGGAGCAGCAAAAATAATTTTAAGGCCTTCAGCTACAGGATCAGGTGTAATTGCTGGAGGATCTACTAGAACAGTTTTAGAATTAGCAGGTATTAAAAATATACTTGCTAAACAATTAGGATCAAATAATACACTTAATAATGCACGTGCTGCTTTAGATGCTTTAAAGAATTTAAGAACGTTTGAAGAAACAGCTAAAAATAGAGATATTACATTAGAGTATTTATATAAATAAGAAACAAATAGTATATAAATATAAGAAATGAAAAAAAAAAATAAACTTTTTAAAAAAATTATTATAACAATATTAATTCTTATAATATGTAGAATAGGTATTTTTATACCTATTCCTGGTATAAATCATGAAGAATTTAATGATAGTATGCAGAAAAATGGCTTTATTAATTTTTTAAATATTTTTTCTGGTGGTGGTTTTTCAACTATAGGCATATTTGGATTAGGAATCATTCCATATATAAATTCTTCTATTATTACACAACTATTAACAAAAATTATACCAAAACTAGAAAAATTACAAAAAGAAGAAGGAGAAATCGGTAAACAAAAAATTATACAAATAACAAGATATTTTACATTATTATGGGCATTAATACAAAGTTTTTCGATTACTCTATGGATTAAACCATATACTTTTAACTGGAACAATTTTTTTGTATTCGATTGTATATTAATATTAACTACGGGCTCCATAATTATTATGTGGTTTTCTGAAATTATTACAGAATATGGAATAGGAAATGGAGCATCTCTACTAATTTTTCAAAATATCATATCTAACATACCACAAAATTTAAAGAACTATACTATTGATATAAATAGTATTACAAATATAAAAAAATTTATAATACTATCAATATTAAGTATTAGCATATTAATGATTAATATTTTAATTCAAGAAAGCAAAAGAAAAATTACTATAATTTCTGCAAAACAACTAGGAACAATTAATCAAGTAAATCCACAAAGTTATATACCTTTAAAAATTAATCAAGGCGGTGTTATGCCAATTGTCTTTGCTTCAGCAGCAATGACATTACCTGCATATGCAATAAATATATTAAATAAAAATAATTCAGAAATATTAAAAAACATAATATTACCAAATAGTATATTTTATATCTTAACTTATTCTATACTAATTATAATTTTTAGTTATTTTTATTCATCTATGATTTTAAATCCTGAAGATATAGCACAAAATTTAAAAAAGATGGGAGCAAGTATACCAAATACTCGACCAGGGTATGCTACAATAACATATTTACAGAATATTATTAATAAATTAACTTTTATAGGAGCTATATTTTTATTGATAATAGCACAATTTCCTTCTATTCTTTTTAATATAACCAAAATAAATACTTTTAAAGGATTAGGAGCTACGTCAATACTTATTTTAGTTGGTGTTGCAATAGATACAGCAAAACAAATTCAAACATATATAATTTCAGAACAATATGATAATATGATTGAATAATAATTTAATTATATATTTTTTTATTAATAAAACATATGAAAGTTAGAGCATCTGTAAAAAAAATATGCGAAAAATGCAAAATAATACGTAGAAATAGAAATATTATGGTAATCTGTGAAAATCCAAAACATAAACAGAAACAAGGATAACAAATAAAGGAGTATAGTTTTATATGGCTAGAATTGCAGGAGTAGACTTACCGAAAAATAAAAGAATTGAAATCGGACTGACATACATATATGGAATAGGTATATCTAGATCTAAAAAAATTCTAAAAATTAGTAATATAAATCCTAATATCATTATTAAAAATCTAAATGATGATCAAATTATTGCAATCAGAAATATACTAAATAATGAATATGAATTAGAAGGAGATTTAAAAAGATTAGAAAATATAAATATAAAAAGATTAATGGATATTGGAACTTACAAAGGTAAACGCCATAGATTAGGTTTACCATTACGTGGACAAAGAACGCGCACAAACGCTAGAACTAGAAGAGGAGGAAAAAAAACAATAGCTGGTAAGAAAAAAGCTCCTAGAAAATAATTTATAGAAAATTTAAACTATATCAATATACCTAAACAAAAAAATTATATAATAAAAAACTATGGCTAGACAAGCAAAAAAAAACCAAAATAAAAGTAAAAAAAATATTATTAATGGAATTACTCATATAAAATCGACTTTCAATAATACAATTATCACAATAACAGATCTACAAGGGGAAACTATAGCATGGTGTTCATCAGGTGCCTGTGGATTTAAAGGTGCAAAAAAAAGTACACCATTTGCAGCACAAACAGCAGCAGAAAAAGTAGCTAAATATGCAATGGAATATGGCATTAAACAAACAGAAATAATGGTAAATGGTCCTGGTGCAGGAAGAGAAACAGCTATACGAGCAATACAAGCTACTGGAATAGAAATAACTCTAATAAAAGATATCACACCAATACCACATAATGGATGTAGACCACCTAAAAAAAGAAGAGTTTAATAAAAAAATTATACATATTTTATAACTTGATTAAGGAATTTTTAATGACTCATTTTCAAATTGAATGCATAGAGTCAAAAACAAAAGGAGCACGAGAACAATATGGACATTTTGTTTTAGAACCTTTAAAAAAAGGACAAGGAATTACAGTAGGAAATTCTTTACGCAGAACAATATTATCAGATTTACAAGGTTCTGCAATTGTTGCTGTAAGAATTGCTGGTATTAATCATGAATTTTCTACAATTACTGGTGTAAGAGAAGATGTATTAGAAATTTTACTCAATCTCAAAGAAATAGTACTAAAAAGTAATTATTCAGAACCTCAAATTGGTAGATTAAGAATACAAGGACCAGCTATTATAACAGCTGGTTTATTTGATTTACCTCCAAATATAGAAATAATTGACCCAAAACAATATATTGCAACTGTATGCAATAATACTATCTTTGAAATGGAATTTAGAATTGAAAAAGGTAATGGATATCGTTTAATTGAAAAAGGTATTGACAATAAATCTATTGATTTCTTACAAATTGATGCTGTATTTATGCCAGCTAAAAAATTTAATTATACTGTAGAAGAAAAAAAAATAAATACGACAATTACACAAGAAAAACTATTTATAGAAATATGGACAAATGGTAGTTTATCTCCTCAAGAAGCTATAAGTCAAGGAGCAAATGTATTAACAAACCTTTTTCACCCTCTAACAAATATAAATTTTAAATCAAAAAATCATAATAACGAAAGCAAAGAAAAACAGGTTCATCAAATCTTAATTGAAGAATTACAACTATCAGTACGTGCATATAATTGTTTAAAAAGGGTAGAAATTCATTCTATTGAAGATTTATTAGATTACTCTCAAGAAGAATTATTAGAAATTAAAAATTTTGGACAAAAATCAGTAGAAGAAGTAATCGAATCATTAAAAGAAAAACTAGGTCTTAACTTAAACTTAAATAAGGAAAAAATTTAACAAAAACTGCAAATATTAAATATATAATACAATTAATAAAAAATACACCATATTTATACTATATATATTAAACAAATAAAAATATCATGTTAATAAATAAAAATATCACTTATATTGAAAAAAAGAAAAACATAACTAAATGGTATATTATAGATGCTAAAAATCAAAATTTAGGTAGATTGAGTACACAAATTGCATATCTATTAATCGGAAAAAACTATAATACCTATACTCCATATTTAAAAAATTCTATTAATATAATTGTAATTAATTCAAAATTTATTAATATAACAGGCAAAAAGAAAGAGCAAAAAACATATAAAAAACATTCAGGTAAACCAGGAGGACTAAAAATAGAAAATTTTCAACAATTAAACCAAAGAATACCTAATAGAATTATAGAAAAAGCTATTAAAGGTATGTTACCAAAAAATACTTTAGGAAGAAATTTATTTAAACAATTAAAAGTTTATCCAAATACTATACATCCACATTCAGCACAACAGCCTACATTATTAAAATTGCATTAAATAATATTAAGAAAAACGATGTCAACTTTATCACAAAACAATCATATTACATACTTAGGAACAGGTAGAAGAAAAAGATCTATCGCAAGAGTTCGATTAATACCTGGATCAGGTAAACTAATTATTAACGGAATACCAGGTGAATTGTATTTACAATTTAGTCCTAATTATTTAAGAATATCATGCTCACCACTAACTATTCTTGGATTAAATAAAGAATACGATATAGTTGTTAAAGCACAAGGAGGAGGACTAACTGGGCAAGCTGATGCAATTAGATTAGGTCTTGCAAGAGCACTCTGCAATATGAATCCAGCAAATCGTACAGCATTAAAATCTGAAGGCTTATTAAGTCGAGATGCAAGAATAAAAGAAAGGAAAAAATATGGTTTACGTAAAGCACGAAAAGCTCCACAATATTCAAAACGATAAATAAAAATATTACAAAATTTATAATTATATAGCTATAAAGTTTAAAAATAAAAAAATATTATGGTAAAAAAAAATATACACCCAGTATGGTATCCTAACTCCCAAGTATATTGCGACGGTAAACATGTTATGACAATTGGATCTACAAAAGAAAAACTTACCGTAGATATCTGGTCTGGAAATCATCCATTCTTTACAGGGTCACAAAAAATTATTGATACAGAAGGAAGAGTAGAAAAATTTATTAAAAAATATAAATTAAAAGAAAATGACATATAGAATAATTATCAATATTAATAAAACATTTTACCAAAGGTTTGACAGCACATTATACAATATTTATAATATATAAAATATTCACAATAAACATGAATATCCTATAAAAATTAATGCCAACTATTCAACAACTAGTAAGATCAGAAAGACAAAAATATAAGAAAAAAACAAAATCTCCAGCATTAAAAGCATGCCCACAAAGAAGAGGTGTATGTACAAGAGTATATACAACAACACCTAAAAAACCTAATTCTGCCTTACGGAAAGTAGCAAGAGTCAAGCTAACTTCTGGTTTCGAAGTAACTGCATATATACCCGGAATAGGACATAATATTCAAGAACATTCTGTAGTTTTAATTCGAGGAGGTCGAGTCAAAGATTTGCCAGGGGTTAGATATCATGTCATTAGAGGAACACTAGATTCAGCTGGAGTAAAAGAAAGAAACAATAGTCGATCAAAATATGGTACAAAAAAATCTAAAAAATAAAAGTTACATAACTTAAAAATAATATGTCACGTCGTAATATAGCAAAAAAAAGAATAATAAAACCAGATCCAATATATAATAGTAGGCTAATTAGTTTATTAATAGTACGTATACTAAAAAATGGAAAAAAAGGATTAGCACAAAAAATAATTTATGAAGCTTTAGAAATTATAAAAAATAGAACAACAAACGATCCACTAGAAATATTAGAGCAAGCAATACGTAATACAACACCTTTAGTAGAAGTTAAAGCAAGAAGAATTGGCGGATCAACATATCAAGTCCCAATGGAAGTAAGAGCTTATAGAGGAACTAATTTAGCTCTCAGATGGATTACTAAATTTGCTATTAAAAGAACAGGAACTAATATGTCTATAAAACTTGCAAATGAAATTATTGATGCTTCTAATGAAAATGGTAACTCTATTAGAAAAAAAGAAGAAACACATCGTATGGCAGAAGCAAACAAAGCTTTTGCTCACTATCGTCATTAACTAAATAAAAACTATTTAATAATTAAATTTAAGGAACATAAAATATATGGCACGCGAAAAATTTGAACGTAAGAAACCACATGTAAATATTGGCACAATTGGACATGTTGACCACGGTAAAACAACGTTAACAGCTGCTATATCAGCAACACTAGCTGCTGCTAGTCAAACAGAAGCCAAAAAATTTGATGAGATAGACGCAGCACCAGAAGAAAAAGCAAGAGGCATAACTATTAATACAGCTCATATAGAATATGAAACAGAAAATAGACATTACGCACATGTAGACTGTCCTGGACATGCAGATTATGTTAAAAACATGATTACAGGAGCTGCACAAATGGATGGAGCTATATTAGTTGTATCAGCAGCAGATGGACCAATGCCTCAAACAAGAGAACATATCTTATTAGCAAAGCAAGTAGGAGTACCTAATATTGTTGTATTTTTAAATAAACAAGATCAATTAGAAGATGATGGCGAAGATGAATTACAAGAATTAGTTGAATTAGAAGTTCGTGAAGTATTAACAAAATATGATTTTCCTGGTGATACAATTCCATTTACTGCAGGATCTGCATTATTAGCATTAGAAGTTATTACAGAAAATAATACTATACAAAAAGGAGAAAATAAATGGGTAGATAAAATTCATGCATTAATGGATGCTGTTGATGATTATATACCAACACCTAAAAGAGATACAGAAAAAACTTTTTTAATGGCAATAGAAGATGTTTTTTCAATAACTGGAAGAGGTACCGTTGCAACTGGTAGAATTGAACGAGGAATTATTAAAGTTGGCGATACAATAGAAATTGTAGGGATAGAAGAAACAAAAACAACAACTATAACAGGATTAGAAATGTTTCAAAAAACATTAGACGAAGGTATAGCTGGAGATAATATAGGAATTTTATTAAGAGGTATACAAAAACTCCAAATACAAAGAGGCATGGTCTTAGCAGAACCTGGCACTATTACACCACATACTCAATTTGAAGCTGAAGTATACATTTTAACAAAAGAAGAAGGAGGAAGACATACACCATTCTTTGCTGGATATCGTCCTCAATTTTATGTTCGTACAACAGATGTTACCGGCACAATTACTCAATTTACTGCTGATGATGGTTCAACAGCAGAAATGGTTATGCCAGGAGATAGAATTAAAATGAGTGCTGAATTAATTAATCCTATTGCAATTGAACAAGGTATGAGATTTGCTATTCGGGAAGGAGGCAGAACTGTTGGAGCAGGCGTTGTATCTAAAATTTTAAAATAAAATACAATTACATTATATTGCATAAACATTTTTAATAAAACGCATGACAAACTCAGAAAAAAATACAATAAAAATTAAGCTTAAAACATACGATAAAACTTTATTAAAAGTATCATGTAAAAGTATTATTGAAGCAATTAAAAGAACACAAGCAAAAATAATAGGACCTATACCAATACCTATAAAACGAAAAATATATTGCATATTAAGGTCACCACATGTAGATAAGGACTCTAGAGAGCACTTTGAAATTAGAATACACGGTAAATTAATTAAAATTCAAGAACCATCTTCAAAAACTGTTGATGCATTAATGAAATTAAATATACCAGCAGGTATAGATATAGAAGTTAAATTATAACTAACAATCAGTTTGACAAAGATTTAATAATAAGTTTAATTTTATGTATTAAATTTTATCAAACTGATTATCGATTAATACAAACCTTGTTCTTGATGTGTTTTGATAATACAGTCACTAATAGGATAAGTAACGCAAGTTAAAATATAGCCATGAAATATTTGTTGATCATCTAAAAACGATTGATCACTTTGATCAATTTGACCTTTATCAATTTTTCCTGCACAAGTTGAACAAGATCCTGCACGACAAGAGTATGGTAAATTTATTCCTTGCTCTTCAGCAGCATCTAAAATATATTTGTCATCCGGACATTCAATCATAACCATTTTATTGTCTTCTAATTTTAAAAAAACTTTATAGTTTGGCATAAAGATATTATCCTTCAATAAAAAATATAAGAACATTATTTTAAATAAAGATACTTAATAATACTTCAAATTAAAACTTAACAAAACTAATAACATTTACTTATAATTAAATATACAAAAATAGTAAAAATCAATTATTCTTTTATTAGTTTTATATAAATTTATATTACTAATAGATAATTAAAAATTCTAATATTAATCCATCATTATGACAAGATTAAAATATTTAAAGAATAAGGGTAGTAAAAAGTTATTTTTTCGACCTAACTTCAAGATTAAACCATTTTATCCAATAAATAATTACTTCATAGAAATAAAAGCTTTAATAGCAAGATTATATATACAAATATATCGCAAACCATATATTTTTATTGCCGGTATAATACAACCTCTATTATGGATGATATTATTTGGTGCATTATTTCAAAATGCACCTATTGATTTGTTACAAAAATATCATATAAAATATGGACAATTTTTAAGTCCAGGAATAATAATCTTTACAACTTTTACAGGATCAATAAATACAGGTCTTCCTATTATATTTGATAGAGAATTTGGATTTTTAAATAGATTATTAGTATCACCTATTGAGAATAAAAACTCTTTACTTCTTTCTTTAATTATCTATATTTGGTTCACTACAAGTATACAACTTATAACTATTATTATTTTTAGCATATATTTATTTCAATATACATTAAATGTCACAATAATTTTAAAAATTTTAGGTATCACAACATTTATTATACTCAATATAGCCAGTATTAGCATTTACATGGGATTCATATTACCTGGACATATAGAATTTTTAGCTTGTATTTTTATAATTAACTTACCAATATTATTTTCTAGTACAGCATTAGCACCTTTATCTTTTATGCCATATTGGTTACAAATCATTGTATCAATTAACCCTATAACTTATGCCATTGAAATTATAAGACATCTTTGTATTAATAATACAATGAATATAATTAAAACACTATGGTTAAATTTAAATATTAATAACGCAATATATTTATTAGTAACAATTAATATAATAAGTTTTATAATTATTAAAAATATTATCAGATACAAATTTGACTAAAAGATACTTTAAAAATAAAAAAGTGTTATAATACATATTGAACAAATTATTAATAAAATAAGTAAGAAAAGCAACATAAAAATATTAAGATGTTTTTAAAAAGGAGATATCTCATTCTATGGGACTACCATGGTATCGTGTACATACAGTTGTTTTAAATGACCCTGGACGCTTAATTTCTGTACATTTAATGCATACAGCTCTAGTATCTGGTTGGGCTGGTTCAATGGCTTTATACGAATTAGCTGTGTTTGATCCTTCTGATCCCGTATTAAACCCTATGTGGCGACAAGGAATGTTTGTTATGCCTTTTATGACAAGAATAGGAGTTACAGATTCATGGGGAGGATGGAGCATTACAGGTGAAAGCGTATCTAATCCTGGATTATGGAGCTTTGAAGGAGTAGCAATAACTCATATAGTACTATCTGGTATGTTATTTTTAGCATCTATATGGCATTGGGTATATTGGGACTTAGAATTATTTAGAGATCCAAGAACAGGTGAACCAGCATTAGATTTACCTAAAATTTTTGGAATACATTTATTATTATCTAGCTTATTATGCTTTGGTTTCGGAGCTTTTCATGCTACAGGAGTTTTTGGACCAGGCATATGGATTTCAGATGGATATGGTATAACAGGTAAGGTTCAACCTGTAGCTCCATCTTGGGGGGCTGATGGATTTAATCCTTTTAATCCAAGTGGCATCGCATCACATCATATAGCAGCTGGAACAGTAGGAATATTAGCTGGATTATTTCATCTAACTGTAAGACCACCACAAAGACTATATAGAGCTTTAAGAATGGGTAATATTGAAACTGTATTATCAAGTAGTATATCTGCTGTTTTTTTTAGCGCATTTGTCACTTGTGGAACTATGTGGTATGGTTCAGCAACAACACCAATAGAATTATTTGGACCGACTAGATACCAATGGGATAGCGGATACTTTCAACAAGAAATAGAAAGACGAATAGAAAATTCACTAAATAATGGCTCAACACCAGAAGATGCATGGTCTAAAATACCTGACAAACTAGCTTTTTATGATTATATCGGAAATAATCCAGCTAAAGGAGGACTATTTAGAGCAGGACCAATGGATAAAGGAGATGGTATTGCAGAAGCATGGTTAGGACATCCTATTTTTCAAGATCAAGAAGGAAGAGAACTAACAGTAAGAAGAATGCCAGCATTTTTTGAAACATTTCCTGTCATATTAGTAGATAAAGATGGAATTATCAGAGCAGATATACCATTTAGACGAGCAGAATCCAAATATAGTATTGAACAAGTAGGTGTTACAGTAAACTTTTATGGCGGCAAATTAAATAGAAAAACTTTCACAGATGCACCTAGCGTAAAAAAATATGCTCGTAAAGCACAACTTGGTGAAGTTTTCGAGTTTGATAGAACAACTCTTGAATCAGATGGTGTATTCAGAAGTAGTCCAAGAGGCTGGTTTACATTTGGGCATGCCAACTTTGCTCTTATTTTCTTTTTTGGACACTTATGGCACGGATCTAGAACAATATTTAGAGACGTATTCGCTGGTATAGGAGCAGAAGTAACAGAACAAGTAGAATTTGGCGCATTCCAAAAATTAGGTGATAGAAGCAGTAAAAAACAAGGAGCAGTATAAAAAATCATTTAATATTAATTAATTGTAAAAATAATAAACATAATAATACACAATTAATTCAAAACTATAAAACTGAAATTATTATAATTAAATAAGGAAAAGGTAATGGAAGCATTAGTTTATGTCTTTTTATTAGTAGGTACACTAATGGTAATATTTTTTGCCATATTTTTTAGAGATCCACCAAGAATTGCAAAATAGAAAATAAAAACCACTCTATAATATAAATATTAGAGTGGAATTTCATTCAAATAACTCCTTAAATAAACTAGTTATTCTTCATGTTCTTCAAATGGATCTCGTAATTCCTTTGATATTGGGCCAAAAGCAGTATAAATAGAATAACCTGTTATGCCTAAAAGTAAACTTAAAATAAAAATACTAAGAACTGTTGCAGTTTCCATGAGTTAATAATAAATAATATAAACTTATTTTTATAATATTATTATAAATATTAATCAATATACAAATTTGTAAAAAACACTATGGCATTAAGAACTAGATTAGGAGAAATACTAAGACCACTAAATTCGGAATATGGTAAAGTAGCACCTGGATGGGGTACAACTCCTATAATGGCAATATTTATGTTATTATTTTTTTTATTTTTATTAATTATTTTACAAATATATAATTCATCACTTATTTTAGAAAATATAGATGTAGATTGGGCAACTTTAGGTAATTAATAATATTTACTAAAAAAATATAACCTCTGAAAAGAATTCATATTATGAATTATACTTTTCAGAGATTTAAATTAACTTAGTGCAAGAATTTCAGTTTCAGCAAAATTATTACTATTAACTCCACTATAAGTTGTTTTTTTAAAGCGCACTAAAACAGGATATTTAATATCTTTATCAACCCTTACCACAGTTCCTATATCTTTATACCAATAAGACTCTTTTCTTAAAATTTTGACTTTAGAACCTTTATTAACCATAGTTATTAATCTCTCATTATAAGACAATTCTATTTTAATAATATCTAATAAAATTATAATAGATTTAAATATCATAAAACAAAATATTAACTTTATTAAACATAATAAAATAAATATAATAAATAATAGTTGCCTATAAAATAATAAAGATGTTACATTCATGTAAATAATATCAGAGAAGAATTTAAGGTTAAATAATAATGAAATTATCTTGGAAAAATTTATTACTATGGTCATTACCAATTATTGTAATCAGTTTTTTTGTATGGCAAGGTTTTTTTGCTCCAATAACAAATGAAAACAATGCTAATATTGCAAACTCTAGAATGACATATGGAAGGTTTTTAGAATATTTAGACATGGGATGGGTAAAAAAAGTAGATATCTATGACAACGGACATAATGCTATTGTAGAAGCAATTGGACCTGAATTAGGCAATAGAATACAAAAAATTAGAGTAGAATTACCATCAAGTGCTCCAGAATTAATCACAACACTAAAGAAAAAACATGTAGATTTAGATGCTCATCCTACAAAAAATACAATAGCATTCTGGAATTTAATAGGTAACTTATTATTTCCATTAATACTAATAACAGGTTTAGCATTTTTATTTCGTAGATCTAACAATGCAACAGGAGGACCTGGACAAGCAATGTCATTTGGTAAATCAAAAGCACTCTTTCAAATGGAAGCAAAAACAGGCATAATATTTAATGACGTAGCAGGTATAGATGAAGCAAAAGAAGAGTTTGAAGAAGTAGTAACATTTCTAAAAAAACCAGAATACTTTACAGCTGTAGGAGCAAAAATTCCAAAAGGTGTATTGTTAATAGGTCCTCCAGGAACTGGTAAAACACTATTAGCAAAAGCAATAGCAGGTGAAGCAAATGTACCTTTTTTTAGCATATCTGGATCAGAATTTGTAGAAATGTTTGTCGGTGTAGGAGCTTCAAGAGTTAGAGATTTATTTAAAAAAGCAAAAGAAAACGCACCATGTATTGTTTTTATAGATGAAATCGATGCAGTTGGAAGACAAAGAGGTACAGGTATTGGAGGCGGCAATGATGAAAGAGAACAAACATTAAATCAATTATTAACAGAAATGGATGGATTCGAAGGTAATACAGGAATTATAGTAATAGCAGCAACTAATAGAGCTGACATATTAGACTCAGCTTTACTTAGACCAGGAAGATTTGATAGACAAGTAACAGTAGATATACCAGATTTTAAAGGCAGACTAGATATTTTAAATGTACATGGAAAAAATAAAAAAATAGATCAAAGTTTATCATTATCAATTATAGCAAGAAGAACACCAGGATTTTCAGGTGCAGATTTAGCTAACCTATTAAATGAAGCAGCTATTCTAACAGCAAGAAGACATAAAAATACAATTACTTTAAATGAAATCGATGAAGCAATTGATAGAATAATAGCAGGCATGGAAGGAACACCAATAATTGATAGTAAAAGTAAACGTTTAATAGCTTACCATGAAATTGGACATGCTATTGTTGGAACATTATTGAAAGACCATGAAATTGTTCAAAAAGTAACATTAATACCTCGTGGACAAGCAAAAGGACTCACTTGGTTTACTCCTTCAGAAGATCAAAGTTTAATTTCAAGATCACAAATTAAAGCAAGAATAATGGGTGCTTTAGGAGGAAGAGCTGCAGAAGAAATCGTTTTTGGAGAAGCAGAAGTCACTACAGGAGCAAGTAACGATTTACAACAAGTCACTTCAATGGCACGCCAAATGGTAACTCGTTTTGGAATGTCTGAGATGGGTCCATTATCATTAGAAAATGAAGACTCTAATCCATTTTTAGGAAGAAATATAAATAACTCTAATGAATATTCAGATGAAGTAGCCATTAAAATAGATAAACAAATACAAAATATAGTTAGAGATTGCCATAATAAAACACTAAAAATCATAAAAAACAATCGAGTAGTAATTGATAAATTAGTAGATATTTTAATTGAAAAAGAAACTATTGACGGTAATGAATTTAGAAACATAATACAAGAATATAGTCATATACCTCAAAAAAAATATTAACGAGACTGACGGGATTCGAACCCGCAACTTCCGCCGTGACAGGGCGGTGCTCTAACCAATTGAACTACAGTCCCTAAAATTTATATAGAATAGTATGCTATAAAAATATAATTTGTCAAATATTATATAAAAATAATAAGGAGAGAAAGGGATTCGAACCCTCGGTATAATAAATATTATACAACAGATTAGCAATCTGGCGCTTTCAACCACTCAGCCATCTCTCCAAAATATAAATATAATAAATGGCTCAGGCGGGACTTGAACCTGCGACCTTGGGCTTATGAGTCCCCTGCTCTAACCAACTGAGCTACTGAGCCAAATTTCTGTATACAAGAATATAACACTTAAACAAAAAATAAACAAATATATTAACTTAAAGTAATCATTGAACCTAATCTATCTAATGTTAGAAGTTCATATAATAAAGAATGTTCTATCCTACCATCAATAATATGAGCAGAACTCATACTTGAACTTGAAAGAAGACCATCAATACAACAATCAATCTTAGGAAGCATACCCCCAGTAATAACCTTCTTTTTTTTTAATTCATTAACATAATTTAAAGTTAAAGTTTTTATAAGAGTAGATGAATCACTCATATCAAGCATAACACCTGGTGTATCTGTTAATAAAATTAATTTATTAGCATTCATAGAACTAGAAATAGCACCAGCAACAGTATCTGCATTAATATTATAAGTACAATTTTCAAAATCAGAAGCAATACTAGCTATAACAGGAATATAATTATTATCTAATAATAAATTTAATAATTTATTATTAATTTTTTCTACTTTACCGACAAAATTATTACAAGAATTAAATAAAGAAGAAGCTGTAATTAAATTACAATCCTTACCAGATAAACCAACTGATAAAATATTTTTCTTACTTAAAAGAGAAACTAACTGCTTATTAACTTTACCTGATAAAACCATTTCAACTATTTCCATTGTATTATAGTCCGTTATACGAATACCATTTTCAAACTTTGGCTTAATATTTAACTTTACTAACCAATCATTAATAAACGGGCCTCCACCATGAACCAAAATAATTTTTATACCTAAAGAATATAAAAAAGCTAAATCTTCTATAACTTTCAACCTTAAATTATAATTCTTCATAGCAGAACCACCATATTTTATAACAAAAATAGAGCCAGAATATTTTTGTGTGAAAACAGAAATATCTTGGTAATTTAGAAATGAAAAACGATCAAAACCTGAATTATTTAACATTGTACTATTATAATAGTATTAAAAATATAAATCTAAAAATATATTAATAAAATAGTATAAAAGAAATATTTTTTACTATCTTAATTAAAGAATTGATAAAAAATTTAAATAATATGCATAACTTCTGGGAAAATTTACATAAATTTCCAAGATTTTTAATTACAGTACTAATAGGATTTTTCTTGACAACTTTTGAGCCAATTTTTAAGCTATTAACAAACAAAAAAAAGAAAATTATATTTTTCAATTTAATTATTACAGGAATAACTATTTTATACCTAATTATAAAGAGAATGACAGAAAGTAATTAAGAGACAAAAATTTTAAAAAATTTTAAAAATTAAACACATATAATATATATCTATACTTTATTTTCTTTTTATGGTGGGTTTTATGTCTTTATCTAAAGAAGTCACAGGTGCTTTTGCGCTTATGGATAGTTTGTTAAACCATAACGTTTCATATATCTTTGGTTATCCTGGTGGTGCTATTTTACCAATATATGATGAGTTATTTCATTGGGAACAAAATAATCTTGTTAAACATATTTTATGTAGACATGAACAAGGTGCTGTTCATGCTGCAGACGGTTATGCTCGTGCAACAGGTCAAATAGGTGTTTGTTTTGCAACTTCTGGTCCAGGTGCTACTAATTTAGTTACTGGAATTGCAACTGCACAAATGGATTCTGTACCTCTCGTTTTAATTACAGGTCAAGTTGCTCGTCCTTTTATTGGTACTGATGCTTTTCAGGAAGTTGATATATTTGGAATTACTCTTCCTATTGTGAAACACTCTTATGTTGTTAGAGATCCTAGAGATATGAGTAAAATTGTTGCTGAGTCTTTTCATATTGCTAAGCATGGTCGTCCTGGTCCTGTTCTTATTGATATTCCTAAAGATGTAGGATTAGAGAAGTTTTTATATGAACCAGTTTTACCTGGTAATATTAATTTATTAGGATTTAAATCTTTAATTTTTCCAAGTTCTAAAAATTTTTTAAAGATTCTTGAGTTAATAGAACAATCTAGTCAACCTCTTTTATATGTTGGAGGTGGTGCGATAATTTCTGATGCTTCTTATATTATTCAAAGATTATCATATACTTTTAAGATACCTATAACTACTACATTAATGGGTAAGGGTATAATTGATGAGAATGATGATTTATCTTTAGGTATGCTAGGTATGCATGGAACAGCATATGCTAATTTTGCTGTGAGTGAATGTGATTTATTAATCGCATTAGGGGTCCGCTTTGATGATCGTGTTACTGGTAAGTTAGATGAGTTTGCTTGTAATGCTCAGGTAATTCATATAGATATTGATCCGGCTGAAGTTGGTAAAAATAGAATACCTCAAGTTGCTATTATTGGTGATATTAAAAATATCTTAATTGATTTTATGTCTTATTGTGATATGAATGCTAAGTTAAATTGTAATTTAGAGCAAACTCATTCTTGGAGAGAAAGAATTCTATTATGGAAAAATCAATATCCTTTGTTAATTCCTAAAAATGTTAATTCTCTATCTGCTCAAGAAATCTTATCTAACATTTCTAAAATGCAGTCTAATGCTTACTTTACAACAGATGTAGGTCAGCATCAAATGTGGGCAGCTCAATTTGTTAATGTTTTGCCGCGTCATTGGATGTCTAGTTCAGGTTTAGGTACAATGGGTTATGGTCTTCCTGCTGCTATTGGTGTACAAATAGGTCATTTAGATAAACAGGTAATTTGTATTAGTGGTGATGCTAGTTTTCATATGAATTTACAAGAATTGAGTACAATATCTCAATATAATTTACCTATAAAAATTATTATTATTAATAATAAGTGGCAAGGAATGGTTCGTCAATGGCAGCAAGCTTTCTATGGAGAAAGATATTCTCATTCAAATATGGAAAAAGGTGCACCTGATTTTTTACAATTAGCTAAGGCTTTTGGAATTTTGGGTTTAGAACTTGAGTTTCGTAAAGATATTGATAATATTTTAAATATTTTTTTTAAATATAAAGGACCAGTTTTATTGAATTGTAAAGTAAAAGAAGAAGCAAACTGTTATCCTATGGTTGCTCCAGGCAAAAGTAATTCACAAATGATTGGAATCACCAAATTATCTTCTAAAAATAATACTCAATCATTTGCTAATTCTATATAATTAATAAAATTTAAAAAAATAGAATTTTTCATTTTTTTATTGGGCCGGGTTGGATTTGAACCAACGTAGGCAAAAGCCAGCGGATTTACAGTCCGCCCCCATTAACCACTCGGGCACCGACCCATGGTATAATTATAATAAATTTATTTTTAAAAATCAAATTATTTAATTTTTAAGATTAAATTTATTATAGTTTGATATTATATTTGGATATAACTGGATTCGAACCAGTGACTTTCATGATGTCGACATGATACTCTAACCTTCTGAGTTATATATCCTATTATTCTAATTTATAATATAATTTTATTTTTTATGTTAGTCTAGGTTTTAATTTTGTTGCTTTTCCCGAACGATTTCTTAAATAATAAAGTTTGCTTCTTCTGACTTTAGCTTGAGATATTATTTTGATATTTATAATTCTTGGTGAATGTATTAAATATACTTTTTCTATACCAATATTTTGTACAGTTTTTCTAATAGTTATTGTTGTATTTAGTTGTGCATTATTTTTTGAAATTACAACGCCTTCCGAGTTTTGTATTCTTTCTTTATTTCCTTCTTGTATAATTAATTTTATTTCTATACTATCTCCTACTTCTATACTTGGTATATTTGTTTTTTTAAATTTTTTTTCTACTTCAGCGATTATTGCTAAATGATTTTTATTTCTTTTATTCATAAGGATAATTAAATATTGATTAATAATATTTTATTTAAAAATAAATATAACTAATCAACTATATTTATTTTTTTAAATAGATTTAAGTTATTTTTTTGTTGTGTTAAGATTATATACTATCAAGGGTAATATAATATTTTTTGTTTCTCATTTATTTTATGTTTGAGCGCTTTACGGAAAAGGCTATTAAAGTTATTATGTTAGCTCAAGAAGAGGCAAGACGTTTAGGTCATAATTTTGTTGGTACGGAACAAATTCTTTTAGGTTTGATTGGTGAAGGTACAGGAATTGCAGCGCAAGTTTTAAAATCCATGAATGTGAATTTAAAGGATGCACGTATTGAAGTTGAAAAAATTATTGGTCGTGGATCTGGTTTTGTTGCTGTTGAAATTCCATTTACTCCGAGAGCTAAAAGAGTTTTAGAATTATCTTTAGAAGAAGCAAGGCAGTTAGGTCATAATTATATTGGTACTGAGCATTTATTAATGGGTCTTGTAAGAGAAGGAGAAGGTGTTGCAGCAAGGGTTCTTGAAAATTTGGCTGTTAATGTTGCTTCAATAAGAGCTGAAGTAATACAAATGTTAGGTGATAATGCTGATGTTAGTGCAAATGGTAACAATAGTATGCAGGCTAGGAGTAAAACACCTACATTAGAAGAATTTGGTTCTAATTTAACAGAATTAGCTTTAGAAGGTATTTTAGATCCAGTTGTTGGTAGACAAAAAGAAATTGAAAGAGTTATTCAAATTTTAGGTCGTCGTACTAAGAATAATCCTGTCTTAATAGGTGAACCTGGAGTAGGTAAAACAGCTATTGCTGAGGGTTTAGCGCAAAGAATAGCTAATAGAGATATTCCTTCAATATTAGAAGATAAGTTAGTAATTACTTTAGATGTTGGGTTGTTAGTTGCTGGTACTAAGTATAGAGGTGAATTTGAAGAACGATTAAAAAGAATAATGGATGAAATTAAATCAGCAAATAATGTAATTTTAGTGATAGATGAAGTGCATACATTAATTGGTGCTGGTGCAGCGGAGGGAGCTATTGATGCAGCTAATTTGCTAAAACCTGCATTAGCTAGAGGTGAATTACAATGTATCGGTGCTACAACACTTGAAGAATATCGCAAACATATTGAAAAAGATGCTGCTCTAGAAAGACGTTTTCAGCCTGTTTTAGTTGGTGAGCCTAGTGTAGAAGAAACGATTGAAATTTTATTTGGTTTGCGAGATAGGTATGAAAAACATCATCAATTAAAAATGTCTGATGAAGCTTTAGCGGCAGCAGCTAAATATGCCAACCAATATATTTCAGATCGATTTTTACCTGATAAAGCTATTGATTTAATCGATGAAGCTGGATCTAGAGTTCGATTATTGAATTCACAATTACCACCTGCTGCTAGAGAATTAGATCGTGAATTAAGAGCTGTTTTAAAAACAAAAGATGAGGCTATTAGAGCACAAAAATATGAAAAAGCAGAGCAATATAGAACTCGTGAAATTGAAATTAAAGCTCAGATTGCAGCTATTGCTCAAAGTAAAAAAAGTGAACCTGATTTAGAGATTGTAGATCCTGTTGTTACTGAAGATGATATTGCTGAAATTGTTGCATTTTGGACAGGAATTCCTGTTACAAAATTAACTAAAAGTGAATCAGAAAAATTAATGCATATGGAAGAAACTTTACATAGTCGTATAATTGGGCAAGATGAAGCTGTAGTTGCTGTATCACGTGCTATTAGACGTGCTCGAGTAGGTTTAAAGAATCCTAACCGTCCAATTGCTAGTTTTATTTTTTCCGGTCCTACTGGAGTGGGTAAAACTGAATTGACTAAAGCTTTAGCTTCTTATTTTTTTGGTGCTCAAGAAGCGATGGTTAGACTGGATATGTCTGAATACATGGAAAGACATACTGTATCAAAATTAATAGGTTCACCTCCTGGTTATGTAGGTTATAGTGAAGGAGGTTATTTAACTGAGGCAGTAAGGAAGCGTCCATATACTGTTATTTTATTTGATGAGATTGAAAAAGCACATCCTGATATTTTTAATCTTTTATTGCAAATTTTAGAAGATGGTAGATTAACAGATGCGAAAGGACGAACAATTGATTTTAAAAATACTTTATTGATTATGACTTCTAATATAGGTTCAAAAGTGATTGAAAAAGGAGGTGGTGGTTTAGGTTTTGAATTAGGTGAATCTCAAGTAGAGTCTCAATATAATCGTATTAAATCTTTAGTTAATGAAGAATTAAAACAGTATTTTCGTCCGGAGTTTTTAAATAGATTAGATGAAATTATTGTTTTTAGACAATTAACTAAAGATGAAGTTAGAGAAATAGCAGATATTATGTTAAAAGATGTTTTTGAAAGAATTAAACAGCAAGATATAGAATTAAATGTAACTAATCGATTTAAAGATCGTTTAGTTGATGAAGGCTATAATCCAAGTTATGGTGCTCGTCCATTACGTCGTGCAGTAATGCGTTTATTAGAAGATAGCTTAGCCGAAGAAGTATTAGGAGGCAAAATCAAAGCTGGAGATAGTGCTTTGGTTGATGTTACAGATGAAGGTAGTATTAAAGTTTTATTAGCAGATAAGTTAGAGGTATAATTTATCTATTATTAAAATTTTAGATGATAATTATTGTATATATTATTGATTATTAAATTATTTTGATATTTTATTTTTTTATAAAATTTATTAAAATAATTTATTTGTAAATAATATTTTAGAATGCCAGGAACCAGATTTGAACTGGTGACACGAGGATTTTCAGTCCACTGCTCTACCAACTGAGCTATCCCAGCTTAATAGATTATAAGTGAGTTGATATTTTATTGCAACCTTTTATTTTTTATGTATTAAATTAATTTATTATATCTAATAATTCTATATTATTAAATACTGTAGTTTCTGGCTTGAATAGAAGTTCACATGATCCTGTTGGTCCATTGCGATTTTTGCATACAATAATATCTAAAATTTTAGATTTTTTTAATTCATTTTCCTCTTGCTTTATTTCAAATAGTATCATCACTATATCTGCATCTTGCTCTATTGAATTATGTAAAATTATATTATTAGATATAAAATTATAATAGTTTTGTGTATTTATATCATATGATTTGGAGTAATTGCTAAATAAAACTTTTGTTATATATGTATTGTATAAGGTATTAAAGTGATTTTTATTGTTTATTGTTTTTATAATTATAGAATTATCTATAATACTATTATTTTTTTTCCATTTATAATTATCTAAGCATTTATGATTATGTGTCATTGATAAGATTCTATAATTAGCATAATAACAATTAAAAACATATTGCATGAAAATATAAATTTTAGTTTTTAAGTATTTTTTATTAAATCTTGTTTCTCTTTTTAATATATTATTTATATTGTATATTGTTTTTATTGAAATATATTTTTTTAATATTTTTTTAATATTTATTAAATAAATTGAATTGATAGGAGATGTTTCTATCTCCATATTATTTTTATGATTAATACATCCGCTTTCTTTTAAATCAGATAAAAGTGGTGTTTTATTTGCTCTAGTTTCAATATTTCTGTTCAGCTGTGATAATACAATAATTGGTATATTTAAATATTGAGCGAGTAATTTTAGTCTTCTAGTTATATAGCTTAATTCTTGATTTCTATTTATATTTTGATTAATCTTTCCTTGTATAAGCTGTAAATAATCTATTATAATTAAATTAATATGTTTTTTCTCTTTTATTAATAATTTAGCTGTATGTTCTATATAATTTATAGATATATTTGTTGTATCATTTATATATATATTATAGTTAGATAGTTGCTGACATGTGTTTTTTATCTTATGCCATTTGTCACTATTTAGACTATAATTATTAATTTCTTGCGTTGAAATATTGCAAGATATAGAAATAAATTTATATAAAATTTGTTTACTCGACATTTCTAGACTAAAAATACATATTCCACTTTTTGATTGACTTATAATATTATAAGCTATATTTATGGCAAAAGATGTTTTTCCCATTGATGGACGTCCTGCAATAATAATTAAATCTCCTTTTGGCAAACCTGATGTTATCCTATCTAACTCTATAAAGCCTGATTCTAATTTTATAAGTTTTTTATTTTTTATTATTTCATATTGATTTGTATTATTTTTATATTTAGTTATATCTATCATAAGCTCTGAGATTAATTCTTTAATATTTTTGATGTTCTTTTCTTGAAAAATTTGATTTTCAGTATAGTTTAAGTAATAAGATGCTTTGTGATATAATTTATTTGTAGAAATATTTTTTATATATCCAAGTTTAATAATATTATGTCCGTATTGAATCATTAATCTTTTAATATAGTTTTGATTAATTAATGTAATGAGTTCTTTGGTATAAATATTAATATCTGATGATTCAATGAAAATTTGGCTTTGTTTCATTATATTTAATATTTTATATATTCCACCTATTTTATATAAAATTTTTGTTTTAGATAAATGAGATAAAAAATCAATTAAATTTAAGTTATTAACTTTAAAGCTTTCTATTAGATATATATAAATTATTTGATGGCATTCTAAAAAAAAATAGTCTATTTTAATAATTGGAATAATGTAATAAAATATTTTTGGATAAATTAAAATAATACCTAATAAAATTTCTTCCGCAATGTAGTTTTGAGGAGGAAAAGGATGTCTATATAAATTTTGCATAATTTTTATTATTATCTTTTAAGTCAAAATTTAATCCATTTATTTATTTTAGTTTAAATTTTGACTATATTATTTATTTTGAAACATTAATGTTTATTATATATATTATCGCAATATTAAATATTTTCTGGTGTAATGTTTAGTTGAATACTGTATTGTATATTATGTAATATATTAATATTAATGTTAAAAATACCTATTTTTTTTATATTATCTACTTTAATTTGTTTCTTATCTATTGATATACCTATATATTTAAGTATTTTATTTGTTATATCTTTTTCATTGATACTACCAAAAATATTATTATTTTTACCTACTTTTTTTCTGATATTAATTTTTTTTATTTTTTCTAAGTTACTTTGTAAGATTTTAGATGTATTTTCATAAGCTTTTATTTCTTGATTTTTTATGTTTTTAAACATTGTTATATGTTTAATTTTATTTTTTGTTGCTATTTCTGCTATATTATTAGGGATTAAATAGTTAAATGCGTATCCTGGAGAGATATTTGTAATTTTACCTTTTTGTCCAATATTTAAATGATCTTTCTTTAAAATAATTTTAATTTTTTTTTTCATGTTTTCGTATTTTTTTATCCTAAATTACAATTTTATTGTATTAAATTTTTAAATTATCTTAAATAAAATAATAGATTTTTGTTATTTTATATTATTTAATATATAATGATCAATGTTATGACTATGCAGAATATAAGATGCTATAACTGAACGATATATTTTATTGCAATAAATAACTATTGTTTTATATTTATTATTTTTTTGAAGAAATTGTAAGGATTTATTTATTTTAAGTTTATTAATAGGAATATTAATAGATTTTGAAATATGTTTTTCTTTGAATTCATTTTTTTGTCTTAGATCTATAATAAGTAGAAATTGTTTATTTGATTTATTTAAACTATGAAATTTTGATAGAGATATTATTTTTTTTAAATAATTGTTGTACAATAATTTATTTTTATATTTATTGCTTTTTTTTAAATTATATATTTGTGTTTGATAAAAAGATATATTAAGTAGATTGCATCTTAATATTTTATTATTGATTATTTGTCCTATACCAAGAATTATTTTTATAGCTTCTGTTGCTTGTATAATTCCTATATTTCCAGTAATAATTCCAATTACTCCATAATTATTACAATTATTGTCAATTAAATTTAGTCTTTCTGGATAAATTTTTGAATATCTATTACTATTTTGATAATTAAATACAGTTATTTGTCCTTCAAATTCTTGAATTGCTCCATAAATATGTATTTTATGTAATTTATAACAAATTTTATCAATAATATATCGTGTTTTAAAATTATCATTAGCATCAATAATAATATCATAATATTGAATGATTTCTGATGCATTTTTTTGACATAATTTATAATTATGTGTAATAATTTTACATTGTTTATTTATATTTTTTATTTTATTTTTTGCGCTAGTAGTTTTCATATGATTTATATCGTCAAGAGAATATAATATTTGTCTATTTAAATTAGATAAATCTATATAATCATTATCAATAATCCCAATATATCCAATTCCAGATACTACTAAATACATAAGAGCGGGACATCCTAATCCTCCTGCTCCAATTACTAAAATTTTTGCTTTTTTTAACCGTTTTTGGCCATTTAATCCAATATTTTCTAATATTAAATGTTTAGCATATATATTATATTCTTTGTCAGATAAACCTATTAATGGTATATATGGGTTAAGCATTAATTATATGTTTGTAAATATATTTTGTTTATTTGTATATTATATTAATATATTTATATATACTTACGCCTTTAGTTCAGTTGGTAGAACGTAGGTTTCCAAAACCTAATGCCGAGGGTTCAAGTCCTTCAAGGCGTGTTTTAATTTTTTTATCAATGATATTATTTTTATTACCAGTTATTTTTTGTTGAAATTTATAGTATCATTCTTGATTTAAAATAGTTTATAATAAATATATAAATTTTATACAAGCAGTAATAATTTGATATATTTTTATATTTTAAAAATTTAGTAACAAAAATTTTATCAGCTATATAAATATTTTATAAGTTATTAATATAGTTTTTATTTATCGATTATTTAATATAAATTAAAAATATTGGTATTTTTAGAATTATTAATCTTATTTATAATTAATATTTTTATTAATTTTAATTATTTTTTAAACTCTTTGATAAATTAAGATTAAAAATTATCTATTTTATTTTTTCTTAATTAAATTCTTGTTTTATTATTCTTGTAATATTTATGATATAGCTATGAATTAATATCAATACTAAAATTTAAATTTTTATATTTTATGCCTAAAAAAGTTATAGGATTTGTAAAATTAGCATTAGTAGCTGGTAAAGCAACGCCTGCTCCGCCTGTAGGTCCTGCGTTAGGACAGCATGGTGCTAATATTGTAATGTTTTGTAAGGAGTATAATGCAAGAACAGTTGATAAAATTGGATTAGTAATACCAGCAGAAATTTCTATTTATGAAGATCGTAGTTTTTCATTTATTTTAAAAACTCCACCAGCATCTATTTTATTATCTAAAGCTGCTGGTATTGAAAAAGGTTCTGGTTTTCCAAATACAACTAAAGTGGGTACTATTTCTAGAAAGCAGGTAGAAGAAATAGCAGAAATGAAATTGCAAGATTTGAATACTAAAGATTTAAATAAAGCAATACTAATTATAATGGGTACTGCTCGCAGTATGGGTATTAATATTGATGATTAGTAAAGGAAGTATTAATATTATGCATAAACGTTCACGTCGTTTTTCTCAAATTTTACAGAAATTAGATAAGAATAAAATATATTCTCCAATAGAAGCGCTTAAATTTTTGCAAGATATATCTAGTGTGAATTTTATTGAAACATTAGAAGCTCATATAGTTTTAGGTTTAGATCCTAAATATGCAGATCAGCAATTAAGATCAACAGTAATTTTACCAAAAGGTACTGGGCAAGTAATTAAAGTTGCTGTTATTACTAGAGGTGAAAAATTATCTGATGCTTTGTCTGCTGGAGCTGATACAGTAGGTTCTGATGATTTAATTGAAGATATTTTGAATGGTTTTTTAGATTTTAATAAACTAATAGCTACTCCAGATATGATGTTGTTGATAGCAAAACTAGGTCGAATTTTGGGTCCTAGAGGTTTGATGCCTTCTCCAAAGGCCGGTACTGTAACAAATGATCTAAAAAATGCTATAACTGAATTTAAATCTGGTAAATTAGAATATAAAATAGATCGTACAGGTATAGTTCATGTACCCATTGGTAAATTAGATTTTCAACCAAATGATTTACATCTTAATTTAAAAGCTCTACAAGAATCAATTGATAAAAATAGGCCTTCTGGTGCTAAAGGTAGATATTGGAAATCTTTGCATTTATCTAGTACAATGGGACCATCTGTTCGTATTAATATTAATATGTTACGAGATATTTGAATAGAATAAATTAAATTCCACGTCTTTTATTTATAAATTATTTATATATTTTACTATGAGTGATAAAATTAATAATATTGTTGAAGAATTGAAGTCGTTAACTCTTTTAGAAGCTTCTGAATTGGTTAAGCAAATAGAGGTAACATTTGATGTTGATACATCATCTATATCGAATACAGGAGTTATTGTTGCTAATTCTGATAATACAGGTTCTACTATGAATGAAATAGAAGAAAAAACAGAATTTGATATTATATTAGAAGAAGTACCAGCTACTCAAAAGATAGCTATTCTAAAAGTTGTACGTTCATTAACATCTTTAGGTTTAAAGGAAGCAAAAGAATTAGTTGAATCTGCACCAAAAGCTATTAAAGAAAGTGCTTCTAAAGAAGAAGCTGAAGAAATAAAAGGTAAATTAGAAGAGGCTGGTGCTAAAGTGTCAATTAAGTAGAATTAATAAAAAGTTTTATATTAAAAATTTTAATATAAAACTTTTTATTTATATATTTAATTTTTTTAAAAGATTCCTAGTGTGATAGCTTTAGATATAGGCATAGTTGCTCCTATGCCTAGCCATATTGCAATTAATGTTCCAATTACAAATATTGTGGTTGCTATAGGTCTACGAAATGGATTTTGAAATTTATTTATACTTTCTATAAATGGTATAGTCATCATACCTAGAGGTACAGATGCCATTGACAAAACACCAATTAATTTATTTGGGATAACTCTTAATAGGTTAAAAGTAGGAAAAAAATACCATTCTGGTAGAATTTCTAAAGGAGTGGCAAATGGATTTGCAGGTTCTCCAATACCTGTCGGTTCTAAAATAGCAAGGCCTACGTTACATGCTATAGTTGCTAATATTACTATTGGAAACATATATAGTAAATCATTAGGCCATGCAGGTTCTCCGTAATAATGGTGACCCATGCCTTTGGCTAGCTTAGCTCTTAATTTAGGATCTGTTAGATCAGGTTTTTTTATTATTGACATAATTTTTTCCTTATGTAATATTTTATATTAAAGTCTCAATATAGATTTATCTCTAATTATAAAGGTCCTGATATGCCTTGTTTACGTATCATTAAAAAGTGCATTAACATGAATACTGCAGTAAGTAAAGGTAAGACAAAAGTATGTAAACTATAAAATCTTGTTAATGTACTTTGTCCTACACTAACATTTCCTCTTAATAATTCTACAATTGTACTGCCTACCATTGGTATAGCTTCTGGTACTCCTGTAACAATTTTAACTGCCCAATATCCTATTTGATCCCAAGGTAGTGAATAACCAGTGACTCCAAATGATACTGTTAGTACAGCTAAAATTACACCTGTAATCCATGTTAATTCACGAGGTTTTTTAAATCCTCCTGTTAAATAAATTCTAAAAATATGTAGTATTAACATTAATACCATCATACTTGCTGACCATCTATGTACTGATCTAATAAGCCACCCAAAATTTACTTCAGTCATAATATATTCAACTGAAGAAAATGCTTCTGCAACTGTTGGCCTATAATAAAAAGTCATAGCAAATCCACTTGCTACTTGAATTAAAAAAGATGTAAATACTATTCCACCTATACAATAAAAGATATTGACATGTGGCGGAACATACTTACTCGAAAAATCATCAGCAATTAGTTGAATTTCTAATCTTTCTTCGAACCAATCATATACTTTAATCATAATGATAATTTATTTTGTATATTATTATTTATAAGAATTATGCATTTAAACTACTGAAGAAAAATTTTTTATAGATATCAACTATTATAGCATTTATCTTTATATTTATTTTATTATACTTCAGTAACAATAGTAAGAGTTTAATTTAAAAATATCTTGAATATAGATTTTTTTTTTAATGAATATGTGATAAGCATATTTTTAGATAATTTATTTATCATTTTATTAATAGTAATTTGATTGCTTCCTGTAATTTTTGCTAAACTTTTTTGAGATAATTTAAATGGAATAATAACTTGTTTTTGATTAATAATACCAAAATCTAAACATAAAAATAAAATAAGTTGAATTACTCTATATTTAATATGCTTATGTATTAATATACTATTCATTCTTTCATACTTTTCTAGTGTTAATTCGTAGCTAAAAATTATATTTAGAATTAATGATTTATTTATATTGTCATTGTATTTTAATTTATTTATATTAAAACTAATAATATATGTTTTATCAAGAGCTATAATTTTATAATAATTCTGTTTGTTTATTTTAAAAGGGTTTAAATTAATTATATTATTTGTATTTAAAATGGCTATTGGAATAATTTCTTGATTTGTAAAAATTTTTAGTATATAGATAATGCCACGTAATACTATAAATGATTTATTATAATCTGAATTACAATTATATATAATAGAATCACCTTTATTTAATTTATATATATAATATGGTATTTGGGAATTTGAAAATTCATTAATCCATTTCATGCTAAATTATATGAGTTATATTTTTAAGTTTAATATTAATTATAAAATATAAATTAAACTAATGAAGAGACTATTACTGGTAGATGATGATAATGAGCTTCGTAATTTATTATCATCTTATTTATTTGATGAAGGTTTTTTTATTAATTCTGTTCATAATGTTCAGTCTGCGTTAGTTATTATAAAACAAGATAGACCTGATTTAATTATTACTGATATTATGATGAACAATTTAGATGGTTATGATTTTATTAAGTTATTAAAATGGGATATTCTATTTTCAGATATTCCTGTCGTGTTTTTGACAGCTAAAGGTATGACTTATGATCGAATTAAAGGTTATAATCTAGGTTGTCATGCTTATTTAACTAAGCCTTTTAATCCTCAAGAATTATTAGCTATTATTAAAAATATTTTTAATAATATAGAATTATTAAAAATTAATTTACTAAATATTAGTCTAATTGATAAATTGCTTGTTAATCCTAAGATATTTAAATTTTTTACTCATAGAGAAAAAAATATTTTAAAATTAGTAATGCAGGGTTATATGAATAAAGAAATAGCTATACAATTAAATATAAGTTTAAGAAATGTTGAAAAATATATTAGTCGTTTATTGAATAAAACTAATACAAGAAATCGTACTGAGTTAGTACAAGTTGTAAATGCATTAAATCTATTTAATTAAAATAAGGGCGAATGACGGGATTCGAACCCGCGTATGATGGAGTCACAATCCATTGCCTTAACCTCTTGGCTACACCCGCCACATAATATATAATTCTATTATAATCTTTTTTATTTTTTTCGTCTACTTTTTATAAATCATATAGTTTTTAAATGAATAATTATTTGACAATATTTATTAATGGTGATCCTTTTAATTGTGATTCTTCTATGTCTTTAAAAGATATATTATTATACTTAAATTTTAATATTAATTCTATTATAATTGAATATAATCAAGATATTATTAATTTATCTAGTTTTGATAGTATATCGTTAAAAAATAATGATCATTTAGAAGTTATTACAATTGTTGGCGGGGGATAAAATCTATTTTATATTATATCGTCTAGATACTGATAGTCTTCCTTGTTTCATATCAATATGAATAATTTTAACTTTTATTATTTTTTCTATATGAAAAAAATTATAAATATTATTTATATATTTATCTGTTATTTCTGATATATGTAGTAGAGCTATAATTCCATATATTTCTATGAAAAGCCCATAAGGTTTAATTTGTTTTACTTTGCCATATATTAATTCTCCTAATCTGAATTTATGTTTTGATAAATAAAGTAATGCACTTTTATTACTTAAAATTAATCGATTGTTTTGTTCATTTGCTGTAATTAATTTGCATTTAATATTTTGTTTTTCAAATTTTATTTTATTATTTTTTAAATATATGTGTGATTTTGGTATAAAGCCATGTATGTTATCTAAATATGTTATTATGCCTCCTTTATTAAAATGTTTAATTTTTAAATTGAAGATTATATTTTCATTTTGATATTGTTTAATTCTTTTCCATCCTCTTATGTATTCAAGTCTTTTAATTGATAAAATAGATTGTTTTAAATGAGGATTATGTGTAACTAAAAAAAATTCTCTTGTTATATTAATTAAAGAATTTAATTTTGTATAATTATTTATGATAATGTTAGTTAATCCAATTTCTTCTTGTGGTAAATAGCCTGTAATATTATCTCCTATATTAACTAAAAATCCATTATATTCTTTATAGATAATAGTCCCAGCTACAATATCTCCTGGATGTAAGTTGTATTTATATTTTTTTAGCATATAAGCAAAATTATTATTAAGAGATTTTTTAGGCTTCATATTTTTTTTACAAGTTAGTATTTAATTCTTGCTTTATATATGATATAATTATTTTTGGAATTTAGAGTAAGCGTAGGTAATTACAAATTTTTAACAAATTTGAGGAAAGTCCGGGCTCTATTTAGAGAATTATAGCTGTATAAAATACAGTGTAGGTAACTGCGAGGATAGTGCCACAGAAAAAAACCGCCTTTTTTTATTCTTAATAATAAATAAAAGGTAAGGGTGCAATGGTACGGTAAGAGCGTACCAGAAATATTTTCAAAATATTTGCTAGGTAAACCCCATATTTGAGCAAAGCAATTAGTGAATATAACATTCTATATTTATATAATAATTAAGACTAATTTATTTATATACTGCATGAAGTAATATAATTATTACTCTAGATTAATGATTACCCTTTTTGTTTATAATTACTATGAACTATAAATATAGTATAATTACAATTAAGAACAAAACCCGGCTTATGACTTACTCTTTATTGATATTGTGTAAATATTTTTGTATATTTTTGTCTATATCATATAAATCTACACTATTAAGTGTACGATTATTAGATCTATAAGTAATTCTTAAACAAATTGATCTTTTTTTTAATATTGTATTGTAATATTCGTTTATTATTTTAACTGATTCTATAAAATATTTTTTGTCTTTTATCAATTTTTTAGTTATTTCATTTAAATTTTGATATTTATTTACTTGAATATTTATATCTCTAATAACGCTAGGATATGTTGAATAAGGTTTAACTATATACTTTAGGTGTTTATTATCTTGTATCAATTTATTTAATTTTTCAATATTGATATCAAAAAAATAGATTGAATGATTATATTTTTGTATATTTTCTATATATTTTCTATTTAATTCACTTAAAATACCAAGATATTCTTTATTTAATGAATTATAAATACCTATTTGTTTTATAGGATGAATTAAATGACATAAATTCGTTTCTATATTATTGTTTAATGTTTTCCATTCTATTTTTATCTTTAGTTTGTCAAAAAATAATTCCATAATACCTTTTGCATGAAACCAATTAAAATTTTTAGTTTTATCTTTCCAGTTTTGTCTTATAAAATTTTGCTTATAAATTATACCTCCTAAATGTATTTCTTCTATATATTTTAATTTTTGTGTTCTATAGAATATTTTTCCTATTTCAAAAATTGTAATACTTGAATTTTTTTGTTTTATATTATAGTTATAATTGTCAATTAAACCTTCTATTATATTGTTTCTTAGTTCTTCTTGTTCTTCGGTATTGGGATTATATAATTGTATATTTGAAGATTGATTATTTATATTTTTTTTTAAAGAAAAATTTATTACTTCATTGAATCCAATATTTCTTAAATTATAAGTTATTTTATTTATATTATATGATTTTTTTGTAATATGGCCTTTTTTTATTGTTTTTGGTAATTTATTTAAAAAATTTTTAAATCCGTAAATTCTTCCAATTTCTTCAATAATATCTATTTGTCTTTTTAAATCATATATTCTCGATTTTGGTATTGTTATTATAAATTTTTTATATTTCTTTATATATAAAGGTTTTAATTTTAATTTATCTAAAGTCAAAAAAATTTTTTTTATTGACAAAAATTGTAAATTTGTCTTTTTGATGGGACCTAATATTTTTTGTATTACATTTTTATTAATTTTTATTTGATCTACTGTGATGAGCTTTATATTTTTTTGTAATTCTTTATTGAAAAATTCTTGTGATTTACTGATAGTACTTTTTGTGAAACTTGTGATTAAACGTATTGTTTCGTCATATGCATTAATAAAATTCTCTGTATTATTTTGAACATTATATTCGAGTTTATAATTATATATAGGAAAATATACTATCATAGAATTATTATTTTGATTAATTTGTTTAAATGGATTTTTTGTATTATCTTTTTTTATTAAAAAATTTTTTAAAGATTTATAATTGAATTCATTAATTATTAATATGTTTTGTCCCCATTTAATTTTTATATATGTTGTAATATCATCAAAAATATTTTTAGATTCTATATCATATGCAAGAAGATGATTTTTAAGCCATTCTGGGGATGTATTATGAATACTATTTTTAATAATATTTAATTTATAGTATAATATATCGTTAGATAATGGTATAAAATTATTTATTTTATTATTGTTATTTATATAATATGTTTTATATTTTATTTTTAATGGTATATTAAAAATAGCGCTAATTTCTTTTGCTAAACTTGCTATAGAAGAAATGTCACGTCTATTTGCTGTTATATTTAAATCAATTATTTGATCTGAAACTTCTCTTTTGTATTCTACTTGTTCTATTTCCAGTCCTGCTAATGTTAATTGTTCTTCAAATGTATTAAATGATATTGTTGTTAAGTCGATTAAATAATTTAATATTTGCCATGAAAATTTCATTTTTTTCTTTATATAATATTATGATTGAATATGTAATTTCTTATATATAATATAAATTTTGAATTATTTACTATGCTTTTGTAAACGATAAATTATTGTTATTTGCATATCTTTCCATAAATCTCATGAATCTATCCCATTCATTTGGGCTTTTAATTATATAAATACATTCAATACCTTTTGGTTTTCCGTTTATAAATTTTGCATTAACATCTGTAGTAACCAATTGTCCTTCTTCATCTTTTAAGTACATACCTTGTATATCGCCTTTTTCTTGCATACTTAATTGTATAATATCAGGATTATTAAAGCGAAAAGTTGCAGTTCCTGTACTGCCGTCACGAGATCTTGTTAATTTTACATTTGGTACAACTGTTTCATTAATTCCTTCTATAAATTGTATAAATGCCATGATTTAAATCCTTATATTGTATTATTTTTATCTAAATGATTTATTATCTGGGGTGGGAGGATTCGAACCTGCGAATGGCGGAGTCAAAGTCCGCTGCCTTACCACTTGGCTACACCCCAACACAAATATTCTAACAGAGTTATCTAAAATATTGTTAAATTTAACATTAATTTTTTAAAGAATATAAATATTGATGTAAATTATTTATTTGAATTTTTTCTTGATAGCCTGTTTTCAGATATTTGATAATAATATTTTTATTAATTATTTCATTTTCTCCTATTATTAAACATATTGTTGCATTTGATTTGTTTGCTTTTTTTAATTGTTTTTGTAAATTATTATTACTAAGATCAAGTTCAAATTTAATTTTACAATTTTCTAATATTTCTATAATTTTCCAAATATATTTCTTATTATTATCTCCTTGAATCGCTATGTAAGTAGATAATCCTTGTTTTTCTATATTTAGTTTATCTTTTATTATAATCAAGAGTCTCTCTATTCCAATTGCCCATCCTACAGATGGCGTTTTTGGTCCTCCTAATTGTTCAATTAATGTATCATATCGTCCTCCACCACAAATAGTGTCTTGATTACCAATCTCTTTTGTTTTTATTTCAAATGCTGTGTAATTATAATAGTCTAATCCTCGCACTAATTGTTTATTAATATTATATTCTATATTTAAATGCTCTAAATGTTCACATATTTCATTAAAATGTTTAAGGGAATTAGATTGTAAAAATGAGTATAATTGTGGTGCTTCTATTAAAATTTCTTGAGTTCTTATATCTTTGCTATCTAGTATTCTTAATGGATTTATATATAAACGTTTTTTTGAGTCATTATCTAAATCGTTTTCATACTTAATTAAGTATTCTATTAATTTATCTTTAAAAATATGTCTTTCTTCTGTATTACCTATAGAATTAATTTCTAAATTATATGTTTTACATTGTAATATTTTCAAAATATTTATTGCTAATCTAATAACTTCTACATCTGCCATAGGGCTAAAGCTACCAATACATTCTATTCCTAGTTGGTGAAATTGTCTTTGTCGACCATATTGTGGTCTTTCATATCTAAACATAGGTCCTAAGTACCATAGACGTTGCAATTGTTTATTTATATATAGTTGATTACTAATAAATGCTCTAGCAATGCTTGCAGTACCTTCTGGTCTTAAAGTTATATTTCTATTGCCTTGATCTTGAAAACTATACATTTCTTTATTAATTATATCTGTATTATTCCCTATACTTCTTTTAAATAAATTAGTATTTTCTATTATAGGTGTTCTAATTTCATTATAACTTGCTAGAGTTAATAGTTCATGTACTTTTGTATATATCTCTTGCCACATATTTATTTCGTCAGGCAATATGTCTGTTGTTCCTCTTAAAGATTGCATATTGTAATATCATGTTTTTGTATAAAAATTTATTTTATTTTATTATAAATTTATTTCATCGGGCAAGGAGGGATTCGAACCCCCGACACCGTGGTTCGTAGCCACGTGCTCTAATCCACTGAGCTACAAGCCCTTTTTTTATTATTAATTATATCAATATATATATCTAATTAGTAATTTTTTGTTTTATATTTTGTGTTAAAATTTAATTTATACTATAATTCTATTTTATATTTTCATACATTAGTTTAATATTAATTAAATATTTAATTATATTCATATATGAATAAAACGATACTTTATCATGATAATGCTCGTAAAGCTTTGGAAAAAGGTATGGATATCTTGTCTAAAGCTGTTTCAATAACTTTAGGTCCTAAGGGTAGAAATGTTGTGTTAGAAAAAAAATTTGGCTCTCCTCAAATTATTAATGATGGTGTTACAATTGCTAAAGAAATTGAATTAAATGATATGATTGAGAATACAGGTGTCTCGTTAATTAGACAAGCAGCCTCTAAAACAAATGATGTTGCTGGAGATGGCACTACTACAGCTACAGTTTTAGCTCATGCTATGGTTAAGCAAGGTTTAAAAAATGTAGCAGCCGGTTCTAATCCTGTAATACTAAAAAAAGGTATAAATAAAGCAGTAAATTTTATAGTTTCTCAAATAGCAAAATATTCAAGACCTGTGAATAATACTAATGATATTCTACAAATTGCTTTTATTTCTGCTGGTAATGATTTAGAAATAGGAACAATGATTACTAAAGCAATTGATAAAGTAGGTAAAGAAGGTATTATATCATTAGAAGAAGGACAATCTACATTGACTGAGTTGCAGATTAAAGAAGGTATGAAATTTGATAAAGGTTTTATTTCTCCTTATTTTGTTACAGATTCATCTAAGATGGAAGTTATTCAAGAAAATTCTTATATTTTATTAACTGATAAAAAAATTACTTTAATACAACAAGAATTATTACCAATTTTAGAGCAAGTTGCAAAAACAGGACGTTCTTTATTAATTATTGCTGAAGATGTAGAAAAAGAGGCTTTAGCAACAATGATAGTTAATAAATTACGTGGTATTGTTAATATTGTTGCTGTTAGAGCTCCTGGTTTTGGAGATAGAAGAAAAGCTTTACTTGAAGATATAGCAATTCTTACTTCTGGTCAGTTGATTACTGAAGATACAGGATTAAGTTTAGATAAAGTCTCTTTAGAGCAATTAGGTATTGCAAGAAAAATAGAAGTTACAAAAGATTCTACTACTATTGTTGCAGAAGGAAATTTAGATTTAATTACTAGTAGATGTGATCATATTAGAAAACAAATTGAAATTACTAATAATAGCTATGAGAAAGAAAAGCTACAAGAAAGATTAGCAAAGTTATCAAGTGGTGTTGCTATTATAAAAGTGGGCGCAGCTACTGAAACAGAAATGAAAGATAAAAAGTTACGTTTAGAAGATGCTATCAATGCTACTAAAGCCGCTATTGAAGAAGGTATATTACCTGGTGGTGGTTCTATGTGTGTTCATTTATCAGAAATTTTAAATTTGTGGGCTCAAAAAAATTTAAATGGAGAAGAGTTAACTGGAGCTTTAATTGTTAAAAATGCATTATTGTCTCCATTAATTATAATAGCAGAAAATGCAGGTATCAATGGAGCAGTAATCGTGGAAAAAGTAAAACAAAGCTCTTTTTCTATAGGTTATGATGCTAATAAGGGTGTTTTAGTAGATATGTATGAATCTGGCATAATAGATCCTTCGAAAGTAACTCGTTCTGCTTTACAAAATGCTTCTTCTATTGCATCTATGATATTAACAACAGAATGTATTATTGCGAGTAATAATTCTAATTAAATGCATTTTTAGATTTATTTATAAAAAAATTTAATCAGGAAATATATACTATTTTGTTTTTGTATTTGACTTATTATATATAAGGTAGTCATAGCTATTTCAGTTTTATCTAATTCATAATAATTGTAATTATAGTAGTATTCATATGTTTTATTGTAAATATAATTAAATTTATTAATATATTGTATGGCAATATATGATTTTTTAGATTTACGGTATTCATTGATAATTTCAATTGAAATTTTATTTAATAAATTTTCATGAATTATTTCATAAATTAAAGAGATATATATTATTGTATCAAGAAAATTACAGCTTTCTTTATGGTTAGAATATCTTATATATTTCATTAATTTAATAAAGTTAGTAAAGTCTATTTTTTTTAATTGTAATAATTTAGTTTCATATAATTTTTCTATATTTATTGATGAATATAAGTCTAAAGCTTCAATACTTATTAATAGTAGATTAATTTTTTTTTTAAATATATTTTTTTGATCATATTATATTTATTTAATAATTTATTTTTTAATGATTAGTATAATTATACTAATCATCTAATATTTTAATTACTTCCAGCAAATATAAACTCTGGAAATTTCTCTTGTGCTTGTACGAAGGATTGATTTTTACCTTTTTCTTGCCAAAAATTAATTATTTCAGTTGCTTTATTTAATAATTCAATTTTGACTGTTTCAGATATCCATGGTTTTGAGTCTAGTTCGTTTTTTAGTTGTTCCCATGCATCATTTCTTGGCCAAAAAAAATAACAAGTTAAAGGGCTAGCATTTTTTCCTATTATATGATCTATAGCTATTGCAACATTATTATCTAGCCATAATATACGGTATGTAAATTTCTGCAAATTTATCCTCCTTGAAATTTAGATTTTTACTAATTAAAATTTTTTGTTAAAAGACTCTTAACAGTTTTAGTTAATTTTGCTCCTTTTTTAATTCTTTCTTGAATTTTAATAATATTTATTTGATTTTGTTTATTTAAAGGATTATAAAAGCCAACCTCTTCTAATGCTTTTCCATCTCTTTTGTTTTTACTATCTATAACAATAATTCTGTAGCAAGCTTTCTTTTTTCTGCCAAGTCTTTTAAGTCTTATTTTTAACATTTGTTTTTTTATAATTAACGATTTCTAATAATTGGCTATATTATATCTTATGTAATAGAATTATGTAATAGATTCAATTTTTATATTATTAAAAATAACTGTTAGACATTGTAAGAATATAATTCCTAACATAGGTGACATGTCCATGCCAAATATCATAGGTATTGTGCCTCTAAATAATTTTAAATATGGATCTGTTAATCTATTTAAAGAGCAAAATGGTTCATTATACCAATTGACTGTTGGAAACCATGCTAAAGATAGTTTTAATAAAATTAAAATTAAATATATTTCAGAAAAGTTAGCAATAGATGTAAATACTAAATTTATTGAGTTAGTAATAATACTCATAGTTTTTTAATTTTTGTATTGTCTTAATGTATTTATAGTTTAATGTTTTAACACATTAAATTCATATAATTTGGGTTGTATATATATTAAGTTTAGGATATTGTATTCCTAACTTTTCAAGTATATCATTGTTACATTTTATACATCCAATAGTTATTTTGTTTAAAGATATATCAGCTTCTTTTTGAAGTTGTGTTATCAATTCTATAGTCGAATATTTATTTAAATTCATTTCAAGAATTAGTATATTATTATTTCTATTTATATTTTTAATTTTTTCTTTTAGAGATAGATTTATTTTTTCTTCAAAATTAATTATTTTTATATTGGGTAATAAAATTTTAATATCTGTAATCATATGATAAGTATTTACTAAATCAGTAAAGATATAGTATGTTTCACTTTTATCTAATATATTTATGATCTGAGTGTAGTATATACATTTTATATGAATTTGTTTAATTTTTATGTATTTTCTAAGTATTTCATATATTAATATGAATCCTATATATTTATAAGTATATTCATATTGAATTGTATTATTTATAAATGAATTTGTTAATAATTTAATAATTGGATGAGAAATTATATATATATTTAATGGCATAGGGAAGTATTTTACTTTGCTAAACTTTATATTTAATATCTGTATTTTTAATTGAATTTTATCTTAATTTTTACTATTATACTTTATTTTAATTATACAGAAATAATTTTGTTTTTAGTTATAAATATTTCTGTATATTTTTTTATAAATTGTTTATTTTTATAATATTTAATAGATTAATTTAATCAAGTGGTCTCATTGATAATACTGCTTCATTTTCTCTATTTATTCCTTTTTCAAATCCAGCAGCAGCAGCTCTTGCTCTTCCTGCATGCCATAAATGTCCAATAAATATGAAAAAGCCTAAGAAAAAATGAGATGTTGTTAACCAACTTCTTGGAGATACATAGTTAACAGAATTAATTTCTGTTGCAACTCCTCCTACAGAATTTAATGAACCTAATGGTGCATGTGTCATATATTCAGCAGCTCTTCTTTCTTGCCAAGGCTGTATGTCATTTTTAATTTTATTTAGATCTAATCCATTTGGTCCTCTTAAAGGCTCTACCCATGGTGCTCTTAAGTCCCAAAATCTCATAGTTTCTCCACCAAATATAATTTCTCCACTAGGTGATCTCATGAGATATTTGCCTAGACCGGTAGGTCCCTGTGCAGATGCTACGTTAGCGCCTAATCTTTGATCTCGGACAAGAAACGTGAAAGCTTGTGCTTGTGATGCTTCTGGTCCTGTAGGTCCATAAAATTCGCTAGGATATGCTGTATTATTATACCATACAAAATTAGATGCAGTTAGACCCATAATAGATAATGCTCCTAAGCTATATGACAAATATGCTTCTCCTGACCACACAAAAGCTCTTCTTGCCCATGCAAATGGTTTTGTCAAAATGTGCCAAATACCTCCGGCAATACATATTACACCTATCCAGATATGTCCTCCAATTACATCTTCCATATTATCTACACTTACAATCCAGCCATCTCCTCCAAAAGGAGATTTTAGTATATAACCAAATATAACTGAAGGATTTAATGTAGGATTGGTAATTAATCTTACATCTCCACCTCCAGGTGCCCATGTATCATATACTCCACCTAAAAATAATGATTTAATTACGAGTAAAAAAGATCCTATACCTAGTAATATTAAGTGTATGCCTAGAATAGTTGTCATTTTATTTTTATCTCTCCAGTCGTATCCAAAAAATGGAAAAGATTCTTCTAAAGTGTCTGGACCAATTAAAGAGTGATATAAGCCTCCAAATCCAAGTACCGCAGAAGATATTAAGTGTATGATACCTACTACAAAGTATGGATATATATCAAGAATTTCTCCACTTGGACCAACTCCCCATCCTAGTGTTGCTAAATGTGGTATTAATATAAAACCTTGTTCATATAATGGTTTTTCTGGCAAGAAATGTGCGACTTCAAATAATGTCATAGCTCCAGTCCAAAAAACCATGACACCAGCATGTGCTACATGTGCTCCTAATAATTTTCCTGATACATTAATTAATCTTGCATTGCCAGACCACCAAGCAAAGCCTGTAGACTCTAAATCCCTGCCACTAACTATGTTATTATTAAAGGGCGTTTCCACGTGGTAAAACCTCCTCTGGGAATATGAAGTTTTCGTGAGGTTGATCTTGTGCTGCCATCCATGCACGAATACCTTCGTTTAATAAGATATTTTTAGTATAAAATGTTTCAAATTCTGGATCTTCAGCTGCTCTTAATTCTTGTGATACAAAATCATATGCTCTTAAATTTAATGCTAAGCCGACAATTCCAAATGCGCTTGTCCACATTCCTGTGACTGGTACAAATAGCATGAAGAAATGTAGCCATCTTTTGTTTGAAAAAGCTACACCAAAAATTTGAGACCAGAATCGATTTGCTGTTACCATTGAATATGTTTCTTCTGACTGTGTAGGAGTAAAAGCTCGAAATGTATCTGCTGCATCGCCATCTTCAAATAAAGTATTTTGTACAGTTGCTCCATGTATTGCACATAAAAGAGCTCCTCCCAAAATTCCTGCTACTCCCATCATATGAAAAGGATTTAATGTCCAATTATGGAAACCTTGTAAGAATAGCAAAAATCTAAAAATTGCTGCAACCCCAAAACTAGGTGCAAAAAACCAACTAGCTTGTCCTAATGGATACATTAGAAATACAGATACAAATACTGCGATTGGCCCTGAAAATGCAATAGCATTATATGGTCTTATTCCTACTAATCTTGCAATTTCAAACTGCCGTAAACAAAATCCAATTAATCCAAAAGAGCCATGTAAAGCAATAAATGCCCATAATCCACCTATTTGACACCAGCGTGTAAAATCTCCTTGCGCTTCTGGTCCCCATAATAATAATAGTGAGTGTCCCATACTATTTGCAGGAGTAGATACTGCTGCAGTAAGGAAATTACATCCTTCTAAGTAAGAACTTGCTAAACCATGTGTATACCAAGATGTAACAAAAGTAGTTCCTGTTAACCATCCTCCTAATGCCAAATATGCACATGGAAATACTAATAGTCCAGACCATCCAACAAATACAAATCTATCTCTTTTTACCCAATCATCAATTAAATCAAATTTTCCACGATTCTTTTCTTGTCCGATTGCAATGGTCATAAGTAAATTCTCCAAAGCAAATTATTTAAGTAAATATATCATTCAGTATCTATATTATTTATACAATTATTTTTGTAGCTTATTTTATTATTCTATTTGTTTATTAAATGAATTATTCAAGCAACACAAATAACATGATCTTACTTATCTTTTCAGTTATATAACATTATAAATCTAATTAATTTTAAAGTATATCCTATTTAGATAACTATTTTTATTTAGTTCTGTAAGTTATTGTTAATGTAAATAATTAGTAATACTATTTTTTAATATTAAAAGTATTAAATATTCTGTATTTTTATACAAATTTTCTTTTTTTTCTAATTAAATACTTTGTTCGGTAAGTGAAATTTTTTGAAATAAGTATCCTGTGCCTCTTGCTGTTAAAATTAAATCTGGATTTCCTGGATCATCTTCTAGTTTTGCTCTAAGTCTAGAGATGTGTACATCAACAACTCTTGTATCAACATGTCTTTCTGGTGTGTATCCCCATACTTCTTGTAAGATAGATGAACGAGAGAATGCTTCACCTGCTTTGCTGACTAATAATTCTAATAAACTAAATTCCATACCAGTTAATCTAACTCTTTGATTATTCTTATATATTTGTCTTTTATTTGTATCAACTTTTAAGAATCCTATATTAATAATACCTGAACTCGGTATAGAAGAATTTATGGTAATTTTATCTACTCTTCTTAAAACACATCTAATTCTGGCCTCGAGTTCTTTTGGAGAAAATGGTTTTACTACATAATCATCTGCTCCTAATTCTAAGCCCGTAATTCTATCTGATACATCTCCTAATGCAGTTAACATAATAATTGGTATATCAGATTCTTTTCTAATTTCTTGACATACTCCATATCCATCTAGCTTTGGCATCATAACATCTAGTACCACTAAATTAGGATATTCTTTTCTAAAAATATTTAATGCTTCTTCTCCGTCAGATGCACAAATAACTTCATATCCAATCATAGATAATCTTGTTTCTAGTATTCTTCTTATACTAGTTTCATCGTCAACAACTAATATTTTTTCTTTTTGATTATCCAATCTATTAATCTCCTATACAACTATAATTTAAAAATTATTAATACAAGATTATTTAAAATCAATGTGTATTGTTTTTTAATATTATATGGAGTATCTTTCTTTATATTTTTACTTGAGGTATTTTATTTTTTACTAAAATTTTATATTAGTAAATTTAGTATATACTAAATGTTTTAATTATTTTAAAAGCAAGCAAAAATTATTTTATATTTAATTAAGGGGGGTTGACAATCCTATCATAAAACTATTATGATTACTTTAGTAAATTTCAGTGATAAGTAAAGTTTCACTAATTATTTAATTTATTTAATTTAAAAATATATATAGAAATATTCTGGATACTAC